ATTGATAACAAAATAACAAATCGACAAAAGGTCGATAGGTGCATTCGTCGGCCTGTGTCAAAATACTTGATTTGTTCAGGAAGTATTAACATTAATGTTTAAAATAAGATTTTTTTCAAAATCAAAACTAAAAGGTTTTTATTATCTTAATTTTACGTTTTAATAATTTTATTATAAAAGTAATTTGTGTTAACTAATAACTCAAAACAATAGAATATTGAAGAGTAATAAATCGTTTTATCTTTTTAAAGGCGCCTTTTACCCCCCTTGCTTGTAAACTCTTGTTTGAGAAAAAAACAGTTGTTCACTCTCGCCTTTGCGAGAGCAAAGGCTGCAAGGGCACCTTTGCAGGCAAAAGCAAAGGCTAAAAAGGGTAAAACCACAGTTCCTGCAAGGGCACCTTTGCTTTTAACGCAAAGGTGCCCTTGCAGTAAAAATATACCTTTTTCAAGGGGTTTTCTAAACAATATAAAAAGAGTGTCTTTTTATAAAATCTTTTGTTAATTGTGACTTACTACTTTTAATTCCGCTGGTAATTTTAATAAACGTAGATTTTGAATTATAAAATCCTTTTGAGCAGAATTTGCAAATGTAATAACTATGCTAGACGAAAATCTTTGTAAGCTAAATTGCTCTCGTGTTTTCTTAAACACAAAGGGGGCTCGGATTAGGGTAAGTAGTTTTTTAGAATTTCTTCTTTGTACTAGCTTTTTATGTATAGCGCTTAAACGACTAAATTTCTTAGACAATTTAAAAAAACATTGGCCCTTTTCTAATCTTTTAAAAAAAAAAGGGCCGCTGTGCTCTTTTTGAAAGCTATTTTGTTTAAAATTATCGGTTGGCCTTATGGATGCAGGTAATACTTTTTTTAAACTATAATTATTACAATTTATCCTTTTGTCGTTTTTAAATAACTCCTGCTGCTTTTGATACCTAGATAATAATGTGCTTTGATATTTTAACAAATTTGTGTAACTTGAGGTAAAGAATCCCAAGATGATTGGTTTAAGTTTAGATTCTTTTATAGCTCCTCTTTTATCAAATATCGGCTGAATTGGGTATAATTTAAGATTGGTATGTAGCTGTTTTGCACAGAGATAATTAAGATAATTAATTAATTTTTCAATTGCAAGAATACTGCTACTAATATCTTTTACTTGACATATAGCGTAACTTCTTAAAGTTATTGTTAGCTTTTTCCTTTGGGCAATTACAGTTGAATTTTCACAATTTGTTGTAAGTTTGCAACAAAAAGCAAGGGTTTGTATTTTTAAACAGCACTGCTGTTTTATTTTGTTTAATTTTTCCAAAAAAATAATATTTTTGTTATGTTGTTTTTTAATAAGCATTATTATAACTTAACTATTATTGATTTTATTACTATTATTAGTTTTTTTTTTACTAAATTTACAGTGGATTATTCAGGTTTTTATACTATATTTTTATATATTTAAATATTATAAACATATATAAGCTAGAAGCATTTATGAATATTTATGAGCGTTTATTTAATATCCCGTTTTAAAGATTTATGAACGCTTTACAGAGTATTTTGATCGACTACTTTTTCTTTCTACAGATTTGCAATCATAAACTCCTCTAATTACTCGATATTGAACACCTGGGATATCGCGCACACGCCCCCCCCGTATTAAAACACAACTATGCTCTTGTAAGTTATGGCCAATACCTGGGATATTAGCGATTATACTTTTTGAGTTACTTAATCGGATTTTAGCTACTTTGCGGATGCCTGAATTAGGTTTTTTTGGTGTTGTTGTATATACTCGAACACAAATCCCAAATTTCTGAGGGCATTTTTGCAAAGCCTTTTTTCTATTACGCTTTATCTTAGGCTTCCTTATATTTTTTAATAATTTCGCTAATGTACTCATTATATTTTGGCTGATTGTATTTGAAAAATTGATTTCTTTTACTTATATGTCCTTTTAGTAATATACTATAAGCTTTATTAAATATTTTTAATACCCTTTTTTAGTATATTATGTAGACTTATGTATACTTTTTAAAAAGACTCAAAAGATCTATTTATACTAATTATCAGAAAAGCAGGATTTGAACCCACATATCCAGCACCCAAAGCTGGCATGTTACCTATTACATCATTTTCTGAAAGCTGTTTTTAAAAGTTATATTGCCTTTTATTTAAACAACATAACGCATCAAATCTAAATTAAAATAATTCAAAACTGTACAACATTGCAGTAGTGAACAAAAACCAAGCTAAACTGATTGGTAGTAATACTTTCCAACCCAGCACCATTAATCTATCGTAGCGATAACGTGGCAAGCATGCTCTTACAAAAATAAACAAAAATAACCAAATTAGTGTTTTTAACGCTAACCAAATTGGCCCTGGAATAATATAAAAAATATATATATTTAATGGTGGCAACCATCCACCTAAAAAGAAGATACTTACAAGAGTACTCATTAAAATCATAGCCCCGTACTCAGCTAAAAAAAATAAGCTAAATCCTGATGAACTATATTCTGTAAAGTACCCCGCAACTAATTCTGCTTCTGCCTCAGGGAGATCAAAGGGGGCTCTATTCGTTTCGGCCAAACAAGCTATAAAGAACATTATAAGAGCCGGCCAGTGAGCCACGGCAAACCAGCACTGCTCTTGTGCTAAAACAATTTCAGTTAAGTTTAAGCTTCCCACAGTAATTATTACTGTTAATAAGATTAAGCCTATACTAACTTCATAACTAATCATCTGAGCTGCAGATCTTAAGCTTCCTAGGAATGCGTATTTTGAGTTGGAGCTCCAACCGCTTGTGATAATTCCGTAGACTCCTAAAGAACTAATTGCAAAAATATATAAAATACCTATATTAAAATCTGCGATAGCCATAGTATAACCAAAAGGAATACCCGCCCAAGCAATTGTGCTACATATAAAGCTTAATATTGGAGCAGTTAAAAAAATTAATAAATTAGCATTAGTAGGGATTAAAGGTTCTTTAACAATTAATTTAAGACCATCCGCAATTGGCTGGAGTAATCCTATAAACCCTACAACATTCGGCCCTTTACGCCTTTGGCACGCTGCCATTACTTTTCGTTCTGACAAAGTTAAGAATGCAGTGGCTAATAGCCCTACAATCATAACAGCAATTACTTTTATTGTAAGAATAAGCATTTTGAAAATTAATTAATAATTTATTTAATGTAGACCTTGTTTATCCAAAAGGCCTTTTTTAGTACGTTAAATAACGTTTTTATTTATTAAAACAATCAAGAATTTTATTTACATTTCTTGTAGCTTTATATTCACCCAATCAACATAATCTTGCTCGCGGACTGCCTCTAAGGCAATTGGTTATAGTAAGCACATGGTCTCCCACGTACTCCTACTTCAGAACCGCTCGTGCGCTTCGCAGCGCAACCGGCTCCTCGCCGGTAGCAAGTCGAGAGTGCTTTGAGTCGTGGCAGTGACCGTGTAAAAGCTGTAAATTTGAGTAGTCATCTTTACCGCCTCGCGACTTGGGCACAATGTGGTCCACTTCCATAATTTCACCGGGGCGAAAATTAAGTTCACATAGACTGCATTTTCCTTTCTGGGTCTTTAGTAGCGTACTAACCCGAGTAGGAACACCCGGCAGTTTTCTCAACCTCTGAGCCCAGTAGGCAGTGTCTCCGTCGTATATCGATTTGTCACTTTTGACCTTCACATGCCTTTTGATGCGGTACGTGTTATGGGGTTTTAACCCAATCCATTTGCCAGATTTAATGTGGCCGAACTCCAGCTGTGTTTTCCCCTTTTGCCAATAGTGCTCACGGATCCAGTAAACGCCCCTTGTAGGGTGCTTTCGCTGAGCCCATAACACTAATTGTTTAAAGAGAATCCACCGCAGCTTTGCAAAAGTTTCGGAGCTAACCGAAGTGCTGTAATAATTGCACCATCCTCTAATTATAGGGGTTAGCTTGGCTACTACAGTTTCAGCAGACTGGCACCTCCGTAGCTCCCTTCTTAAATCGTCTACGTGATCCTTGATGGACGTTTTAGATGGTTTTATGAAGGTTTTCTCAGGTAGTTGTAACTTGCCACGATGAAATCGATTCATCGCGTACTTTCGTACGTTGAATCCTAAGAAGTCGAACCCGACCTTTCCATCTATTGGAATGGTCGTATGACCTATTCGAGTTTTCTCGTCTTTAAGCTCGAGCCCTACTTCGAGAAGCCATGAGTTAAGTTTCTCCCTTGAGGACTCGACGATCCAGCGATGCTTATGTAGCACAACTAGGTCGTCGGCGTATCGCACGATGGTTAGTGAAGAAATTTTATCTCTTCGGCTAATTGCTCGTCCTTTACTGTCTGTTAGTTTGAGTCCTGAAATCCATTGATGCAGGTGGTTCTCAATACCATGTAAAGCGATATTACATAGGAGCGGACTGATTACGCCACCTTGAGGGGTACCCTTTTCGGGGTAGCTTAAAGTCCCCCCTTCTAGAATTCCAGCTTTCAGCCACGCATGAATTTGTGCTTCCAGCTGGGGCCAGGTTTTCAGTCTTTTAAGCAAGACCGCATGGTCTATGCGATCGAAACATTTCTTTATATCCGCATCTAATACAAATTTGCCCTCTCTTGATTGGCTGATCCCCCGCAGGATTGCTTCTGCGGCGTCGTGACAACTTCTGCCCGGTCTGAAACCATAACTGTTTGGTTCGAACAAAGCTTCCCATTCGGGTTCCAGGGCAAGTTTGACAAGTGCCTGTTTTATCCTGTCCCTAATGGTAGGAATCCCTAGCGGACGGCGTTCATTAGTGCCCGGTTTGGGTATGTAGACTCGACGAATCTTGTCCGCCTCACCGTTTAGTTCCAATTCTTTCGCCCTGCTTAAGGCTAGCCTGCTACCCGGAGGGACGGTTTTTATACCGTCAACCCCGGCCGTGCTTTTTCCACGGTTATCTTGGGTGACCTTACGTACCGCTAGGAGCCTAGCACTTTTCGATTTTATCAGGAACTTTTGGTACATGTGCACCTTAGAGCGATCCTTTTTCTTGCTATATATAAAAATTTTCTCTTGCAGCTTTCTGACCCGTGTTTCCGCGGTTTTCCATCGGATGTTTTTCCATGGTAGTTCATTCATCTCCATTTATAATGATTTAATTTTCCTATTAATATAGTATAGGCAGTGGGAGCGTATTTACTGCTCGTTCAAATTCTTTTTCGGCGCGGGACACGTCAGCATATCTGGGGCGTTTACCCTTGACCTTTTCAGCAACACTTGTCTTTTCAAGCTCAGCATTCGCTTTTTGCCCCGTCCTATTCCCCGCAACTCAGACGTGAGCGCCTTCTCCCTTGTAAGGGTAGAGTTGTAGGGGTTTCCCAGTTCCGTTTTTCCATCCTTTTGGCCTTGAGGTTCTCCAATCTACACCGACCACACTACGGACGGTAGCTACGACTGATGCTCTCGCAGCCCTGGTGGCCTCCTGATATTCCAGGTGCGGGGGTCTCCCATTGGGACAGAATCAATTTCAACCCCGCTTCACGTTCACGGCGTTTTAAAACTCGGAGTTCACATTACATTAACCTTGTACCTTTGCTCGGGATTCGTCGGTTGGCTGATTCTGCCGGTAGCTTTTGCCACCCCTTCATCCCTTTTATACCCAGCTTCGAACCCTTGGTTTAGGGGCTTGCGCCCTTACTCACACCAAACGCTCGTGGGTACGCTTTTCCTCACCGTCTAAGGTTGGAATATAGTATCCACATGGAAAAACAGTTGTACCTGATGTAGGCACTAACGGTTTCCTAATCTAAAGAGTTAGGTTTCCCGTTAAACAGGTCGCACGCATCATACCGTGGCTTGATCCACATAGCTCTGAGCATTGCCCATAAAAAACACCTTGCCGCTTTATAAATACCATTGTTTGATTTAGTCTGCCAGGAATTGCGTCAAGTTTTACACCTAAACTTGGAACAGCAAAACTATGGATTACGTCACCTCCGCTTGTAAGCAATCGTATGTGTCTATTTACAGGTAGAACAAGACGATTATCAACATCTAATAAGCGTAATTGCCCTTGTTCCAAATCGTCATCCTGTAGTACGTTACTGTCAAATGTAATTCCGTTTGTTACTAAACCTTCATGTACTTCATAATCTCCGTACTCATAACTCCAGTACCACTGTCGTCCAATTGCTTTTATTGTTAAACTAGGTTCAATAACTTCATCCAGACTATACAATAATGTAAAGCTGGGAATAGCGATTACACATAAGATTAGTGCAGGAACAGTAGTCCAAATAATTTCAATTAAGCTATGATGGTGAACCTTATAACTAATTTCTGAACTATTTGCACTAAAATTATACAATATAGCGCATAGCATATATAGAACAAAACCTGCAACAAATAACATGATTGCCCAGATATCTGAATGCAAAGCGATAAGTCCTTCCATTAAAGGACTTGCAGGTTCTTGAAAACCAAAACGGTCGAACATAGCGCTGGTTGCGCTTAGTGGAGCATCACAAAAGCTAATTACAGATATGTTAAAAAATGTAATTAAAACACAATTAAACAAAGAAAGATTTTTTTTCATAATAAATTTAATTATTTGAAATTCGCTATTTATTAAGCTCATTATTTAAAACAAGCAATCCGATAGCTTTTTTTTTTATTATAATGCAGTCTAGGATTCGAACCTTAAGAAAACCTTTGCTTTTATAACAATTTTTAACTGCAGTTTATTAAATTTCGAGTTTTTTAGTAATTCTTTTTTTTTATAAAGTGTGAATCGCTTAATTTGTTAAATAAAAAAGGGGGGCCTTTATTCTTTATTAATTATAGCTTTAGATTATTAATAAGCAGGTAACCATTAGCACAAATATTCTAAAGTCTATAAATAATACTATGTTAGTAAAGCACAGCATAGTTAATCCGCACATAGCAGCAATAATCATTATTGCAGCATAGTGATAAATTAAGCCAGACTGAGTAGCCCCTAATTTTATATATACGCTTTTTAAAAATTTCGGTAGTCCAAGGCCGAACATAGGTAATAGTTCAAGCAGACCTTTATCGAATATTTTTACAAAGTCGAACCCTATTTTATATCCGTTATACGCAACAAGTTCATTTAATAACTTATCATAAAACCATCGTTGGTTTAAAAATAAATAAACGTTGCTCAAGTGGTTAGATGCTATTTGATAAGCCTCAGAAACCCAAATTATACTAAATGAATAAGCGATAAGTGCACCTAGTACCGTTAATACTAAAGGAAGAAGTTTGACAAATTGTGGCAAAAACTCCGCTTCTATCATAACACCATTATTAGGTTTTATAAAAATTGAGTTATTCCAAAAGTCACTTCCAAGTCCTATAAACATCGGTTTAAAAAACCAACCCGCATAAATAGAACCAATGGCTAATATTAGTAATACTAAACCCATAACCCAGTCAGCATCATAAGCATTGGCATATTGCTTATATATATTTGTATACTTGCTTTTATAGTCAAGATTGCTTTTTCTAGTGTACAAGTGTTGATTATAACCTTCCAAACGGCTGCTAATATTAGTATGAAAACATAGAAATAGCAATCTAAAACTGTAATATGACGTAGTAAATACGCTAAAACAAGTTAATAAATAACTAAAGTGAGCCGCTATGCTATAACGTGCGTACGCTAGCTCTAATATGACATCTTTTGAATAAAACCCGGTTAAAAAAGGAGTCCCAACTAGGGCTAAAGTACCGATTAGAAGAGCTGTATAACTAAATATAAAAATTTGTTGCAGCCCTGCAAACTTTCGAACATCTTGCTCATTTGCCAAAGCATGAATTACCGCACCAGCAGTTAAAAAAAGTAAAGCTTTAAAAAATGCGTGATTGAACAAATGAAAAATTCCTACGTTGTAATTTGAAAGGCCACAAATTGTAACCATATAACCCAGTTGACTACAGGTACTATATGCTATAATAGACTTAAAATCATTTTGGACTAATCCAATAGTCCCTGCAAAAATTGTTGTAATTGCCCCAATTACAGCTATAACAACTGTTGCATATGGAGCAAATTCTAACAATGGACTAGTTCTGGCTAATAAAAACACGCCGGCTGTTCATTACTGTTTTATCCGTTTGTTTCAGTTTTTGCTAATCCCTTCAAAGCCAACAAAAAAAAAAAAAAAAGCGCACAGATAAGGCTTGACTTCTCAATCAAGGTCGGACTGTATATTTAACTTTTCAAACGTCTTTTTCCAATTGCATAATCGATTGATTTCTATAAGACCAGCTTTAGTAAGATGTGCTTTCTTTATGGAAAGCCTGTGAATTTTTGACCATATTTGGAAATCCGTGCGCTTTTTTGTTTTTAAACAAAACCGCTGCAAATATTTAACCAAGAGAGTTAATAATTGTTTATTGCTTAAATAAAATACATACCCCTTCCATGATGGATCAAAACGAAGATTTGTTTGAGTTTTAATATTAAATAAGTTTCGGATCAATATAAGCACATCTGACTGTTTTTGTGATATAGCAAAATCAATCAGTAAGTTTTTTCCTGATTTGCTCGTCTTACAATCTCTGACTCTAGCCGCAAAGTAACCTTCAGCATCAATAAATCCACTTAGCCAAGAATTACTAAAACATGGCTTAATATTTGAATTTATTACTTCAATTTCAACATCATATTGCTTATTTAACGCCTTTAACCACGCTTTAAACTGTATTGTTTTATGGTCAGTAATTAAATTCCCGTTAAATAGGTGCGCTAAGCGTATAAAATTGTGTTTTTTAGTTACATAAAAAACTCCTACATTTCTATGCTTATCTGTGCGTGTAAGTATTCTACCAAAACCCAAAACTTTCTTAATTTCATATAACAAATTAATGTCTTTTAAATCCTGGGTTAAGTCAAAGTACACTTTATTATGGCTAATTATAAAGGACCCATCACCTTCTACAAAACCAATAAACCATGTTAAAAAATCAGTATCCACTTTTACAGTACGACGTGGAATGCAATTGATAAAGTGATTAAACTGAAAACTTTGAAAAGTTATTCTGCGTGCAGTCTCTGAGGATCTTCTTCGCATGCTGAGTATATAGCAAGGGCAAATAATTTCCTGCTGATTGACCTTATAAATAAATAGAAAATTTTTAGTCATGTATTTTTTTGATTTCAAATTTATTAATTTATTAAAAATTAAGATTTTTTACAAATCTCATATTATATTAGTCTTCACGTTGGTATTATACAAGTATAAATAGTAAAGTAACAGTATTTATAAACTTAATTTTTTTGGCTGTTCCAGCATATAGCAGAATGAAAATTATATATATATATATAATCCGGCAACAATTCTACCATTGTTGCGGCGTGTAATAAAGCGCTAACGGGTGTTGGAGCATTCATGGCATTAGGCAGCCACGCATGCAAACCAAATTGTCCTGATTTACCCATTGCACCTATAAATAATAAAATGCAAGAAAAATCTAGCAACGACCACCGAGTACTTGTGTAACCTGCAATTTGTAAAGTCCCAAGATTATAAAAATCTGTAACACAGGTAAATAGTGCTTGATAACTGGTTGTTTTATAGCAAAAAAATAAGCAGATTATACCTAAAGCCAAGGCAATATCTCCTACCCTATTCAATAACATTGCTTGAATAGCCGCTTTACTTGCTTGAAGCCGAGTAAACCAAAAACTTATAAGTAAAAAGGAGGCTAAACCAACCCCCTCCCAGCCTACAAATAGCTGTATATAGTTATCAGCTGTAACTAACATTAGCATTGCCACAGTAAACAGCTTTAAATAGCTTATAAATCTTATAAAATGAGGGTCTTCAATCATATAAGAACAACTGTATAATACAACAAGGCAACTAATCAATGTTACAACAACACACATTACCGCGGTTAAAGTGTCAAATAAGAAACCCCAATTGGCATCAAACAGACCACTATGAAAATAATTTGCGTAAGTTATTTCGCATGGGCAGCGGCAAAGCGCAACCTCATAAAAAATTATAAAGCTTATAAGTGCCGAAGAAACTGAACTTATCAAACTTAGAACAATTGTTCCTCGAGGGCCGAGGAATCGCCCAAATAGGCCTATGCAAACAAAAGTAATTAAAGGTAAAGTTAATAAAGCTAGATACATTGTATGTAAATAATAAATGTTATATTTTATAAACGTCTACTCAATAGACTAGACTGATTTAATCTTTATTATTAATTAAATTAATATTATGAAGAGTTAATTTATTTTTTACTCTACATAATTAGGCTGGTAGGATTCGAACCAACATCAAATGTAACAAGAGATTGCCATTTAACCACAAAGTAACCGCAAAGCTGCTCTTTCGGTAAACTTTGCGGTTACAGCCTACTAAGCAAGAAAGAAGAAATAGCTCTAACCTGTAATACTTATTTTATTTGATAATAAATCGATAAATTACTTTACTTATAAATTCGATAATTATAGCCTTTAGCAATAGCTGTAACAAAAAAATGAATAGGCCTTAATTATGTCTTATAAAACAGTGAATAACAAATTACAATGATAAAAAAAAAAAGGACTATTTTCTACGGTTTTTAAAAACAGTAGTTTACTCGTTTTTCCCCAAAACATTAATTTGCACAATGGTATAAGAGCCGAATGATTGGAGTATAAACGAAAATAAAGAAGCCAACCAAGGGGTTCCCCCTTGGAGAAGCACGTTTAGAAATAAAATATTTGTTACCAAGGGCATTTGGATAGTAAAAGCCATAGAACGCATCATCATTGTCTATTTCTAAAACGCATAGAACATTCCCAAATTTTAAATTTGGGTATAATTAATAAATAAATAAATAGTAGGTTTTTTTAAAATGTTTAAACAAATTTTAACGGATAAGTTGCTGAACAATATCTGTTTAATTATTAAAAGACTAGATTGGAAGGATTCGAACCTTCTTTATTCCGACCAAAACGGAATGTTTTACCATTAAACTACAATCTAAAGTATTTTTTTAGTCTTTATTTTCTTTTTATCTATAAAAAAAATATTTGTTGTTAAGCGCTCTACTAGAATTGAACTAGTATTATAAGTTTCGAAGACTTATGTTTTATCCTTTAAACTAAGAACGCCAAATTAATTATTTATAGAATAGTTTGTTGTATGCTAAAATTATAAAAATAAAATACTTTTATAACATAATATTTGTTTGTACATATCACAAAAGTGCAACCTATAATTATATTATATCTAAAAGTACAGTCAGGTATTCAAATTTTGTTTGTAGATTCATTCTACTAAGATAATATAATATCTACAACATTAACAATATTTTACAATATATATATATACTGTCCTATTAGTTAGCTTATTATGGTTAAGCCAATTGAGGTTTTTTTACAAAGTTTTTGAAAAATATCGTTTAACTGAGTTTTTGTAATACCACTAAATTCAAAAAGCAACTGCCCTGGTCGTACTTTTGCTACCCAGTGACTAATTGACCCTTTTCCTTTACCCATTCTTGTTTCTGCGGGACGTGCGCTTACGGGACAATCGCAGCAGACTCGTGTCCATACCCGCCCTTTTTTTTTTAAGATCTTTGCAATATCGAGTTTAATTGTCTCTATATATGCAGCACTAATTGTTGCGTATTGGACTACACAAATTCCATATGTGCCAAATAGAAGTTTTTTACTATTTACCGAACAATGTGTTTGTGTTTTTAAATACACGTGGTTAGTATTTATTAGCCAGACATCTGATTTTTGTTTTGAGTAAAAAACATCATTTGACTTTTGACCTTTTTTAGTAAACAATTGTTTACCTTCCGGGAAGAGAAGCAAGAGAAGCAAGAGAAGCAAGAGAAGCCAGGGAAGCAAAGGCTGCTTTACTAACTTTAAGCCATTTTTACCTTCGGTTCTTTTGGAGAGAAAGCAGCGGCTGTCATAAATACTAAGCAAATACGGATTAGTAACCGTATCTAAGTATTTCGAGGTTGGTTTATAGCTAAATGATTGTAAAAAAACAGTCTTTGTATTTTTTGAAAGTTGCTGTAATCTACGTTGACGGTATTTTAATTTCCGAGTTTTTGTTTTTTCTCTAAAATATAATTTAAATGCTAATTTTTTTGGTATTGTTGCCATTTGTTTATTGTTATTGATGTTAACTGCAAAGGCACCTTTAAAAGCAAAGGGCTTTTACGTCGCAAAACTACAAAAGTTGTAACAAAATAGATTCTTAAGTTTATTTTATTTTTAAAAAATTAGGTTTTTTAAAAACAGTTGCAGTTGTTTGCTTTTTAATAGCTAAGGCAATATTATTTTTCAACAACATTTGAAAATTTCCGTGAAGTAGAGCTTGACGGCTATAAGCTAAGCAATGCTTAAACTGATTCCGCCATATTAGAGTTCCCATTTGATTTTCTAGTATTGAAATTAAATTTGGCGTAGATCTTGTACTTACATGCCTACTCAGTAGGTAATAAGGTCTTATAGTTGAATTCTCCGCTTTGTAACCAAGCGCCTTTCTTAAAGCTAAAGTAATAAAATTTTTTAGTTTATTTTTACTTAAATAATGAAATGTTTTGCTTAATTTTCCAAGTTGATTTGTAATCAAAATATGGTGGCTATGGTTATGCTTTCGTCGATTATAGGACGGGTATAGGCGGTTTTTTTCTATTTTAATTCTATTATATAATACTTGTTTAAAGCCTACAATACTTGTAGAGCTTTTTAAAAAGCTTAATAGAATTAATTTTACTAAAGCATTGTTAGTTTTTAATAACTTATTAAAAAAACCTTGAAATACTATGTGCTTTGTTTTTTTCCCCTTTGCTTTTGGCCTTTGCTCTCGCAAAGGCGAGAGTCTAAAGGCAAAAGGCAAAAGATGTATTTCTCTTTTATTAGAAAACAAAGTAAGTTGTTTAGTATTTTTTACTGCTACTTTTCTAATGTTAAGTTTATTCAAATGTATTATAATTTTAGTGTTATTCAATTTTTTACTATTAGAAGTCATTAAGCTGTTAATATTATTATGTCTTCAAAGGCTGCTGGTAAAATCTGAGGGTATATTTGTCACATAAATGACTGATTACTACAACACTCAAAATTCTAATTTAAGTAAGAGTTGCAAGTAGAGTAAAAGAAAGTAATATTTACTTGTATTTAAGTAATTATAAAAAATTTGACTTTAAACCTTTGCTTTTGAGCAAACCGTTGCAAAAGCAAAGGCGCAAAGGCAAAAGGCAAGTATAAATATATTTATTTATAGAGACTTAGTTTAAAGATAAAAAAATGTACGCTTTTACTTTTGCCAAAGAAAGAAAGGTTTAAATCTATTACTTTAGCGTTTTTTAAGATTGGCTATTTTCGCTCGCTTTTTTGTTAAGGCAAAAGCTCCAAATTTAAAGCCTACATGGTGCTCCGTTATTTTTATAGGGATAGACCTTAAACCATTGAAAACATAGATTGTTTGGCCAATTAATTGTGGAGTAATTGTTGCCATTCGCTGATATATTATAGTGCGATTAATTATTTTCTCACAATTTTCTAGTTTTAAAATAATGTGTGGGATTTTCCAAGAAGATCGAGACATTGTAAATTAAATTATAAAAAAGTTAAATACTATCGGAGCTAAGCTCTATTTTATCTACAGTTTTAAAGCAATTGTAGTAGTTTAGTAATCAAAGAAAAAGTTACTAAGTAAAGTTATACTTTGATTAGTTATGCAAACTAACATATACTCATAATCGTCGTTTTGCAGGCGGTTTTGTGCCGTTATGCGGGACGCTGGTACAATCCTTTAATAAAAGAACAGTAAAATGTTGATTAAATGTTTTTAAAATAAACCGCTTAGAAGAAATTGCACCTTTGCAATGAAGTATTAAGTATCGCAATCCAAGACCAAAAGCCTTTTCTATTACAGCATTAAAAACCGTTCGTTGCGTATATCGAGTTTTTCGTCGACTATTTGAGCCAATACTTCCAGACATGCGGCCTCCACTAACCGACCACAGTGTTTTTTTTTGACCAAATAAAGTTGAAATGACACAGTGTAGGTTATTTTTTGTCTTATTTATATGGATTAAACAAAACTGGCTTGGCTGGAGATCTTTTAATTGTTTTAAAGAGTTTATACTATATTGTTGTTTTTTTGTAAACATTTCTATTATTTTTTAAATCCTTACGCTGCTTTATTTTTGTATAATTAAAAAAAAAAAAATACAAAAAATTTAGCCTGCAAACGCTCTGCTTTCTTATTGTAGTACCACAAGGGTCAAAGACTATACCAATAAGTGTTTGTAAATTTTATTCGCATATTATATCTTAATTATCACAATACAACAATTTACTATGAAATCTAGCTTATTTTAATAATTTAAAAATATTAAGAAACAAGATACTAAAAATCTATACCGGAGTTGAGTATCAATGCTTATTTGTGCTTTCTTTTATATATTATATGTTTTAGGCCCAGTCAAGCGCCCCTTTTGACCATTCATAAAAAAAACCGATAGTTAGAATAATTAAAAAACTAATTCCAACCCAGTATCCCATTGGACCAATATCCGCAAGTGCAATACTGAATGGAAAACAAAATAAGATGTTATAGTAAGGGCAGGGTCTCCCCCGACCTCCTAATTCAGAACTGTGCGTGAGAGTTTCCAACTCACACAGCTCCTTGGAATCTTAAGCTTTCCCTGGGGGAACCTTCTGTATTTTCTCAATTGAATTTCTCTGGTCGTGGCAGTGTCCGTGGACTAAACGTAGATTATTTATTCCGTCTTTTCCACCTTTCGATTTGGGTTTTACATGGTCTATTTCCATCACATCCTCATGCCAGAATGGAAGAGAGCAGAGCTTGCATTTGCCCTTTTGCCTTCTGAGAAGTCTTGCAATCCTTCCTGTTAGACCGGAATATCTACTTAACCGCGTGGTCCAATATATGAGGTCTCCGTCATATGGCGACTTAGTTCCTTTTACTTTCACATGTCTTGTAATCTTGTATTGATTGTGGTATTTTATTCCCACCCATGCTCCAGTAGTTTCGAGTCCAAATACAAGCTGAGATCCGCTTTTTCGGAAGTATTTTTGGTACCGCCATTCTGCAGGGCGAGTCGGATGTTTCTTCCTGGCCCACTTCCACAGTCGGTAGAACAACAGGCTTCGAAGTCTGCTGTAGCTCTTCTTGCTCGAGACCGTAGAGAAATAGTTGCACCAGCCCCTGATTATCGGGTTCAGCTGGGTGACTAGCACCTCAGTTTTATTGGTGTGTTTTACTATTGATGCTAATTCTTCATAGTGACTTTTTATTGCCTTTTTGCAAGGTTTTATTATAGTCTTCCGGTTTGCTCCAAATTTATTCCTGCTGTTAAGACCTACTGGGTACCTTCGTACGTTGAATCCTAGGAAATCAAATCCGATCTGCTCTTTATATATAGTATCAGTGTGCGTGACACGAGTCTTTGTTTCTTTGAGCTCCAACCCCACTGTTGCTAACCATCGTTCGACCTCTTGTTTCGCTTCTGCGACTATGTGCTGGTCTTTATGTAAAACGACAAAGTCATCCGCGTACCGTATTACTCCGAGGCTTGCTCTTTTGGATGTTGGGCTGAGTTTCACGCCGTTTTGGTTATAAATTGTTTGGGTGGCCACCCAAATCTTCAGGTGGGTTTCCATTCCATGCAGAGCAATATTTGACAAGAGAGGACTTATTACTCCACCTTGAGGGGTTCCTGCACTGGTTGGTAGATACGCCCCCTTATCGAAGACTCCAGATCGCAGCCAAGCCTTAATTTGGCGACCTAATTTAGGAAATGTGTCAACCTTGGCCATTAATTTGTCGTGATCGATCTTGTCAAAACACTTACTTATATCTGCATCTAGCACAAATTTGCCGGTTTGGGACCCTCTTAGCGTGTGATGAATTGCTTCAATAGCGTCTCGAGAGCTTCTCCCCGGCCTGAAGCCGTAACTATTGGGTTCGAATTTCGCTTCCCATTCGGGTTCCAGGGCCATTTTTACTAGAGCCTGTTTCGCTCTGTCCTTTACAGTTGGAATGCCCAGTGGTCGTTTTTCGTCCGTACCAGGTTTAGGGATGTAGACCCTCCGAATAGGGGAAGCCTTCCCGTCGACCTTGATCTCCTTAGCAAGTTTGAGTCGTTCTTCCGGTTTTAGAAATTTTACCCCGTCTATTCCCGCGGTCTTTTTTCCTCTGTTATCCTGAGTAACCCTTCTTACTGCTAGAAGTTTCGCACTGTCACTTTCGAGTAATCTGTTTTGGTACTTATGCAGTTTTGCCTTATTTTTCTCCAGTTCGGCTTGAAAGATTTTCCGTTGTAATTTTGTAACAATGTTTTGGGCTCTGCGCCATTTGACGCTCTGCCATGTTATTCGCTTCAAATCCATGTGATTCATAAGTTAATATAATATAATTTAATTAAATTTAAGAATGTTGGCCACGGAAGCTTTCATTAGAACGAAATCTCCCTTGATTCCACGAGATACGTCAGCATATCCGCCAGGTTACCGGCACGTCTTTTCAACAAAACTTGTGCTCCTCAAAGCCTATTAAGCCTTGAGCCCTCTAAGAGAGGGAAGTTCGGCATTAGCTTCTTATCCCGTCCCTCCCCCGCTTCGCAGGTGTAGCTCTCACCTTCTCCTGTTAAGGTAGCTAGGCAGGGGTTACTCCGTTCCGTACGTTTACCGTTTGCACCCTTAGATTCCTACAATACACCGACCCTGTTCGAAGGTTGGATAAGGGCAAGAAACCCCTTATCCCTTAGGATATTCCCGTTGTTCCGGGTACGGGGTCGTGGCGAGCCACAAGGTTGCATAAACCCCGCTTAATGTTTACGATGCTTAAATAGGTTCAGTAATTAATCATAGGCGCTTCCACAGAGATACGTCAGAGTCCACAACCTGATTCCTTCTTCTCTTTCACTCCGGCTTCACACATCTTGGTGTCTAACTGTTAAAGTTGGACTAGCCGATGCCAAGACGCATGCAGAGTGTGTTTTCCATCGAACCTTACAATGGCCGGGTGTTAAAAACCCCCGGAGGGCTCATACAGTTATGGGCATTTGCCCATGATTGGGGTATTAGCTCCAATCAACGGGTCGCACTTCAAGATCCATTACAAGAAATAATAAAGCAACCAGATAAAATCTAACATCAAATTTAGACCTAGCATCATCAAATGGGTCAAAGCCACACTCATATTGCGCTGTTTTTTCACTATTAAGTCTTCGAAATGCCACAAGAAAAGCAGCCCCGCTAAAAATAATAGCAAATCCAGCAGCAACAATTAGATAAATAAGTATTGCTATATAGTCAAACATAATAAATTTTAATAAATATTTAAACAATAACTAATTACTTTGAATATAGTTTACCATATCTGTAATATACTCCTGCATACTAGATTCTGCATCAGAATCGAAATCTTTTGTGGCAATTATTGTTTCAACAAAAGGCCAGCTGTAAGTAGTTAAATCGTTTACTACCAGTGACATAAATTGGTTAATTTGATCTAGACTTAGTATATCTAAGTAACCTTTTGATCCAGCATATAGCATAACTACTTGAATTGGTGTTGAAGTTGTTGCAAATTGATCTTGCTTTAATATCTGAGTTAGTCGTTCACCACGCTCTAATACTTTTTTTGTACTAGCATCAAGATCACTTGCAAATTGAGCAAACGCTGCATTTTCACGATATTGGGCCAATAGTAACTTTAATTGTCCAGCTACCTTTTTCATTGCTTTTATTTGCGCGGCTGATCCAACGCGGCTTACACTAAGACCTACATTAATAGCGGGTCGAATTCCTTTAAAGAATAAATCGGCTTCAAGTGCACATTGTCCATCAGTAATAGAGATAACATTTGTTGGAATATAAGCACTTAAATCTCCAGCTTGCGTTTCAATAATTGGCAACGCTGTTAAGCTGTACCCTTTCCCCATATTTGCCGCTCTTTCAAGTAATCGACTATGGCAATAAAAATGGAGTAAAAAGTTCCCCGTTAGGGTACTAAAGTTCTCCCCAAACCGTGCGAGATGGTCGCCCATCACACGGCTTTCCAATCCAGCTCTATCGGTGGACTGCTAATCTTTTCTTCTTTCCATGTACCTTAAGGTGGCATGTTTGGCACAAAGGTATTTGCTTCCGGTTTATCGCGATCATTATCCTTTCGGAGCGATCTCGCCCTTTAAGGTCCTTAAGTCCTCTTACGTGGTGCATTTCAATATTGTTTTCGCTGCCACACATGCTGCATACGCCGGATAGAGCGCTGTGAGCTTGCTCCGCCCTAGTATTAAGAACGGAGTAAGGGTCCTTTAGGGTCTTACCCCCGAGTCCACTGAAACTGTGGCTCAGGTCGGGTTTCTTAACTTCGCGTGCGAGTGTAAAAGGTATCCTAACCTTACGATCTTTAAGTTCCCCGCCCGCCGATTTGGCATCGGCTTTCTGCTTTTCATCAGTCACCCCGACTGAGGGAATTTTGCTCTTCAAGGGACGGCTTAGGTCCTTTCCGGCTTTTTTGATTACTTTTGAGATAGTGCCGAGCTTGTATTTGGCGGCCAATGTCTTGGCGAGGCTATTCCTCACTATGCGCATTACACGGTGAGTTGTAGCCCGCCGGTCGTTTGCCACTTTATAATAAGTATCTAGTCCGTTTATCAATTTGGCACCCCTCTGCACAGAGTAAGTCTGCGGGGGGAGAAGCGCTTCTCGCCAGTTAGGTAGAGACGTTCCTCCTTTATCGCAGTAACCTTTTGCCGCTAAGCGACTTATTACCTTGTTGATATCCGTGTAGACCTTTATTCCGACGCTTGGGATTCTTGAAAGTATCGTCCGGTTCTTCAGCCTCGATTTAGAGACTCTTTCTACTTTTGCAGTGCTAATTCGATACCCGAGCCACGGTACTCTTTTCCCGTGGTGTGTGATATGTGTTTTGTCGCGATTCATTTTCAGCCTGAGTTGGCGGTGCAAGAATTCACCAATCCCTTCTTTCAAGCGTTCGGCTAGCGCTTTCGATCCGATGATTCCGACCATGAAGTCGTCCGCGTACCTTACGTACCGGATTCTCACATAGTCGGGGTCCATGACATCTTTTGAGGCCAGCTGTCTAGCTTGTTTACCTAAGGCAGCGGATTCCTTGGTGTTACCCTTCAGTCTCGCGCGGTACCTTTTGTTCGCAAGTCTTTGATATTCTAGGTTTGCCTTTCGCCGTTTCCCCTTGTTGATAGCTAAGGTAGCGCGCCCCATGTACCTGTCCAACTCGTGGAGGTATATGTTACTCAACAAAGGGCTGACTACTCCCCCTTGCGGGGTACCCATCTCAGACAAAGTAATCGATTTCTTTTCAATCACTTTGCTTTTCAGCCCACTCTCAATTAAGCTTATGAACCGTTGATCTTGTATCTTCCTTCTTAGTATCCTAACTAATATGTCGTGATCAATTGAGTCAAAGCATTTACTGATATCACCTTCTATGTACCATACTATTCCGGGGAACCACGCACGGACATATTGGATGCAGCTGTGCTGCCCTCTGTTTGGTCGGAACCCATGGCTGCTATCCTTGAACCGAGGTTCGTAGATAGCCTCCAGTATCATTCTTATAACTTCCTGGACGACTCTGTCCTGAAAGTCGGGGATTCCAAGGGGTCTCTTTTCACTTCGTCCGGGTTTTGGAATCCACACTCGGCGAATGGATCCCCAGGGATAAGCCCCGGTTAGGACCTTTTCCTGTAGTGCCTTCAAAGATTTGAGGCTAGTTCCGTCTATGGTTTTCCCATCCGTTCCTCGAGTTGACGAGCCTGGATTACGGGATAGGTTTGCGTAGGCGGCAGTCCACAAGTCGAAACATCTCATAACTTTGATGAGGTTGTTTATGGGGCGAGGCGAACCTTTTCCCATACGATTGAGTTTATTTAGGACCTTCGCTGCTCTGCCGGGTATTACCCGCTCGTCATTCGACGACCAGCTTTGGCTTTCATTTTCTGGATGTGCAACGTCCTGAGTGTGATACTCGTCCGTTGATTTAGCTCCCTTCCCGTAGGGTCTAGCCCAGGGTACTACGGAGCCTCTGTCCCCCGTGCAGCTCCAGTGCTGCATGAGGTTCACCGGTTTCATACTTATGGTCGGGTCGCTACTAGTGTAGCTTCCAATTCCGAAGAGCTTCCCATTTCTGTTGAAGTTGTATGTGCTTCCACTGTTTGTCACTCTTACTGAGTTATGGGCTCTTTGCTGTTGATGGGAGTCGATGCGACGTTTTAACATCTTCCAAAGAGCAGTGTCTGTACCCTTTCGGGTGGTCTGGACTCTCGGCCCGGGGGTCCGCCAGCAGTTCGCATTCGCAATTAACCTGCTCATCTCTTCGCAAATATCGTGGACTTGGGCAATGGCTCTAGGTGACCAACCACTTCCTTGCCCGTTGTATACATGCTCTTGTCCCATTTGGGTCTTTTTCCCAACCGCGATTGCGGCCATGGTAAGTATACAGTCCGCACCACTCGTTACAGCCTGTGGTGTCTCTGGGATTTCTTTCCCATTGCATCCATAAGTACGACTAACGGTCGCCCAACATCTCCGGGGTAAGCTTCTCGACCTGGTGGCCGGCGTAATAATAGACTTAATTGACGATATGCCACGGCCTGCTTACTTAAATCATCATAAATAATTACTGTAGGTTCTCCGATATCTCTAAAATATTCTGCAATAGTGCATCCGGCGTACGGGGCTAAAAACTGCAGCGGCGCTGAGTCCGACGCTGTTGCTGCAATTATTACTGTCCAAGGCATTGCATTAACCTCTTCTAACTTTTTTGCTAGTTGGGCTACACTTGAGCGCTTTTGTCCAATAGCTACGTATACGCAAGTACTACCAGCTTTCTCGGCACCAATACAACTACTTACCGTTTTTGAACTAACGTAATCAGCCTCCAATTGGCGAAGCGTTGTTTGGTGAATTATTGTGTCTACAGCAATTGCTGTTTTACCCGTTTGTCGGTCACCAATGATAAGCTCTCTTTGCATCCTGATTTTACTATATTTTATCAGGGTGGATTCTATCTTCAACCTGAATTATTTTGGAATATTGTACCAAACGTGACAAAAATTGCGCCAACGTTTCCATAAGGCGCTGTTTTCTTCGGCCAAATGGGCTTTTTGCGCTTTAAGCTCAAAATAATCATGAACTAAGAATGTACGACGATGTTTTACACTACGGCCTGCTTTTACATTTCGTAAATACGATTTCCAAAGGTTTACTTCGTCAAAACCCCTCCAATAAAGGCGATAATGCACCTTTGGGTGGCGGTGTTTCGGATCGTCACTGGGATTTTTAGTTATAATGCTTCCCAAATTTAACGCTGTTTTGCATGACTCCAATAAGGTTTTGTCACTGCTGTCAATCATAATGGTTAACTGGTGATGCCCTCGACTGTAAATTAAACGAGTCATTTTACCATAATCTTTAGGTAATACACTATGGCTTGCAGAACTTTTTTGTACACTTAATGTAATGCTTCCATCGCCATCCCACAAGCCAGCAATGTAACCAGAATTTTTACATAGCTTTGCCGGTGGTAAACAAGTTAAGTTTAAGCACGCACAAACTTTTTCAAATTGCTTCAAGCGAATGTTAAATCTTATGAGACCATTGACTCGTGTACATAAATCGCGCATTCCTGCCTTATGAGTTAAACGCCAACGAACGCTTTTGCTTCCTGCCCGAGGTTTTACACTTCCTCCAAGTGTTTTTTGTATTTCGCGCAGCATGGGCTCATCTTCACAATGCGTTGTAACTTCACAGGATAATTGGCCCCCTTTGCTTATAAGAAAGCATCCATCGGCATCCACAAGTCCGGCCAACCACTGATTCCAAACGTGATCTTTATGTTTCACTTTCATTTCAATTTTATGGCCCTTCTTACCTGCAAAGGCACCCGTAGCCCTGAGAGGGGCACAAGAATGGTTTGAATTTGAGCTTAAATTTGATTTTTGATACTCTCGCCTTTGCGTTTTAAAAAAAAGCAAAGGCCACGTGGCACGTACCAATTTTTGAGTTTTAAATTTTTTCATTTGATCTTTGTATGTTTAAAAACTACGCATTTGATATTCAAAAATATATTATATTATTTCAGGTGTGTGGCGTCTTAATCTCTGAGGATCCTACTTTGCCTACGCATTTGGTTTCCTGCTGATTGCACCTTAAGTTGATTTTCAACATATTTGCGGGAATACCTATAATAATTCACTTAAGCAATGTTTCAACTTATTTTGTGTGATTCCAGCATATAGCCACAAGTTCTTTAATTTATTACTAAATTAAGCGGCCAAACGACCATTACCAATTGGCACTAGACTATCCACGGCTCGTATTCCAGTCGCCATTGGAGAGTCAATTCTTGCCCGTAGCTGAATCCCTGGAGCTTTACGCTCAATTAATTCTTGCTTTGTTGCGGGTAAAGCCCCTTTGTTGTCTAAAGGTTGCCCTAATGGATCAAGAACCCGTCCGCGTAAAAATAGCCCAGCAGGTACCGAAATAATACTTTTTGTACGCCGAGAGAAGTCTCCTTCTTTTAGTACGGCATCGTTACCAAATAAAACGGCTCCGACAAATTGTTTTTCAAGATTTAAAGCCATTCCTCGAACAACTTGCCCTGATTTTGGTACAAACTCAAGCAGTTCACCTGCTTGAACACCATCTAATCCGTATACTCGGGCAATTCCGTCAGCAATGCTATCAATTCTACCACATTCAACATATTCAAATTTTAATTTTTTAAATCGGCGTAGTAACGTCTTTAATCCTGATGGAACTCCTTTTCGTTTTTTAGTAACCGGATTTTGTTTTAGTTTTTTTTTTAAGATATTAGTCATTAATCTTAATTAATTGTAATTAATCTGTTTTATAACTTAGTAACAGTTATTTCTCCCCTGATTTATATCATTCTCCTTTACCGCAGTCACCCGAAGTTGCTTTGCCCCCAAAGGTGACTGCGGGCAAATTATAAGAAGTTAGAAGATATTAAATCAGTGAAAAACCTTTAAAAAGCAGGGGGGGTTTAAGGTTTTTATGTTCTATATGCGTATAAATAGTATGTATATATTAGACTAAACTTAAATATATAGTATGTATAAAAATGATATATATATATTATTTTACTTGTAATTTGTTTATTATTATTATAAGCAGCAGTAGATTCGAACTACTGACCAAGCGTTCATGAGACGCTCGCTCTACCATCTGAGCTAGCTGCTCTACTTTTGTCTTTGCAGCAAAGGCAACGGGTTACCAAAAATTGAAAACAAACCTTTTTACCCCAAAGCTGACCTCGGGGTAAAAAGTAGCTACATTTGTAGCAATATATGGCATGCAAAACTAATATTATTTTACATGTTATAGCACATTAAGGCATAAGCTACGCTTGCATGGCTGGTATCCAAAATTAAACTAGGGTAAACTCCGATAAGTATACTAAGTATACAAAAAGGTATTAAAGCAGCGAATTCCCGACGATTTAAATCACTATATTTTTGAATATACACTAGCTTAGTATTTCCAAAACAAACTCGGCAGTATAATAAAAGTGCGTATGCTCCGGTTAATACCATTGATGAAGCGGCTAAAATAGCAACAAACTTATTTACTAAAAACACACTTGTAAAAATAAGCATTTCTGCAGCAAATGTAGGGCTTAATACGGGTAAACTAATATTTGCCATTGTTAGTATTAATAACAAAGAAGAAAATATAGGCATTACTTGCGCAAGCCCTGAAAAATAATAAACAACTCGCGTTTTATACCGATCATAAAGTATACCAATGCATAAGAAAAGCCCGGGACTTACTACTCCATGACCAATCATCATTAGCAAGCTACCCTCTAAACCAACAATATTAAATGCAAACATTCCTAACAAGCAGCATCCCATATGAGCTATAGAGCTGTAGGCGACAATCTTTTTAACATCAATTTGGCGTAAAGTTATTAAACTAACATAAATAATACCTATTAAGCATATAACGTAAACTACCGGACTAAAATATATACATGCTAAAGGGAATAAACTAATACTCCAGCGAAAAAATCCGTAAGTTCCAAGTTTTAACAAAATTCCAGCTAATATAATTGAACCGCCTGTTGGAGCGTTTGAGTGGGTTTCAGGTAACCAACCATGCAAAGGTATTAGCGGCGTTTTAACACCAAAGCTAATAAACCACAACACAAATAGAATTATCTGTCGGCTTGGGCTAAAATAAGATGTATTCAAAATGTGCCAATCTGTTGATCCGCATTGAAAATATACAATTAAAACACCTACCAACATAGGTAGAGAACCTATTAATGTATAAATAAACATTTTATAAGCTGCTCGGATATTTCTCGGTTTCGAGCCATAAATACCTACCAATAAAAACATAGGAATTAGGACGGCCTCAAAAAATAAATAAAACACAAGCAGATCTTGGGCCGAAAAAGCGCCAATTAAAATAACCTCCATGGCTAAAAATATTAAGCAATATGTTTTTAAGTATTCTGGGCCTTTTATTTCCAAACTTGCGGGAATTTGCCAACCGATTAAAATGCATATTAGTGTTAAAAAAGTTGTTAATAAAATTAACCATAAATTTATACCATCTATACCAAAACCAAAACTAAGGTTAAACAAATTTCCAATGCCACTGTATGTTTCGATTTGATACCTAAATTGAAAATCCGCTGTTGAGGGATCAAATAAAATCCAAATAATTAAACTTAACAAAAAGGTAATTAATGAAGCAATTAAACTAATTCTTCGAATTGTATTGACTTTCCACGCGGGTAAAAAAATTAGAGCTAGGGCTGCTAAAATTGGGACTAGTTTTAAACTAACTAATATATTACTAGCTCCATTACTAAAGATAAACTGAATTAAAGACATATAGAAAAAATTTTTTTTTTTAAATTTTTTTTTTTCAAAAACATAGGGGCTAAAAGCGCTTATTCTTTGTTTACTTAGATTTATCTATTTATAAAAAACATATTATTGTATCTGTGTATAATAAATAAAGTTAATTAATTATTATATTACTTTCAACAATTTTGATATAGCTTTGTAAAAAAGAAAGGCCAAAAAATTAATTAAATTATAATTTATAACTAAATAACTTATTTATAGCAAACCCATACGCTAACTCCAATTACACCAAATCTGGTGCGTACAAAGCCTTGACTATAACCTATATTTTGACGTAGGGTGCTTAAGGGAACTTTCCCTACACATTTACTTATTTGCTGAGCCATTGCTTTTTTTTGGCTACCCAGACGACCCGTAATCGTAATCCGTACTCCAAAAATGGGGCAGGTACTCCCCATAGAGCGAATAAGTATACGAATGTCATTAATATATTGATTTACAATTGGGCGGGGACTTTTTTTGTCTGAATTGCTTAGCAATTGAACTATTTGATTTAGAATCCAATTAGCGCACATTAAATTACTTGCATAAAATAAATTCCATTGTACCTGCCCTAACAAATTTTGTTTTTTCGATTGTGTTATTTTATAAGCCTCTTCTCTTGAAATAATCAACGACCCTTTATAAATTAACCTATTCTTAAACTGGTTGTGTTTTGACTCTAATAACGTGGGGTTATTGTTAGAAAAAATCAACTGTGGATTAGAAGTAGTTTGCCCTATAGGGCGAAAAAGGTTTTGTTGGTATACGGAATTTTCTTTAAAACAATCCCCAGTTTTTAAACAATGTAAAACAAATTGTGTAGTCTGTAACTTATAAAAGCCTCCAGATTCTAAGTTAAATTGGTGTTTAAATGCTGATTGAATTATTTTTTTTTCAAGATATATTGTTTGTAGATTTGATAAATCAAAAGCAAAATTACTGGCTAATATATATATAATTACTGCAGGTTTTATCTTACTAGAAATACCTAAGTTTCTTGAGTTATACACCTTCGTAAAAGAGTACTCGATTAGTGCGCTTTTTTTTTTTAAGCTTTGATTTAAAATTTTGGACATATTTAAAATCTTTTGATAATAAGTAGTATATATAAATACTACTGATCTTATTGTATTTATTTACTTTAAAACAGGTGTATTATTTGTTTTAAAATAAGCTTTAGGACCAAACCAATTTTCTATGAAAATTTTTAATTTTGAATATATTTTTTATTTACTAAATAATAATTCAGTCTATTTATTACTTATCTAGACTCTTATTAACTTTAGATAAGATATAAAACAAAAGCAGTTTTTTTTTGTTTTATATCTTATCTATATATCTACTTTTACTGCTAGGATTGAATCGAACAATCATATTTAGCTCCGCAAACTAATGCTTTATCCATTAAGCTACAAGCAGTTTCTTTGTTTTTGGCTTGCTGAGGTATATATAATATGTGCAGCTATAATTTAACTTTTTATTTATACTTATTTTAAAAGTATTTACAACAATAGTTAACTAGAAAACAAATTTTAAAAAATTATATAAATTAAAATAGTTTTTAGCATATAAAGATCTTTATCTATTATTTATACAAACTAACCCTTTAATAAACTAATATATTGTACGCTAACAGTACGCCTTACCCGGTACCAAATTATAATAAGTGCTAAACCAATAGCACTTTCAGCAGCAGCGACACACAATATATATAACGCAAACATCACACCCACTAAATCTTCCATAGCAGCAGCAAAAGTAAGCATTAATAGATTAATAGATAGTAGTGTTAGCTCTACTGCTAATAGTATACTGATTACTAGTCGGCGATTAAAAAAAATACCTGTTAATCCTATCCAAAAAACAATAAATCCGGTAATGATTAACTGGTTAAACGTGTCCGATCCTGGAAATGTGCTGGGCTGCCATAATAAGGTGCTCAAATTGGCCTCCATTAAAGAAGGCATTAAATTATTCATTTTTTCAATAATCATTTTTAATTTTAAAATTATTGTCCTTTACTATAATAATATAGATTAATAGTGTTTTAATAACGCACTATTTATATGCATATAACAAAAAAAATTAACTTTATGTTACTTTGTAACAAAAAGACACAAAAGTTATTTAAATAACCCTTATAATAAGTTTTTAGCAACTTTTATAATATTATAAGTAGCTTTAAATTTTTGTGCATATACTTTATTTTTTAATTCAAAAGGTACTGTAGTATTAACCCGCTTAAATCCAAGCTGGTGCTGCTTTAAAGGTTTAAAAACAACACATACCCCGGAATTAGAATAAAATTGGATTGTTGATCCATCTTTACGACATGTCGGGGCCTTTACTTGAACTAGTAGTAAGTCCTGCAAACTGTTCTTTTTTATATTAACCATACTAGTTTTGCCCCCCGCTGCTTTTTTATATTCTTGGGAATATGAAGCTGTAGGTTTTACCTTTGAAATACTTACCTTTACGCAGTGCCCTATTTTTGCAGCTTTTTTTATATTCTTTTTGACGAAATTTATGCACTTACCCTGCAAAAATTCGCTATTATCTTTAATTGTAATTTTAGTTTGCGTTTGTATCATTTTGATTAATTTAAAACAATCTAGTTTAATATACATTTATTACAATTTAGCCTTTGCTCTCGCAAAGGCGAGAGTAGAAAACTTTATTGCATAGCGCCTTTTAATAAAAAAAAAGTCTACGTATTTTAATATTAAATAAAGTTTAAAGTACTAAATTTAATATTAATTTGAATAGTCTATAAAATTATTTAAATATCTGATTATATTTAAAAGCATATTATATTAATTCACTATCTAATTGTTCCAGTTTTAATTCTTCAAAAATTGCAATAATCGTTAGAATAATAAACTGGTTTATTATGAAACCCAAAAACAAAAGATTTAACATAATTTGAAAAACCCAAAAATTTTGCCTATTTAACAACCCAGGTTTAATATTTGAGTAGTAATGTATCATTATAAAAGGTGTTAAGTATTCGAGTTTTGTATATAATAATAAAAAATTTAAAACAGTCTTGTTTAACTGTATGCAATAAAAATAGTTTAGGTGTACTATAAATAAACACGACCACGTTTTAGCTTCATTTGAACTAAGCGCTATAAAATTATTTCTAAATAAATCATTATTAATAAATTTGTTCTTTAAACAGGGTTTGTCACTATAAGGCATATAATCATAATAATTTTGAATAGGTTTTATAGCCCCTGATAATAACTGTTCAGTATCTATTTGATAATTAAATTTCTCAAAAGCAAAAGAGTGATATATTATGTTATTATAAAAATTAAAGTCAACTGCTTGAAAACTTGTAACAAATAGACCAGAAAAAAATTCCAGCTGAAAGCCCTGAGTAAAATATGAAAAACATTGCATTAAAAGAAATACAAAACCAATATAAAAATTGCGGTAACATATTTCGAGTAAAATCGCTGTCATTATAGACATTTTAAAATTTATTGTTATTATTATAACTAAAGCATTCTATTCTAGCACCAAATTTCTTATTAAGCTACCAAAACAGTATTTGTATAATTGTTATAAACAAATATACATATAGAAAAGTAGGGCTTGAACCCACATATCCAGCTAAAAAGCGGGCATGTTACCTATTACATCATTTTCTTAGATTTTATGGGACTTTTGCTGCAAGGGCACCTGCAAGGGCACCTTTGCGCCTTTGCTCTCGCAAAGGCGAGAGTTAAAGACCAAAGTAATATTTGATATAAATAATCCGGTTTAAATAGGGCTTTATAGTTAATCCCTATAGTTCTAGTGCTACAATTAATTTAATGTTTAATTGATTTCCTATATAAAAAGACTATCCAAAATAAAAAATAATTTAGTATTTTTTACAAATTTTTTAAGAATTTTTTTTTTATTTTGCTAACTGCTTAGAGCCCCAGGCGGCTAAAGCTGGTTTTAAATTGAACAAAACTGAACCAACCTTTAACACAATCTTACATACGGATAACAATCTTACATACGGATAACAATCTTACATACGGATAAAAAGTCTGTAAAGTTGTACTTAAGGTAAGTTGATTTTTGTTGTTCATTATATTAAATTAAATAAAAAAATAAGTTTATACTAAGTAAATTGCATAGGGTATACTAGTAAGGGTTCTCCTTCTCAGGACTGCAAGGGCACCTTTGCTATTGCAACGGTTTGCTCAAAAGCAAAGGGCATGACACAGGCCCAAAATTGCAATTTTTGAGTACCAGTAATAGCAAGTCCCATCCCCAAAGTGCCTTAAACATCGCTTATGGCCCTCTGAGGTGGGAAACCCGAAATAATGGAATCTTCAATATAATATATATATATTGTATAGATTACTCTTTATAACTAGATTTATATCAATCTCTCATTTATAAAGACAAAAATGGATATCGATAGAATCGAACTATCGGCTATTTTTTATTATAAATAAAATTTAAAATAGCACACCTAAACAGTATATCCGGCATTTTGTTTCCTCTCGCCTTTGCGAGAGCAAAGGCAAAAAGAAAACCTGCCTCCTCTACTTTTTCAAATAAATGAAAAGATACCAGTTTTTTTTCCTCCTCCCCACCCATACCAAGCACCGGGCCTTGTGCTTGGTCACAGGAGTTGCGATTGGGGTATGCGATTTATTCGCTTTGCAAAAATAAAAAAAGGGGGCCGTTTATTGGGTTTTAATTTTGTTTTTTAAAGCAGGTGAATAATTATTTGAAGAATGGCGTTTTATTAGTTTCTGCTTGCTTTAATTTTAATAGGTTGTTTTCCTTCAGTAATTAAATTTGTTTATCCTTTTCTAAAAGTAACTCGTCTTTGGCTTTTACTTGTTCCTGAAGCCGTGCAATTGTTACTTGTGGATCTTCAGTGGATTGGTGAGTAATCACCTGGTCATATATATGCTGAAGTTACACCTGCGCCTACACTACCTGCTGCCGATCGCATATTAGGCAAGCTAAAAGTCCGTAGTAAGGTGTCCCCAAAGGCAGAGTAACGGGATTCTGCTACCGGGAGTGACTGTTCGGGCACAATTTCCTTTCAAAAAGTTGAGTAGTCATTGCGTAAGAAGTAGACCCTAAAGCATCAACTATAAGTAAAATAGCGAAGACTACACTTCTGAACGTAAATTTTGTGTAGGACTTACTCTGTTCAGAATAAAGTATATTCTCACAACGCTTGTAAGCTATTAATTATAGCCCATTTAGCCTTATCCCCGGATACTTTACACTTCTTCGCAAATAATTCTAGTAGTTTAATGAAAGAATCAGTACTTAAAAACGTAATCTCTGAATATGTGCTTTCTTCTGATTCGAATTGCTTTTTAGCTTTTTCTAAAGAATTTACTAATAATTTGTCAGAATCTGTAAGTACGGAGGAGTTAAGAATATCCAGGATCCAACAAATAAGATTATAATCGTGTACAGTATAGGCGAATAGGAGTGCCTTTCAACTTTTGCCTTTGCGGCAAAAGCAAAGGTAAAGATCATTAATTAATTTTCCGTTTTTAGGCTGTATAAAAAAGCAATCATGTAAAATCCCCGTTGGGGTTTTACAATAATAATTAATTTTGTTATAGAACAAAATTATATATTTGTTCATCTATAAAGTGTACGAAATTTGCTACGAACGGATTTACTCCTTTGTTTTTAAAAAACAAAAATATTTACATATGTACATATTTAGATTTTATAACTGTTATTGTTACAAAAGAGCTTTATCAACTTTTTAAATTAAATATTATTTATTTTATTTAAATATATATCCTTCGGATTCATACACTCTGCGGGAATTGAACCCGCGTTTATACTGTGAAAAAGTATTGTCCTGGTCCACTAGACGAAGAGTGCTTTTAGGTAGCATACTTAATTTATATTATATATAAAGCTTAATATATAATTAATTATAAATTAAAATAATTTGATAAGCTGATGCTGAAGCATCATAATAAACACCTATTTTATCATACTCCTTTGCTTAATAACAATTGACTAACCTGAATCAAGCTTAGTTTTTGATCTTTAAGCGCGGTAAGCAATAGATTATCGAAAACATTGTTATTTATAAAACGATTTCCAAACACTGCATCCCATTCTTGAATAAGATTATCATCGTTTAGTATTTCTTTTAATAACAGATTAAACTGTTTTAAAGTCTTTTTGTTTTTTTTACGATTCGTTACCGGAGGTTTAGTACTATAAAAACATATTAAACTTCTGTTCTGGCAAATGCATTCATTTGGATATTGAGACTACCTATACGGTAAATTCGTCCTCGAAAGTCATGAAGGCCAATATAATGGATTATTTACAAATTATTGTGCAATACTTAGCATATCCTGGTTACGCAGAGTCTCATTACGTTTTGTAATACGCTCACCAGTAATTGCCTTACGCGCGTCGTCTGTTTTTTATACACTTGACCCCACTTTTTGTTTAGGCTAAGCAATGTATCATCATTAGGAATTATCCATTTGTCGGTAATCAACAAAATATCTGCGTCAGTGAGTTCAAACTTATATTTGTTTATAAAAATTAATTGTGTCACCCTTAAATGGGAGTGTTAAGTTTTTTTGTGTTATACTCGTCATAATAAAAAAAAAAATAATAAGTAGTTAATAATCTTAAAATAATAAGATTATTATAATTCGAAATTGTGCTGCCTTTCTTTTTAAAAAAAGGAAGCTAAGGCAGGTTGTTTTTGTTGTTGAATATTTATTTATATTTATTTTTTTATTTAAATCTTTTATTTTGAATAAAAAATAAGTTATTAAAAAAAATAAATATAAATATAACTATAACTTGCCCCACTTCTCCGCTAGCTATTGTCAGCCCTTCCTATTTCTAATGACTGTCCATCCATCTTAATAACCCTCGCCCTTGCTTCCTTTTTTTAAAAAAAGAAAAGGGCAAAGATAAGATGTGGTTATTGTTTTTTACAGCAACCCTTAAACCACTCAAACCACGACAATCGTTTTTGTAAGTTTTCGATTATTTTAGTCTGTTTAGCAATAGTCTCTGCCTGAGAAACAATTGTTTCGTCTTTACTAGCAATTGCAGCCTCTAAAGCATCTATGCGAGATTGCTCAAGTACTCGGCCCCGCCTCAGCATTTGTAATAGCTGTGTAAACCTTCTGGGCTTCATTTACCGTAGCACCCGCCATGATACCTACAGTGACATCCCGACCATACCTCCTGGCGGCTTCCGCTGAACGGCTACCTGCTGCACCTTCCGGCACCGCTTCGCCTTCTCCAGAACCAGATGGCTGTGTGCCGCTACCGCTAACCGTAAAGCTAACACCTGTAGTGCTTCGACCATCTGTGCTTGCGTAATTCTCGTGAGAAGCATACGCCGGCGAGGTGAGCGTCACTCCCATCATTAAGGCAATGGCCCACGCATACCACGTAGCCTTCGGCAACTGTTTGTTTTTTAGCTGCCCATAAATTGTCGCAACGTTATTAAAGCCATACTTTACTATTTGGATCATAAACCCATTATGTAACTCTATGGATGCGGATGCCTTTATTAGACGTAATCCAATTAAGACATTTGTAAGCAACCCCAAGCCTATTAAAACTAAAATTATGGTATTTACAGCCCCCCCCGAAACGTGAATATAAGTAAAGTTTAATAAGCCTAAATGGAAGCTACACACATTGCGTAACACAATGTCTTCGTGCGACATATCCCCAATTAAAGGGTCTATCCACGACAGTTTTTCTCCGATGCGCTCCATGAAGTTTGTTATAGCAATAGGATAACGATCGAGCATTAGCCAGCCAGCCATATAAATAATATTAAAAGTAAGTAGTGCTGACGTAGGGCCTTTGTACGCTAAGCTGATGAAAATATATTCAATATATAGTATCAGTATTATTATTAGGCTTAATAAACTAATAATGAATACAGATCTCACATCTTTGTCCAGTTCAAGTAATAACCAGCAATTAGCACACACCACGATGCAAAACAAAATACCTACAAAAGAATACGCGATAGCCATCACCCCTAATTCATATATATATCTCCATAACAAGATTAACAAAATGATAAAATCGAAAGTGCTTATTAAAAACCGTAGCATGTTGGCAGGCGTTACCGGCAGTTTTATCTTATGAGTTATATAATTAGTAACTAGATACATTACGCTAGTTATAAGTTTAATTTGGATTAATAATGAAAAGTCCATAAATTTAAATAATTCGGTAATAAAAAGCATTTGAATAATAAATTAAAAAAATTAATATTCCTAAGAAACTATAAAAATATTATTTAATATAATAAATAAGTAGATAAATAAATAATTTATAGAATTTAAGGAAATATATGAAAATGAGGCGCGAACCCTCTTTTCTCATCGTAGAGTATCATAGGTGAAATATGTAAGTTCTACAATTATAGACTTTACAGGTAACCGACTTAACTCTCGCCTTTGCGAGAGCAAAGGCAGAGACATTAAACAGAATGTCTGTACTTAGTAACCATACGATAAGTCACTAGCTTGGTGTAGTCCCGTGGCGCAACCCTAGCCGTTTGGAGTGGCAGGGGGCGCAGGGTACACCTTAAAATACACCCGATGAGTTCCATCAAAATCGCCGACTTTACAGTCTAACCGACCTGTTTTTGTGTTAAACCAATGACTACTATATAGCCAACTTAGACAATCAAATAGTACATTGATTTATATATTTTGTTTTCCTTTTAACTTTTTTGTTTCAAAATTAATTTTTGAGAGTTTTTTTCTCTATATACTGCACAGAAAATGGCAAAAATAGCCCGCCAAATCAAGGAGTTTTGTTAGTAAATTTTTCAGCTTGTTGATTTTTCGGGCTTTTTGATTACCCAATCAATTTTAAAACCCTTTATAAAACCGGATATCGATAGAATCGAACTATCTGTAATTATCTACTATCAGTAGATAATGATACACACCGAGTATATCCGGCATTTTGTTTCCTCTCGCCTTTGCGAGAGCAAAGGCAAAAAGAAAACCTGCCTCCTCTACTTTTTCAAATAAATGAAAAGATACCAGTTTTTTTTCCTCCTCCCCATCCGTACTAAGCGCCGGAGGGCTTGCGCTGGGTCATAGGAGCTATAATTAGGGTATTTAAATTTGCATTTCCTTCTTTAAAACTCAAATTTACTGATTATTAGGGTTAGGGGGATTTGGCCCTTTGCTATTGCAACGGTTTGCTCAAAAGCAAAGGGCCAAAGGCAAGGGAACTCGGATTGCTTTCCGTTTTTTTTACACTGATACTCCGAGCAATTTTAAACAAATACAGCCGTTACTTAGAAGCAATTATCTTTAAATTCGGATTACTTCTCGTTTCTATTCCGCTGTCAACCCGAATTATTTATAAAAATAAAAAATAATCAATATATATAATAAGATAATTAAATAACTGGTCACCCCCCGCCAGTCTCAACCTCCAACACTTTTTATTTTTAAAAAATAAAATAAAAAAGATTGCCTCTTATACTAACTAAGTTTATGTTAATATACTAATAAAGTATATGAAATGAATTGCATGTATGTCATTTAGGCACGTTTTTAAACCTACTTTACCTGATCCTTTTTTAAACAATTGAACCAGTTTTTCCACGTTGATTTTTTTTGCAATGTAGATATGGTTTCTTGCTGTTGACTTATCGTTTTTTGCTGATCTTCTATTATTTTATCTTTTGCAGCAATTAAACTATTTTTCTCAGCGATTTCTGCTTCTAATTTTTCAATTTGTGCTTTTTCTGGCGCGGCGCTTGAGCCTTCCTCTAGGCCCACGATTTCTGACGCCGAGTACCCGATTCCAGCGACTATGCTACCTGCAGCAGCGCTTTTAACGACTTCGTATGCAGCTTCTCTTGCTCTTCCAGTATAGTCGGCCTCCGACGCAGCTGCTGCTTGCCGCTGAGCGTATTGGCTAGCCAATTCAATACCGCGGCTTGCACATCTAAACAGCTCACGACTTTCGGCTGTAGGTGACGCTTCTTCGTTGTCACGCTCATAAAACTGCTCACCTGTAAGACTGGCATCAATGATGGGCCCATCAATACTACTTATACAGTAACTAGATGAGGTTGAATTAAGCCCCATTATTAAAGCAATCATCCATGCATACCAACCCGCTTTTGGCAACTTATTATTTTTCAGTTGATCATAGATTGTTATTATGTTACTATATCCGTTTATAATAATTTGGACCATAAACCCATGATGGAGCTTTACTGATGCCGATGCATCTATTAAACGAAACCCTATTAGCACATTTGTAAGTAATCCTAAACCTATTAAAACGAAAGTAATTATACTAGTAACCTCCCCCGAGGTATGGATGTACGTTAAATTTAATAAACCCAAACTGAAACTGCAAACGTTTCTAAATGCAAGGTCTTTGCGAGGAATATTGCCGATCAGCGGGTCAACCCAAGAACACTTTTGTCCTATGCGCCCCATAAAACTTGTTATGATTTTAGCGTAAGGATTGAAGAACAACCAACAGCTAGTATACACTCCATTAAAAATAAGCAATGCTGCTAGCCCTTTGCTATAAGCTAAGCCCATGGATACAAATTGGATTTGGAGTATCAATAATACAATCAAACTAAATACATTTATGATAAATATCGACTGTACTGAGTTATTTTGTACAAGCGTAAGCCAGCTCGCAAAGCACATATAAATAAAAAACAAAATTCCTAAAATAGAAAAACTATAAGCCATTGCGCACCCTTCAAATACATATCCTAATATTAGTATCAGCAAAATTACAAGATCGAAGCCGCTAATCAAAAGTCGTAGTAGGTTTGCGAGCATTACAGGAAGCTCTATTTTATGCGTTATATAGTTAATAACTAGATACGTAAAGCTAGTTATTAATTTAATTAAGATTAAAGACGAAAAGTTTGTCCATTCCAGTATATCGTGAAAATAAATCATATTATTTTTATAATAAAAAAAAAATTCTTTACACTTTATAAGTATTTTATGGTATTTATTAAATAAAAACCTATTAATCTTTTAATAAACCACTTATAAGCAATTAAATTAAACTATAAAATTATTAACTATTTATAAATTAATAATTAACGATTCACCGGCTATTATATAACTAATAAGCTGTTTATTAGTATTTATTAAACAATTAATTATAGATTTAGCTTTTGGCAGGATTCGAACCTACAGCTTCCAAGTGTAACAGCCTGGCGCTCTGCCTTTAAGCTTCAAAAGCAAAAACTAGCGCCGCTTTTCTAAACAAATAAAAGATACTTTAGCAGCGCATCAAAAACTTACTCCCACATCCAAGATTTTTTAATTTTTTGTATCTCTCGCCTTTGCGAGAGCAAAGGGAGCAATTTATTTTTTTATCAAGTATAAGGGCGGCAAATACTCACTAGTTGTTACTAGAAAAAAAAGGTGAATTTATTCGTTATCCTAGCGCTTGTTGGGAATAAAATAACGGTTGCTTAAAACCAAAAATTAGTAAGCATTTATTTTTTATTTGATATGCAAGACACAGCAGCTGGTAGATCAAAAGAGTACTTATGCTTACTAATTTTATAATAGGTATTATCTATTAGGCCGCTGAACCACAAGATTTTATTAACAAAAAAAGAAACGGTTATTAAAATTCCATTTAATAATAACATTTAATTAAAGTAACATTTCATTTCTTAGTGCAAGATCCTTATGCCCGAAGGGGCCAATCAAAGGGTCTATCCAAGATAAATTATCCCCTATACGTTCTGCAAAACGCACAATACTATATGATGCGTTTTGAGCAAGGACTAACCAACTTACTAAACAAATTCCGTTAAACAGCATTAGCGCGGGCATTGTTCCTTCCCTGTACGCTAAACCCGTATACATAAACGTGCCATTCAGTATGATTAGCACGATCATACTAAGAATCCTAACAATAAAAACCGCTTGTATTGTCTCGTCTTGCCGTGCGAGCATTATCCAATTAAAGACACATATGAAAATAAAAAGTATCCCGCCTATGACAAAATTGTCATATGCCAAAACGTAGCATTCCCACAGATACCCTACTAAAAGTGTAAGCAATATTGCAAAATCTATTAACGCACTTAAAATCCGTAAATAGTTTCCTAAAGTAATAGAAAATGTAATTTTAAACCGATGTGTTAAGTAGTTAATTATCAAATAGATTAACGAGTTTATTATCTTAAATTCAATTAAATGGGTAAAGTTTAAATATGTTTCCATGTATTATTATCTAAATTAGTAAGTTGAAAATTTTATTACCTCTCGCCTTTGCGAGAGCAAAGGCAATAAGAGCAAACTTTGTTCCTTTACAGGGTTGCCTTTATGGTAACTACCCGACTCATACTTACTTGCTGAGTTCGGTATTTGCCTTTTTTTAATTTAATATATAGCCGTTTATTTTTATATCAGAGAATAAGGAAACGAATTAGTTGTTACTACCTTGTTTGCTAGAACCAGGGGCCCGGAAACAAACTGGGCACATTCGATATACCCAAGATTTTTTAAAGCGAGCTAATTCCCCCTCTAATTCCATTACTCGCGCCTCGGCTCGCGCAGCTCGCTCATTGGCAGCTTCCAGCGAACTCGGCTCCGTTCCCTCTGTTCCAGGTTGCTGGCCCGTAATAGTTACGGCACCCTGCTGGATCCCAGCGGCCACACCAGTTGCAACAACACCTGCACTAACGTCCCGAGCATATGCATAAGCGGGTTCCCGCGCTAACCTAGAGCCCCTCGCTCCTTCACTTACTGGGGAAGCTGCACCTTCTTGATCCAGTGGCAGCTGTTCGCCCGTAAGACTAGTGTCTATTTGGAACATTTCATTACCAGCCATGCAGTAGCTAGGTGATATAAAGTTTAAGCCCATGGTAAGGGCAATTGCCCATGCATACCACCTAGCTTGCGGCAATTGTTTATTTTTAAGCTGGTTATAAATGCTTACAATATTGTTATACCCATTTATAATTATTTGCACCATAAAACCGTCATACAGCTTTACGGAAGTAGGTTTTTTTATTAGGCGCAACCCAACCAAAATGTTTGCAAGTAAGCCTAAGCCAATTAAGATTATAGTTATTATATGAACAGCCCCCCCCGAAGTGTGAATATACGTAAAATTTAATAAGCCCAGATTGAAACTACAAACATTTCTTAATGCAAGCGCATTATGCCCGAAGGGGCCAATTAAAGGGTCTACCCAAGAAAGCTTCTCCCCTACACGCTCCATCAAACTTATTATCCCTTTAGAGTAAGCGTCAAACAATAGCCAGCAGGCGATATACGTAATATTAAAAATAAAGAGTGCAGCGATTGGTCCTTTATACATAAGACCCATAAAGAAAAATAGTAAATGCAGTATTAAAAGTACGATCAAGCTAAATACTCCAATGATAAACACCGATCGTACCTCTTGCTCCCGTACAAGCACTAACCAGCTGGTGGCGCACATTACTATTGTAAATAAAACCCCTAAAATAGAGAAGGCTATAGCCATTTCGTACAATTCCCATACAAAACAAAACAATAAGACCAATATAATGGCAAAGTCAAAGACACTAACTGTGAGTCGCAACATGTTTGCTAATGTAACAGGAAGCTTTATTTTATGAGTTATGTAATTAATTATTAAATAAAATAAGCTAGTAACTAGCTTAATTAAAATTAAGTTTGTAAAATTTGCAAATTGTAATATTGTTTCTGAAAGCATAATTTAAAAAAAAAATTTTTATTTGGTTTGCAACTTAAAGTTGCTTCATTAAAAACTAATTATAGCACTGTAAATAGTTTTTAATATTATTTATATATAAGTATATTATACACTATAATTAAGCAGCAGTAGATTCGAACTACTGACCAAGCGTTCATGAGATGCTCGCTCTACCATCTGAGCTAGCTGCTTTAATGTTTTAATATTATTATTAGTAATCTATATCAAGTATATCTATTACCGGTATAGAATCTCTAAGGTATTCAAAAATTGCTTATTTGCCATATGAGTTTAGAAGCGAGTCAATGATTGCATATGCTTCTAATTGAGCAGCAAGCACTATTTCAGTTTTTTGCTTGTTATTTAGATCTGAGGTATCTAGCCAATCTTTCATTTTAGTTTTTACTGTATTAACTGCTAGCCGCAAAGCTTTAAGTGTTTTAATGTCACTAAGCTCAAACATTTTAATTTGACCATGTATTTCATTAATCGTTTCTGCGTTAATTACTTTTCTATCTAGCAATTTTCGTATAGATGGAGATACTGCGCTGTTTAATTGTTCCGAAGTCTTTTTAGTTATCATGTTTTGTAAAAAAAAATTTGATATGTATTTTCATTTCCGTGCTTAGGAAAAATATTGTGTGCCTAGTTTCTTTGATAAGTACTAGTGGCGCCAATAATACGTTTATCGGCGTATTATTAAATACTCGATTGATTACTCTAGCCCGGTAAGTTTTGTTATAAGCAAGGGGTTTCAATTAGTTTTAGCCTTTTTGGAATGTTATATTGTTTATCCCCCTGCATTATTGTATAGTAGACTCTACCTCTTCAATTATAGTATCTAACAGCGTCACTTCATTTTTTAAAGTGTCGTTGTATACATCGAGATGCCCCTTGATTTCTGTATTCAAAGCCTCTACTTTTCTACAGATACCTAAAAATTGTGATGTTTAATTTGAACCGGGTATGTTAGTTTGGTCAATTTTTGTTATTTTATTAACTACATTGTCAATAAGCTGCCGAGAAATTTGTAAACTTTGATCAACCTCCTTATTTAGGGTAACCTTTAACTCAAGGGGCGGGGTACTTTGACTAGATTGGCCACTTCTGGGCGAAAGAACTGCCTGCGAAAAGGTTTTATCGTCTTTTTCTGTAAAGGACAATACCTGTTTAACTGTGCTTTCTGCGCAGCGTTTGGTGTGCGTAATAACGTCTCTATAGACCATTTTTTTGTGAGATAATAGCTGAATTTCATTATAATTTTGTTTGTCAATATAGTTATTAGTCAACTGTTTAGTGTTTTCTGTTACCTTGTCTACTAGGCTATTTACCTCCAATAATATAACGCGTACCTACTACAAAAGCCCCCCTATTGTAACTATGCTTGAAAAAGCGATGGCTACAGCCCACTTGGCTTTTGTAGTGATGACTCTCTTTGAGTCACCGGCTGAACAAATTAATTCCTTACTAAGATACTATGCAATTTGCTAATGATTACAGGCATTTGTATTTTTTGCAAAGACCCAACGTTTGCCGTTGCTTCCGCAACTCTATTTTGCGCAGATGCTTTGCAAAAACTTTCGCGTATAAAATGAGTTTATGTTACTTTGTAACATCTTCTGATAAATAAATGGTTTTTTATTAGTATGAATAAGCATGACTTTTTTTTATGTTGTTGAGGAGTGTAAAGACAATGAAATTGTCAAACCCTTTTATTAAATAATAAATAAATTTAATTACTTTTATAAAGTAATATTTATCTTAAGCATTTTATTATAACTTGTTCTGTATCAATTAATACAAATAATGAACAAAATAGTTGCCTTTATTGGGACTCGAACCCAATATTCCTTTAAGTTTTTTAATAAAAAACAAAAAATAATAAAGGCTTTGTATAAATTAATGGGGGGTCGTTTATCGATCCTAAATCGTACAAAAGGCGCACACTAATAGTATACTATTAGCTGCACCCGAAAGGGCTAGCGCGCGTAGGCTGGGCTTAGGACTCGAACCTAACTCCCTCAAGTGCCTAGCCCCCCGGGGGGAGGGGTAGGCGGAGGGGGAGGCGGAGGAGCTAGACACCATTGAGAGTGCCCACGACAACTGCCGGAGGGCGCTCTCCGGCAGTTGTCGTACCCTATTTTACTATTAGAATAGACACATCTACTCTAGAATAGACATGTCTTATAGAGTAAAACAAGGTAAACAGCCCAGCGTAAACGATAACACTACGCTATAGTATACTATTAGGGGTTATGACCCCCAATAGTATACTATAACAAACAGTATTAGCCATACTACGTCAACAAAATGCCAATACATAGCAGCAAGCTCAAAACCAAGGTGATGGTCTGGTCGCATTTGACCTAATTGAGAACGCATCAAGCAAACCATTAAAAAAAGAGTTCCAACAATAACATGCGCTCCATGTAAACCAGTTAGCATATAAAAGCATGAACCATAAACAGAATCACTGATTGTGAAACCCGCTGTGGCATATTCAAAACCTTGAAATCCTGTAAAGATGGCAGCTAATAAAACAGTAACAATTAGCGCATATTGGGTTTGTTTATTATCTCCAATTAATATAGCATAATGAGCCCAAGTTACACTAGCTCCACTTGTCAATAATATTAAAGTATTTAGAAAAGGTATGCCAAATGGATCTAAAACCTCAATCCCTCGGGGCGGCCAAACACCAGCAATATCAATTGTTGGAGCTAGCGAACTATGTCCAAATGCCCAAAAAAAACCCAAAAATAGCATTATTTCTGATACAATAAATAAAATCATTCCATACATAATGCCCTTTTGAACACTTTTAGTGTGGTGCCCTTGGAACACTGACTCGCGAAGAACATCTCGCCACCAAACAATAGCAACATAAACTAAACTAATCAAACTTAAAAATGCTAGAAAGCCTGCATAATTATATTCATGAAACCAACCTACTAGACCTGTAGTGAAGCCCCATAACCCTAGCGATGCAAATATCGGCCATGGGCTTGGATCAACTAAATGAAAACCGTGTTTTTGCATAATGAGATAATTTATAATTTTTAGTTTCCTTTACTCCCCCTTGCTTGTAAACTCTTGTTTGAGAAAAACCAGTTGTTTACTAAAAAAGAGCAAAAGTTGACCGCAAAGGTGAGTAAACTTTGCAGTTAAAATGCAGATTAGTTGTAAAGCATATTATTCTTTTACTAACGCATATAAGTCAAAATCAATGTATATAGATCTATAATTATCTAAATAACTAAGTATCGCTTTAAATAGCGGATCTTTCAATTAGGATTTGAACCTAAATAAACGCTTTAGAAGAGCGTAGCTTTATCCTTTAAGCTATTGAAAGAACAATTTCAGATTCATTTAGCTGCAAAGGCACCTTTGCTATTGCAACGGTTTGCTCAAAAGCAAAGGTATATATTATTTATCAAAAATGTATTATTTATCAAAACTAGATAAATTATTTACCTTTTGTTTTTGGCTTTTTTACAAGAAATAAAATTTATTATAATATAATTTAATTAATAAATATCTGTAAAAAGTTTAGAAGCTCCAGATCTTTGAATTCTATTATATTAAGTATGTAAAACAACAATAATTTATTTTGAAACTCTTTAGACCTTTCCAAAAAGAAAAAGTAAAGATCCCCCCGGATTATAGGTAGAAATAAACATTTTTTCATAATACTACTTTTTTTATTAAAAAAGTATTTAAGATTAGCCTTTTTTATTTTTTTTTTTAACAAAAACGTTATTGTTTTTTTAGCCTGTTGTTAAATTTGTTGTAAAAAATCTTTTATATATTAATGTTTATCATTAATATTTTACTTTTATTTGTTAATTACAAAGTTATTATAACCCGAGACTGCACTGTCTTTAAGCCTTATTAGTTAGTTCCTATTATTTATTAGTTATATATATTTTAATTCTACTGTAAGCGGCTTAGCTTTGCCCGCAGTCACCTTTGGCCCTTTGCTTTTGAGCAAACCGTTGCAATAGCAAAGGTGCCCTTGCGTTCGGATGCCTGCAGGTATACAAAGTTGCTTTGCCCGCAAAGGCTTTAAAAGCAAAGGTTATGGAGTTGAGCAGAATCGAACTGCTATAGCTTGCTTGCAAAGCAAATATTTTACCATTAAATTACAACCCCTTTGTTTGCCTTATATTATTAAATTAAAACATTTTTATTTGATACTAATAAATATCTATACTTTATTTAGTATTAACTATCTGGGCTGTAAATCAATTAAATTAAATTCTTTTTATTATGGATAGCGCTGCTGGTAGCGTGTATGGAATAATTGTTATTAGCATTCTTTTATAAATTGGCTTCTTATATTCCATGCTTCTTATCTTATATTTCAGCAAGCAAAGCAAGAATATTATGTAAAATATAGTAATTTTAAAAAGTATACCTTTACAAGATCTTACTGTCAAATTTATAAAAGATTTCACTACTACAGGGCTCGAACCAGTACTCTCGGCCTTATCAAGACCGCGCTTTAACCAATTAAGCTAAGTAGTGAACAGTAAAAGAAAAATTATTTTTTTAACTCTACTCTATATATCATCTATTAGAATTTTACAAGCCCAATTATATTTTTAATTAAATAAAGCCTTAAATTTAAGTACGCTACCTAGACATCATTTTATGCGCCCTGTAGGACTTGAACCTACAATACCCTAAAGGGTGACGAGTTAAAAGCTCGCTACATTACCAATTCTGTGCAAGGACGCTAGATTGTTTTTTTTTTAAATCAATATTCGGTACACATATACATATTAAATAGGTTTAGAGATTAAAGAAAATTTGTGTAAAAAAGATACCTTTTTAATAATTTAGTAGACCAACCTATAATCTACTAGAACTAATCGTTATTACGTGTTAATAGGTAATATTCTAATCGTCCTAATACAGGAACTAGCACAAAAAAATAAAAGAAGAAATATATTGTAGCGGTTTGCCCTATAAATATATAAGGCTGTTCTACCGGCTTTGAACCTGCCCAAGAAAGTACAAAACACGCACTAACAAATAGATAAAAAGCCTTTCGATGGTAGGGCCGAAAATTTGATGATCTAATTGGGCTTGTGGCAATAAAAGGCAGTGCCAATAGCGCAACAAAAACAAGCCCAATTGCTAATACACCTCCTGTTTTATTGGGTATGCTTCTTAAAATACAATAAACAATTAAAAAGTACCATTCCGGTACAATACTTAAAGGAGTTACTAAACTGTTAGCAGGTATATTATTATCAGGATGTGCAAGTAGATTTGGCGCAAACCAAACTAAAACACTAAAAATTATTGCAAATAATAGAAGTCCTACGCGATCTTTATAGACTAAGTAAGGGTAGAAATTTATTTTATCCGCACTTGCGTTAATACCTAATGGATTATTTGACCCTTTGTGATGGAGAGCCGCGATATGTACTATGCTTGCTCCTGCAATTAAAAAAGGTAAAAGATAATGTAATGAGAAGAAGCGATTTAATGTGGCATTATTTACTGAAAAGCCACCCCATAGCCACTGGACTAACTCCGTTCCTACAAAAGGAACAACTGAAAATAAACTAGTTATAACACTAATACCCCATAAACTTTGCTGACCAAAAGGTAGGCTATAGCCCATAAATGCTGTTGCTACCATAAGTAATAAAATAACTACGCCTACACACCAAACTGCCTCTCTTGGAGCTTGATATGAGCCATAATAAAGACTTCTTAACATATGCACCATTGTTACTGTAAAAAACATACTTGCGCCATTAGCATGCATATATCGTAATATAAACCCGCCTTGTACATCTCGCATAATATGTTCTACAGAGCTAAACGCTAAGTTTACTTCTGGCGTATAGTGGCATGCAAGAAAAACTCCTGTAGCTATTTGAATAACTAAACTAATACCAGCCAAGCTACCGAACCCCCAAAAGTAGTTTAGATTTGAGGGTGTAGGATATGCAATTAAATGATCATTTATTACACTTAAAGCTGGTTGCTTTAATACACTTAAATTTTTACGTACTCCACTTGTACTTAAAGGTTTAGACTGTTCAATTATAAACATAGTAATAAAATGTGTTTTTATTTCTAAATAATGCCAATAAATTAATAGTATATTTAATAAATATAAAATATATTTATTAATTAAATTAATATAAAAATTAATACAAAGGCTAACTTAGCGATAAGTGGGACTCGAACTCACAATGTTTGATTACAAATCAAAAGTTTTACCATTAAACTATTACCGCGTGGGGGCTCATTCGTGTAAATTATACTTTACTTGAAAATTGCCTTTGCTCTCGCAAAGGCGAAAGTGAAACAAACTAAGATTAAATTTAACTGCAAAGGCACAAAAAATTGGTCCAAAAGTGCCTTTTTTTTAAGAACAGAAATATTTTAAAGGTATTATAATTTGTAATTAATTCCGCAGGCTTATCCGTATGAATGTATTTATATGTTTATTATTCCTACTCTCGCCTTTGCGAGAGCAAAGGCTGCAAGGGCACCTTTGCTATTGCAACGGTTTGCTCAAAAGCAAAGGTCAAAATAAAATTTATGTTTTTTAAAGCCATACTCTCCTGAATTGGTGGTAAAAGGAAAGGTTGGCAAAAACGTGTAGCTTTTGTCTAACCCAAAAGCAGTAGGGCTTATAATAATTAATTATTTGTATTAATTTAAAGAGTTTAGTATACATTTTAAATTAATTAGTTTTCTTAGCCATAAGAACAAAGTCGAATAAAAAGGATTAGTAAAAGGATTAGTAAAAGGATTAGTACAGGGTAGCTCAATGCTATATAACACTTACACCCCCTGCCTATTTACGCCAATGCGATCTATTATAACCTTTACAATTGTTTCTTGCTTGATAGTTTTTCAGCAATTAACATTTCACGCTTAGCGTTGCAACAATGCTTTTTTCAAAACAATTGCTAAACCATTGGCGTGGAATTCCGGGTCCTTTCGTACAGTGGAATTCTAATGCTCGGTTAAATATTATGGCTATCTAGATAGAACCAAACCTGCCTTACGGCGGTTTAAACTCACCTCACGTAGGTCATTATGCAAAGAACAGTTGCGCCCTTGGAACCTTGTTCAGCTCCAGGATGACCTGAGGCAACATCGAGGTGGCGAACCCTGGCGTCTATAAGAACTATAAGCCAGGACTACCCTGTTATCCCTTGAGTAACTTTGATTCGTTGATCTCACACCTTTCCACCTAGCATGTGAGGGTCACTATAGCAGACTTTCGTCCTTATTCGACTGGTCAGTCTTATAATCAGGCATGCTTATACTATTACGCTCTACATACTGTTTCCGACAATACTGAGCATACCTTTTGCTCTCTGGCGTTACTTTTTAGCCAGACCTCGCCCCAAGTAAACTGCCCACCTAACACTGTCTTCGAGCTTTACTAATTAAAGTCTTTTATATAAAGGTTTACTTATATAAAGTTGATTTTAAATATCTTTTTTATATGCTTTATATAAATATCTTATTGATTAGAAAGTATTCTTATATAAAAGCGACCAATTTATTACCTAGCGGTTTTCCATTGTTGGCCCCCAAAGGACCTCCCGCCTAACTGTAAGATAAAAAACCGATCGCAATGCTAGGTTACAGTAAAGCTTCAAAGGGTCTTATCGTCTAAGACAGCCTAATCGGTATTTTGACCGATATTCTTATTTCACGGTTTTCGTTCGCGAGACAGCAACCAGGTTGTTACGTTATTCATGCAGGACACCAATTAAATGCCTAGGAATTTCGCTACTTTATGACCGTTATAGTTACGGCCGCTCGTCACCACATCTTGTTTATTTACCTGTTACAACAAATTACTTAAATTAGTGGCCGTTAGCAAACGTCACATCCTATACGTCTTGTTTCAAATTGGCAGGACGCTAAGTTTTTAGTAAACTGTCACCCAGTTCTCTTATCTGAGATCTAAAAGGTTTATTTTAGACCGCTGTTTTCGAAAGTACCAGCGCAATTTGCCGAGTTCCTTACGAACGATTATAACCAAATCTTAGTAAAATCTACTAATCCACCAGAGTCAGTTTTAGTACGGTATGCAAAGTTTACGCACCTCCTTTGGGACAAAAGCAAAGGTTAATTTGTGCACACAAAAACTAATTAGTTTTTGTGTAAGCCTGCTATTTTTTCCTGCAACAGATCTATAAATTAGATTTTATTGGGCATAGCAGGTACCCATTGTATCCTTCATATTACTTAGGGACCGTTTTTTTAACTACATCTTTAATAGTTGTGTAGAAAACCTAGGATTTCCGATCATTGAGATACTATTCTTTTAATAAATAAAGTTTTATATAAATATAAAAAAAAACAAGATTAGTATAGCACTTTATTTATTTTAAAGTCTCAATTTATATGTTACTCTAGCTGATATATTCACAACCAATATTTTCATTAAGTCTTACCGACATAACTTTGTCAACATGGTTCGTTTTGCTACTCTAACTGACTTTATCATTAAAAGATTCAATTAGCTATAATTTCGGCATAGCGCTTAGTCCAGCTAAATTTTCGTAACAACTAAACTATAGTAGTGAGCTATTACGCTTTCTTTAAACGGTAGATGCTACTAATCAAACGTCCTACTAATTTTTGTGAAGTCAATTACTTTCTCACTTAGCGCAATTTACGGGCCTTAATTTATAGTCTAGGCTGTTTCCTTCTTGTCAAATGCAGCTTGTCCCGCACTGACTGAGTACCTAATAAAATGCCCCTAATTTATGGTTTGCAACACCTCAGTAAAAGTTTCCTTCCCATCAGTTTTACAGCGCTCTACCTAGTTAGCATATATTTTTTCAGGCCCCCTTCCTAAAAAGGTTTCGCAAAAAACGAGATATTTCGAAGTTCGATTGGTATTTCGCCACTTAAATAAGCTCATATGAATGCGTTGCAACGCATACCATTTCGGGCGTCCAACTACCTTCCGGTAACCTTCCCCCTGACCTACTTAAGCTCACTTCGTTTCGCGTTTTGTGTTAGTTTTCTATGAATACTTTCATAATAAGCTTACTTTTAATAAATTAAGCTACTTACGTTAATTGTCGTTACTTTATAACAAAAATCAAAAGGCTTCTTTAACTCTCGCCTTTGCGAGAGCAAAGGCTACAAGGGCACCTTTGCTATTGCAACGGTTTGCTCAAAAGCAAAGGACCCACGTGAAATTATATAACAATTAACATACGCCTTTAACTAACACAAAGTCATCAGCTCATGATTCAAAAGGAACCTTTCTATTTAACATTATAACAGCCAAACTGAAAGTCATTATAAGCAACCTGTTTTGGGACTTGTATTCAGAGAAGCAATGGCATTCTTGTTTCCAAATTCCTTTACAGTACTGATTCACTATCGATCTACATAAAATATTTAGCCAACGGAGTGGTTTCCGTCAATAACTAGCAGCGTTTAACCACTAATTTTATTGTTAGGCCCCATTAATTATTATATTATAGACTATATTTATTTAATATAGGTAATTGTAATAAATTATTATTACATGCTCATAAATAATATAATAAATAAAGCACTTTTTTGTTTACAATTTACAAGACTATAACTTTCTCTGGTCCAGATTCCACTTAAGTTCAACTGTAAACAAAAAATATTTAATTAAGCTTATGCGCTTTCGCTCTGCACTACTAACGCAATCCCGGTTGGTTTCTTTTCCTTCAATTAATAAAATCTTTTAGTTCATTGAGTTTTGGTGTATGCTGTTTTAAAACAGTGTTTCCACCTTAGAGAACGGGCTTATCGGGCGAATTCTATACTAAGAATAGAAATAATTCTATTATCTAGTATACGCAAATGTACACAAGAGTAGTATAGGCAAGTGTATAAAAGAGAAATTTCTAATAAAATACCCTAGTATAGGAACTTGCTCAACTCTCCAAGCCCTTTTCGCAATAAAAGCGCTCTTCCTATGTAGTCAATCCTTCCTCAGGTTGCATTGATTATAAATATTATAAAAAAAAATTGTTAAAGTATTTTATATTAAGGAATATAATATTTATTAGCTCAATATAAAATAAATTATTTTAAAAGCGCCCTTTTACCGCAAAGTTTACGCGCAAGACTACTGCAACTAAATAATTCAAGGGCGGCAAGACTTGAACTTGCAACCAACGCATTTGGAATGCGCTATTCTACCTGTTGAACTACACCCTTTTATTTATTTTTAAATTAATTATTTGTGACCTTAATTAGTTACAACAGCGGTTCACACGCATTTGCGGCTATGGGCTATTGCTTTGCTAGGCAAAGTCAAGTTCGAAATGGGTTTGGTGCCGTCTTTTTAATACAAAACAATGAATTTATTATTTTTACAATTATTTCAGGTATACTTAGTATATTATTATACTTAGTATATTATTATACTAATTGACACTAGATTTTTTAGCGGTAAGTGAGAATCGAACCCACATTACTTGATTGGAAGTCAAAAATTTTACCATTAAACTATTACCGCGTGGGGCTCGTTCGTGTAAATTATACTTTACTTGAAAATTGTAAAACTCCTACAACTAAGATTTAATTAAACTGCAAAGGCACAAAAAATTGGTCCAAAGGTGCCTTTTTTTAAAGGCTAAGTAATCAAAAAAAAATTAATTAGAATACGTAAGGAGCTGAAAGCGTTTTAAAGGGGGATTTATAAAACTTTGAAACAAAATTTTGGTATTCAATTTTAGTAGTTCATAGCACGTATATTGTTCTATTTGAATATTCCCGTACAAGTACCTTTGAGGGGGAGCAAAAAAAAAGAAGTCCCCCTTATGAATTAATCTTTCAAAAGTACAGCAAGTGCTGCAACGCAGGGAACACAGCAGACGTAAAGTCTGAAAAACGCTAATGATTAAATTTAAGATTTTATTATGTACCGCTAATAAGTTTAGAATTATTCAGGAAATCATTTAATAAGGTTTATCTGGAATTGGAAGGATTCGAACCTTCAATGAACAACTTCCCATGATTTACAATCATGTGCCAAACCATTAGGCTTCAATTCCAGCACATATATATATAGAGTTACTTTATTTTGAAAGTTATTCATTACTTTTTAAAATACTTTTTATAAAAAGCCTACATTTAATTAGTATATTATGTAAATATATTAAGTAATCAATCGCAGGCTTAGGACTTGAACCTAAATCTCTAGGGCATGAGCCTAGCAAGTTACCAATTACTCTAACCTGCACTATTAACACAACATAGTTTAATTTATAAAATAAGTTGATCTGTTATAATTGTAAAGAAAAAAAAGAAAAAATAAAAAAAAAATGGCGCCAACCGCACCTTCCGGTACGATTACTGTGTTACGACTTATGCCCGGCTACCAAATATACAATCAAATATAGCTATACAATCTACACTTTTCCTGCATACTCGTTAACCAGGCATTGACGGGCTATTAATAGCCGGAGATGAACAAATTTCACCGTTTCAATTCTTTAAAACGATTACTTATGATTCCTGCTTTATACATTCGAGTTGCAGAATGTAATCCGTTTTGATAAGGTTTACAGATTTGCACTTATTTGCATAATTGCTACTGTTTGATTTATCAATTGTAACACGCGTATAGCCGCGATCATGAACTTCATGAGGATCTGTGATAATGCGCTCCTCCTCGAAAATTTCTTTCGCTATAGTTTATAGGTACACTTCAGACTTAACTAAAATTTGTCAATATAAACATGCGCGTTTCGCTCGTTTATGGAATTAACCCAACTTTACAAAAAACGAGCTGACCACGACCATGCAAAGCTATAATTACCTACTAAGTTCTTTTTACAAACATAGATGTAGTAATTAATCAAGACCGCGTAAGGTTAGCGCGTAGCGACGAATTAAATCGCATGTTCCACCATATTGAATCTCCACGCATTAATTGTTTCAATTTTAAGCTTGCGCTCGTACTATTGAGGCGGGCTTTTTCCGCGTTTGCTTATTCAAGGCCAAAGGCCAAGACATAAAAGCCATCGTTGACTGAATGGACTGTTATAATAAGCGTCGGGTCTCCCCGAAACTCTTACTTCAAAACCGTACGTGATAGTTTCCCATCATACGGCTCCTCGTGTAACTATACAAAATAATTACTATATAAATATATACCCACATTGCTATTTATAAATCTAAATGATCCCAATTAAATTCTGTTCTACAATTATTCATAGCCTTTTTAATTTTAGTAATCTTTATAGCGCCATCATCTGTATAGTGGTGCTTTTTAATCATTAAATTGTCAACTTCAGACCAACCCTTGAAATCAAGGTACTTTGAGCTTAATAAAGGAAATATATCTAAATAAGCCCGCAATATCTTCTTAGACTTCGCGCTACTTATTTTGATTCTATACTGATCTAATGCCTTTGGATTACGAGCTTTTAATGTGTTTAGTTTTACACAAAAGTAATCGGCGATTTTACTAAAAATTTCAAAATATGATTTTCCAGTTTTGGGGTAGTACATCCGCTGAACAAGTATAAATTCACATTCTGTTTGTTGTTTTATTTTTTCCTTTTTAAAGGTTTGCCTAATCCCAAAACTCCCATCGGCGTCAATAAATCCAGTAAGCCAGGCGTCTTCGTTAATAGGCGCAGAGCATAATGGAAGCTTTTTAATATTGACTCCCTGTTTTATTAGCCAATTTATAACTACATCCATTTGAGAAGCTTTCGGGGTTCTCAGTTTCCCATTGACTAAATTAATAAAGTTTAAAAGCCCTTCTTTAGAATAGATATTTAAATAACAGGCTTGTCGAGTTTTATGATAGTGTACTGATCCAACCTTTTCCTTACATTGACTGGAAAAAGTTTGCAGTAATTTTTCTGCAAAAACTCCTTGGTTCTTATGGAACGTAATACTTATAGTTGGTTTAAAATGTTGCTGCTGTTTCATAAGTACGCAGCCATCACCCTCCCAAAGTCCCGCTAAATAAGACCCCAATATAAATTTATTTTTATAAATAGCGTGTTTGAATTTTTTATTTTTATACCGCATTGTTTCTTAGATTATTATCTACTATTGTATAGTTTTTTTCACGTGAGATACGTCAGCATATCCACTCTATTACAGGTTGGCATTGGCTTTTTACCTCATCCTACTTTCAAGTTAGCGGGCCAAGGGCCCTCTCCTTATAAAAGGTTGCTAGCTTGAGATTTCCTCGTTCCGTAATTACTTAATTATGAGTACTTAGATTTCTGCTAAACACCGACAGTTCTTTTGAAGGAACCACATGATCGGTAATATATCATGTTTCAACTGTAGTTATTGGATTCGATTTACGATGCGTCATCACAGATTTGTTGACTAATCATATACTCCTTGCTAGAGATTCGTCGTTTTACGTAAACTTCATCCCGTTTAACCCGGCTTCACACCCCAAAAGGCATGCGGGTTATGCTTTTCGTCGGCTCCCGCGACGTCTGGTTTTTCACCAGCAAATAATCACAGTTATAAACACAAATAAAGTTAGTGTATTACTTACAGTACGTATTTTATACTTTTCTGTAAAACGAGTCGCACACTACCGTATCTAATGGTATTTGATCCCCATTCCTTCGTTCCTAAGCTACTGTTTTGACCCAACTAATTGCCTTCGCAAGTGATATTCCTAAAAAATTATTCCCATTTTATCGGTGACTTTTTAATTCTATTAGTCGCTGTCAAACGAGTTGTCCCCTCCAATCCAAAAGGACCGAACAATGAACACTGCCGAAGAACGCTTTACGCCCAATCATGATCTTTATTGCTCGAACGACTGGCCTAACCGAGACTTGCTGAGGGATTAGTCAAACTGTTACCAACTGGACTCCCTCTAGAACTGTACGTGCGCCTTTCAGCGCATACAGCTCAAGCGTATGTTAAAAACAAAAAACAAATTTTACGCTATTTCTTTACACTACTTAATAGGGTTTTTAGTTCTTTTATAGTTTCTAAACCTTCAGAAGTTAAATGTGCATTATTTTGCACTTGCTCAAATGCCTTTTTCCACAAACGATAGCCCCTAAACTTTGCTCCCATTACTTGGTAATAATCTAAATACTTTATAAATTTGGCCGCGTTTACAAAACTTCCGCTACTATAGTAGTAAGTATTATGCGGTTTACGAAAACCGATATACCCCCCGAAATTATTTTTTATATCTGTTAATAATAGGTCTGTTTTTAAGCTAATTTGCATTGTAAGTTGAACTCGAAGACCCAGCTTAGTTTTCACTTTTAATAATTTAATTTGAAAACTTCCGTCGCCTTGTATAAACCCGGCTAACCAATGGTTATATAACAAACAACTAGAATCTTGCTTTGTAGGATTAGAACCCAATTTTGGCACTAAATGAGCGTTAAATTGCTGAATGCGTAAAGGCAACCTTAATTTATTAGTGATTAGTTTTGTAAGTTGCCAAAGACCTTTTTTACTGTAAATCTCAAAATTATAGGCACGCATATTTTTTAATTTTCTTATACTGCCGTGGCCAATTACTTTTTTTAAATAATAAGCTACGCTGATATCGTTTGCATGAAAGGTTATTGCTAACTCTTTTTTATTAATATGCCCATCTGCATCAATTAGCCCCGCTAAAAAATAGGCAAACTCTTTTAAATTTGTTGGTTTCTTTTGTTTTATGTAATTTTTCATGTAAATAAAATAATTATACACCAAAAGCAAGTCAGCGCCCTTTCAGGCTATTTCATTAGAAACTATTCATATCATTACAATATGACATTTGCTTTTTACTTTTTCCTTTACCTTCTAGGCGATAGCCCATCTTACGAACAGCCCTCTAACTAGTAGCATATATATCTATTTAGAACCTATAAGGCTTACCAAGTTCATACTTAATTACAATTTATTATGCGTTTAGGCACCGGCTATACTAATATATCTTTTTAAAACTCAACCAAGCAAGCCAGATGCTAAGTCTTCTAACATATAAGCTTTAAACGCCAGTTCAATTAATTTTGCCTTGCGCATACTCTTTTTAAAATGAGTCTTCACACTTACTAAACCAAGAGCCTAGTACGCATGTCATTTAAAAAGTACGCAGAGTTTTTGCGTACAGGAATTTCACCTGATTAATTAAGTCATACTTGTCGCATTTTTAATTCTGGCACCAGCATTAGCCCGTTCTTCTCTCTAGGTACGCTCTAGTTATTCCCTAGCATTAAGGGTTTACAGCATTCACCTTCATTCCCCTACCAGTTTGGTTCGCTCAAGCTTTCGCTCATTGGCAAATGTTTTGCGCTGCTGCAATCAAATGATCGGCTGTGCTTACTACACAGCTGGTACTGCTCTACCTCTCAATGCAGTTAACGATAATCGGCTATGATCTATCAGATCATATAACCTAATCGTCCATGAAACCTCTAAAGAATATTTAATTTTTTTGTATTTTAAACATAATTACTTTAGACTATTCTCATGCATTCCTACCCTTTACGCGCAGTGCTTTATGGCACTACACTAGCATGCGTCAATCCCAACTGTCGCAATAAAAGGGACGCACAATCAACGTCCTTACACTGTTTATATTTGCCTTTGCTCTCGCAAAGGCGAGAGTAAAAATAAATCAAAATTAGTTAATTTACGCTTTTGGCAGGGTTCGAACCTGCGTCATCCAAGTTAACAGCTTGGCGCTCAACCACAGAGCTTCAAAAGCTTTACTTTTAACCAAATCTTAAAAAAACCTGTTTAATCAAGGTATTCTTAGCAATTGAAACAATTTTTTTTTTTTATTTAAGTATTCTTGAAAATTTCAAAGTTTTTCATTCAAATTTGTCATTTTTGCCTTTGCTCTCGCAAAGGCGAGAGAAAACTCAAATCAAAGGGTGCCCATGAGGGAAGACTGAAAAACAGAGCTCTGAACACCGCTGCGTTCCAATTCTATGAATAGTCTAATACCAAGGAATAGGCATAGTTGCTACTAAATCATAAGCTATTGCGTATGCAAACATCGTTAATAAAAGAGTAACTACGCTAATTTAGAGCACATAACATAACTTACTTTAGAATCAATAATTACATATATAATACCATAAGGATAATTAGAAAAAGAAGATTTACAAATTCGCACGGCCTATTATTAAATGCTATTTTATTAAATTAATTTAATTACTACTGCAACAAGAATACAAATAGTTAAAAGTATTTCTACGATTGTAAAAAGCATATTGGGAATCTTATTATTGTTCTACCTTTTAAAATGGGGAATAGTGTTGAAATAAAAATTACGCTTGCAAATGAAATAAAATACATTTTTTAAGGGAGTTTCGGAAGGTGAGAGACTCGAACTCCCGCGTTTAAAAAACACCCGTTTTCAAAACGGGCCCATTAGACCAACTCTGGCAACCTCCCATTATTGTATGGCCAGTTATGCTTTACTACTAAGATATTCTAATTAATATTTAAATTATTATTTTTTTTTTTAGATACCACATTGGTACCTACAAGTTCGCTTTTGATAGGATTCGAACCTACAACTTCCAAGTGTAACAGCCTGGCGCTTTGTCTTTGAGCTTCAAAAGCAAAAACTAGCGCTGCTTTTCTAAACAAATAAAAGATAAAACAAATAAAAGATACCTTAGCAGCGCATCAAAAACTTACTCCCACATCCAAGATTTTTTAATTTTTTGTATCTCTCGCCTTTGCGAGAGCAAAGGGAGCAGTTTATTTTTTTATCAAGTATCTTTTAAGGGCGGCAAATACTCACTAGTTGTTACTAGAAAAAAAGGTGAATTTATTCGTTATCCTAGCGCTTGTTGGGAATAAAATAACGGTTGCTTAAAACCAAAAATTAGTAAGCATTTATTTTTTATTTGATATGCAAGACACAGCAGCTGGTAGATCAAAAGAGTACTTATGCTTACTAATTTTATAATAGGTATTATCTATTAGGCCGCTGAACCACAAGATTTTATTAACAAAAAAAGAAACGGTTATTAAAATTCCATTTAATAATAACATTTAATTAAAGTAACATTTCATTTCTAATATTTTTTTTATTTAAAAAATTGCAAAGCACAGCAGCAAATTGTTCTAACTACATATTTGTATTTAAGTTACCTTAAACTAAACACCAATTTTAAAAATGGCAGCCTAACAAAAGCATAAACAGTGCTATTTTTTAAAACAGGCAAACAATGAGTTGAAGAAAGATTTTTTATTCACTTCAACCTGTTGTTTCGGGGCTTGGTTTTCCAAGAATTCAATCCGATTTTGTCTTTCTAAAAGCAATTCGTCTTTGGCTTTTACTTGTTCCTGAAGCCGTGCAATTGTTACTTGTGGATCTTCAGTGGATTGGTGAGTAATCACCTGGTCATATATATATGCTGAAGTTACACCTGCGCCTACACTACCTGCTGCCGATCGCATATTAGGCAAGCTAAAAGTCCGTCGCAAGGTGTCACCGAAGGCAGAGTAGCGGGATTCTGCTACTGGTAGTTGCTGTTCTTGCCCTGCTATTATTTCGTTTTGTTCTCCAATTTGAGCAGTCATCGCGTAAGAAGTAGACCCTAAAGCATCAACTATAAGTAAAATAGCGAAGACTACACTTCTGAACGTAAATTTTGTGTAGGACTTACTCTGTTCAGAATAAAGTATATTCTCACAACGCTTGTAAGCTTGGGTAATAAAATGGATTAGCAAGCATCCTGGAAAGGGCTCGTTGCCTACGTCATCATATTTAACTAACAGTGCGAAAGAAATTATTGCTGTAAGTATAAGTATCACACAAGTTAAGCATAATGCCGTATATTCAGCGATACCCATTTCTTTAAAACTGACTAAAATACATAGATTTAAACTAGAATAACAAAAGGAAGCCGCGGACGATAATATATAAGCATTGATATTTTTCTTGGGCAGCATATTTTCAAGCAAGTTAATTTTATTTACCCAAGTTTGTTTTCTAATAAAGGCCGAGACTTTATCGTGATCCCAATAAAATAAGTCACAAATTGTTAATATAAACGTATGCACGCCATAATATAAAACAATAGGCATCGTATATAGTAGCGGGGGTAGGAAGTATAGAACAGGTAAAGCGAGTCCAAGAGTTACCAGGTTTGTAGTAAAAATGAAACTTATTCTATACTGTTGCCGTACATAAAACATTTGGATGATTGCTAAGCAAGCTAAATAAGGTCCAAATATCGTAAGGGGGGTATTTAGTATAGGCTCGTATTCCTGACGATTTATCATTGAATGATAATCTAATAAGGTCGCAATAATCGCAAGTAGTGTTGCAACAATTAAAATAGTTTCTGTGAATACAAATAGCGCACGCGGTAACTTTACTTGCGTAAATATTAAAGATAGAGCCCAATTAATTATGGGTATTAGCATTGATAAAAGTATACTTACTGTTAATAGTTGGCTGATCATAGATTAAATTTTGTACAGAAAAGTGTTTCACTGGTTTACTGCCCTTTCCCTTTTTAGGCCAAGCCTTTACAGGAGATGGCCTGTCTGTCCGGGCAGTTTCGGACGTATCTGAGCAGAAAACTTACCTGCACAGCAAGACAAATACTTGGGGGTGTGGGGGGCGTATCCAAGGGGACACCCCTTGGAGAACCCCGGGCGTATCCAAGGGGACACCCCTTGGAGAACCCCGTTACGTTAGTAGGTTGTTTCCAGCCTATTAACACCTTTACAGTATGATGGCTTAGTTGGAGTGAAGTACTCATCCCTTTTATTCCTCTGCTCACTTTGGAGAAACTTTCGAGAAATAAATAAAATTTATTTAAAAAATAAACTGAAGGATTTTCCTCTATAAGGGGGCCAAAAAAATGCTTGAGTTTCCGCGGAATTTGCAAAATTTTAAATGCTTTAAAACGCAAAAACCTTGTCCTGTCGCGGGCAGCAAGCACCAAAATGAGGAGTGTTGCGTGTATACTCAACGTTTTTCTCTGTCTTGATTTATCTTGCGTTGAACATACCCCAAAATCCCGGTTACTCAAGATAAATCTCGTTTATGCTTGTTTATCAGAGGTAAATGCTAAATGCTCTCTCTTTTAGTGTTCACTCATAAATTTTATTTTTTTGATTTGTGGCCATTTTAAATTTAATAGTGTAAACACCTTACTCAAAAACGAAGTTGCTCTTATATCAGATTCTAATGGCCTTAGAAGCGAAATCTGAAATTAACAGGGGGGCTAATTATCTAATGCTAATTTAATTTATTAATAAAAAATTAAAAATTAATTGTATCCCTCATAAATTCAATTTTTTGACCATTTAAAAATTTAGTAATGATAACACATTACTTAAGTCCAAAGATGCTCGTAAATCGAACGTATGAACGTTATAAAGGAATGAATACTTTAAGATTTTATACTCTAATTATAATGTTTGTTATTTATTATCTGGGAAAAGGCTTTCCGTATCATCTTCTAATATTTCTTTCATAATATTATAAGAATCTACAGATTTACATACTTTAAAATACTCTATAATATCGTCCCAATAAGCTTTGTTTTTTAACGGTATCACGTAATTCTTAACGGACTCCAATATTCTTATAATACTTTCACTTCCCGGAATTTCTATGTCGCCGTCAATATTTTGATCAATATTTTGTTTTGCTTGAAAATTTTCAAGGTTCTTAAGAATACGTTTTATGGCTAAAAGCATCTCAACGGAGGAAGTCTCTTTAACTTGCAGAGATTCCATTATATCATGCAGCCAATGCAATAAATTGTATTGATGTACTACTAAAGCCAATACTAACCCTTTTTTATACATTTTTTTTAAAATCTCTGCTTGGGGAGGCTTTACAAAGAAACAATCATGAATGGTTCCTAGCGCTAAAGTGTCATCTTTTTCCAGCTGTTTTATTATATAATGGCATACCACTCCATCTAAGAAATGTACATAGTTGGCGACAAAAGCATTAATTGTTTTTGTTCTTGATTTTTCAAGATTGCCGTCTTGATCTTTAACAATTTTATTGATGCTTATTCGCTGACTTTGATAACGTTTACCCCTTTTCAAATATATACGCAGTCGTTCTGTTTCTTCTTTATGATAGACTACAAAAGAATCACTATAGGGACCTCTAATAATAAATAAATCCAAATCAAATAATAATTTACCAATAGATCGCAACATTCTCATAAAATGATTTATTGTTTTAAATGTTTCATCGTTTTTTAGTAGCTTCAGTATTTGACTTGCTAATGCGATTAAAAGCTTATTATCAGGATACAAAGAGCCTTTTGCAAAAAACTGTTTTAAATCTTCAGCAAAGCCTACCGATGTTTTTCCATAAATCAACGGCATTACAATTGCTTTCGTTAATGATCTATCGAAATTGGTTCTAAAGTATTCTTTGTAACGCACCTTTTCCTGGTTTTCTTTTTCTAACAAAAATTGCTCAACATTATCACGAATGCTCTTTTTAACCGTCCGATCAAATGCTAAGTATTGTTTATTTTCTAACCAATTAAAGAAAAAATTATAAATATCTTGTTTCATACCATTGGGTGACTTTATCACATTTGTTAATTGACACAACTGCCTATCACTATTAATAGTTCCCATAATTTGATAAGCTGATGCTGAAGCATCATAGAAAACACCTATTTTATCATAAGCTCCTTGCCGAATAAGTAATAGTTGGCCTACTTGTATCAAACTAAGCTTTTTAGCTAAAAGATCTGCCAGTAATAATTCTTCAAATTTATTATTGTTAATTAAACGATTTCCAAAAATAGCATCCCATTTTTCAATTAAATCTTTTTCTACTAAAACTTCCTTTAATAACAGGCTAAATTTTGCCATTGTGTATTTATTTTTTTTACGATTTACAAAAGGTTTATCACTGTGAAATGAGATCAAACTTCTAGTAAATTCGTCTAATTGAATATTCAAATGTCCTATTCGATACACGCGCCCTCTAAAATCCTGAACCGCCGGCCAATAAATTATCTTATTGCAATAAAGATCGGCTACTTTCAGTATTTCTTGGTTTCGTAAGGTTGCGTTTTTTCTTGAAATTCGTTCTTTTACAATAGCATCACTTACGTCACCGGCTTTTGTAAACATTTTTGCCCATTTTCTAGTAATTTCTAAAATAAGATCTCCATCCGGATTGAGCCATTTATCCGAAAGCAATAATCGCTCACTGTTTGTTAATTCCAGTTGGTACTTATTATAAAATGCTATCATTCTTTCATTTATTGAAAACTTAACTTTTTGTAGACTATTTAAATGAGTAATATTTTTTAAATACAAACGATGATCATGGATTCGGGAGGATTTACTATCCAGATACCCTTGGTATGAAATGTTTGTTAATGCACTTAATAAAAACCCCCCATCATCCGCGCCGTCATTGGGGTTGATAGTCCAGTCATTTGGTGGGTATACCATTGGCAATGCTAATGTTTTAGGCAGTGCTAATAAATTTGATCCCGTCCAAGCAAAGTAGGCAGCGGTTTTGATTTTTTGATCTTTTTGCGGCGCCGATTGTATGGTCTTATAGGAATCAAATAGCTGTTCATGCAACAACACCTGTGTTATTTGTTTTGATAATTCAAGACTATAACTGTCAATTATTTTTTTTTGATCATAAGTTAACTTAGTTGAGCTTAGCCCGTGTAAATGTACTCTAATATTCCATGCAAGGCGATCCACCCAAGTTGACGCTTTTAATCTTGGACGCATGGCCTCTTCCTGCCCTACAAACTCGCCGTTTTCATCAACTAAAAGGCTGTTCATTTTATCTATACTACGTACAAGTACGTCGCATAAACAGAGTGCCACTAAACAAGCCAAAGTTTCCGAGTACTTTTTGCTTAAGAAAATGTTTAACAATGATTGAATCTCTTTAATATCGCAGTTTTTATTTTCTATTTTATTGTTAAAATCTTGTAATCTCTTATCCCACTTAACCCTTTTCAAGTCTCCGGGAATTATTGAATAGCATGCTGAAGTATTTGGGAATACTAAACTGCCGAGCTCTGACAAAATTTGAAATATGTATAATTTTAGATCTTTATCATCTGTGATTAGATCTAATTGCTTTTCTAACTGTTGCAAATAAACAATTAATCCTTTACCAAATGTTCCTTCTTGGTCTATAAATTGCTGAAGTTTCTCTAAGTTAAATTCTACAGAGGGTGAAATACCGCGCTCTAAGAGCAATTGGCTTAAGTATTCATTATATTTTTCTAATGAACCTCCTTGTAGCAACGTTATGTTGCTTTTTAATTTGTTTTGTTTTTTTATTGTCATAATTAATTATTTTATTTATTTTAATTCTTTATATCCCCACGAAACTCATGGCATACGCAGGGATTTTCAAGGAAAAAGTAAAACAGGTAAATTACTGTACTGTTTTACCCAAAGTATGATGACTCGAACATGCATTTCTTGGGGGGCTAGCCCACGGATTTATGCCCATAATCCTAACTTTGGGGGGGGGGGGGGGGCATGCCCTTACGTTTTATTATTTTAGCCGATAGTTATGTAGTGGATTGATTGTTTCTAAAACAGCGAAATAATCTATTAAAAAACGAATTATTCTTTTGATTTTCTAAAGCCTTTTCCAACTCCGCAATACGCTGGTCTTTCTGGGCTAACTTCTCTTGGAGAGCTACTAGCTCTTGTTCTGGGGTTGCTTCTTCTTCCCCAGATTCTAAATAATTTGTGACCGCGCTATACAGCCCTGCTCCTACCGCTCCTGTACCTAAAGAGCCTATGGACGAAGTTGTATTTCTAGGTATTTCAGAAGCACCTTGAGCCATTTCGGAAGCTGTCCAGCTCATCGTTTGCCTAGTTGCCTGAGCCGCACGGCTCAAATGCTGTCCTTCGCCTATAGGTGATGAAGGCTGCTCCTCCGGAATTATTGATGCTGCAAAAGCAGTTGATCCTAGGCCATTTATTATTAGTATAATAGCAAAGAATAAGCTCTTCAAAGTAAATTTTGGCTTAAGATCAACATTTCCAGATATTAGATTTTCACAACGTTTATAACTTTCTATAATATAATGGATAAGAAGGCAGCCTGGAAAAGCCACGTTTCCCGCGTCATCATATTTAACTAACAGTGCGAAAGAAATTATTGCTGTAAGTATAAGTATCACACAAGTTAAGCATAATGCCGTATATTCAGCGATACCCATTTCTTTAAAACTGACTAAAATACATAGATTTAAACTAGAATAACAAAAGGAAGCCGCGGACGATAATATATAAGCATTGATATTTTTCTTGGGCAGCATATTTTCAAGCAAGTTAATTTTATTTACCCAAGTTTGTTTTCTAATAAAGGCCGAGACTTTATCGTGATCCCAATAAAATAAGTCACAAATTGTTAATATAAACGTATGCACGCCATAATATAAAACAATAGGCATCGTATATAGTAGCGGGGGTAGGAAGTATAGAACAGGTAAAGCGAGTCCAAGAGTTACCAGGTTTGTAGTAAAAATGAAACTTATTCTATACTGTTGCCGTACATAAAACATTTGGATGATTGCTAAGCAAGCTAAATAAGGTCCAAATATCGTAAGGGGGGTATTTAGTATAGGCTCGTATTCCTGACGATTTATCATTGAATGATAATCTAATAAGGTCGCAATAATCGCAAGTAGTGTTGCAACAATTAAAATAGTTTCTGTGAATACAAATAGCGCACGCGGTAACTTTACTTGCGTAAATATTAAAGATAGAGCCCAATTAATTATGGGTATTAGCATTGATAAAAGTATACTTACTGTTAATAGTTGGCTGATCATAGATTAAATTTTGTACAGAAAAGTGTTTCACTGGTTTACTGCCCTTTCCCTTTTTAGGCCAAGCCTTTACAGGAGATGGCCTGTCTGTCCGGGCAGTTTCGGACGTATCTGAGCAGAAAACTTACCTGCACAGCAAGACAAATACTTGGGGGTGTGGGGGGCGTATCCAAGGGGACACCCCTTGGAGAACCCCGGGCGTATCCAAGGGGACACCCCTTGGAGAACCCCGTTACGTTAGTAGGTTGTTTCCAGCCTATTAACACCTTTACAGTATGATGGCTTAGTTGGAGTGAAGTACTCATCCCTTTTATTCCTCTGCTCACTTTGGAGAAACTTTCGAGAAATAAATAAAATTTATTTAAAAAATAAACTGAAGGATTTTCCTCTATAAGGGGGCCAAAAAAATGCTTGAGTTTCCGCGGAATTTGCAAAATTTTAAATGCTTTAAAACGCAAAAACCTTGTCCTGTCGCGGGCAGCAAGCACCAAAATGAGGAGTGTTGCGTGTATACTCAACGTTTTTCTCTGTCTTGATTTATCTTGCGTTGAACATACCCCAAAATCCCGGTTACTCAAGATAAATCTCGTTTATGCTTGTTTATCAGAGGTAAATGCTAAATGCTCTCTCTTTTAGTGTTCACTCATAAATTTTATTTTTTTGATTTGTGGCCATTTTAAATTTAATAGTGTAAACACCTTACTCAAAAACGAAGTTGCTCTTATATCAGATTCTAATGGCCTTAGAAGCGAAATCTGAAATTAACAGGGGGGCTAATTATCTAATGCTAATTTAATTTATTAATAAAAAATTAAAAATTAATTGTATCCCTCATAAATTCAATTTTTTGACCATTTAAAAATTTAGTAATGATAACACATTACTTAAGTCCAAAGATGCTCGTAAATCGAACGTATGAACGTTATAAAGGAATGAATACTTTAAGATTTTATACTCTAATTATAATGTTTGTTATTTATTATCTGGGAAAAGGCTTTCCGTATCATCTTCTAATATTTCTTTCATAATATTATAAGAATCTACAGATTTACATACTTTAAAATACTCTATAATATCGTCCCAATAAGCTTTGTTTTTTAACGGTATCACGTAATTCTTAACGGACTCCAATATTCTTATAATACTTTCACTTCCCGGAATTTCTATGTCGCCGTCAATATTTTGATCAATATTTTGTTTTGCTTGAAAATTTTCAAGGTTCTTAAGAATACGTTTTATGGCTAAAAGCATCTCAACGGAGGAAGTCTCTTTAACTTGCAGAGATTCCATTATATCATGCAGCCAATGCAATAAATTGTATTGATGTACTACTAAAGCCAATACTAACCCTTTTTTATACATTTTTTTTAAAATCTCTGCTTGGGGAGGCTTTACAAAGAAACAATCATGAATGGTTCCTAGCGCTAAAGTGTCATCTTTTTCCAGCTGTTTTATTATATAATGGCATACCACTCCATCTAAGAAATGTACATAGTTGGCGACAAAAGCATTAATTGTTTTTGTTCTTGATTTTTCAAGATTGCCGTCTTGATCTTTAACAATTTTATTGATGCTTATTCGCTGACTTTGATAACGTTTACCCCTTTTCAAATATATACGCAGTCGTTCTGTTTCTTCTTTATGATAGACTACAAAAGAATCACTATAGGGACCTCTAATAATAAATAAATCCAAATCAAATAATAATTTACCAATAGATCGCAACATTCTCATAAAATGATTTATTGTTTTAAATGTTTCATCGTTTTTTAGTAGCTTCAGTATTTGACTTGCTAATGCGATTAAAAGCTTATTATCAGGATACAAAGAGCCTTTTGCAAAAAACTGTTTTAAATCTTCAGCAAAGCCTACCGATGTTTTTCCATAAATCAACGGCATTACAATTGCTTTCGTTAATGATCTATCGAAATTGGTTCTAAAGTATTCTTTGTAACGCACCTTTTCCTGGTTTTCTTTTTCTAACAAAAATTGCTCAACATTATCACGAATGCTCTTTTTAACCGTCCGATCAAATGCTAAGTATTGTTTATTTTCTAACCAATTAAAGAAAAAATTATAAATATCTTGTTTCATACCATTGGGTGACTTTATCACATTTGTTAATTGACACAACTGCCTATCACTATTAATAGTTCCCATAATTTGATAAGCTGATGCTGAAGCATCATAGAAAACACCTATTTTATCATAAGCTCCTTGCCGAATAAGTAATAGTTGGCCTACTTGTATCAAACTAAGCTTTTTAGCTAAAAGATCTGCCAGTAATAATTCTTCAAATTTATTATTGTTAATTAAACGATTTCCAAAAATAGCATCCCATTTTTCAATTAAATCTTTTTCTACTAAAACTTCCTTTAATAACAGGCTAAATTTTGCCATTGTGTATTTATTTTTTTTACGATTTACAAAAGGTTTATCACTGTGAAATGAGATCAAACTTCTAGTAAATTCGTCTAATTGAATATTCAAATGTCCTATTCGATACACGCGCCCTCTAAAATCCTGAACCGCCGGCCAATAAATTATCTTATTGCAATAAAGATCGGCTACTTTCAGTATTTCTTGGTTTCGTAAGGTTGCGTTTTTTCTTGAAATTCGTTCTTTTACAATAGCATCACTTACGTCACCGGCTTTTGTAAACATTTTTGCCCATTTTCTAGTAATTTCTAAAATAAGATCTCCATCCGGATTGAGCCATTTATCCGAAAGCAATAATCGCTCACTGTTTGTTAATTCCAGTTGGTACTTATTATAAAATGCTATCATTCTTTCATTTATTGAAAACTTAACTTTTTGTAGACTATTTAAATGAGTAATATTTTTTAAATACAAACGATGATCATGGATTCGGGAGGATTTACTATCCAGATACCCTTGGTATGAAATGTTTGTTAATGCACTTAATAAAAACCCCCCATCATCCGCGCCGTCATTGGGGTTGATAGTCCAGTCATTTGGTGGGTATACCATTGGCAATGCTAATGTTTTAGGCAGTGCTAATAAATTTGATCCCGTCCAAGCAAAGTAGGCAGCGGTTTTGATTTTTTGATCTTTTTGCGGCGCCGATTGTATGGTCTTATAGGAATCAAATAGCTGTTCATGCAACAACACCTGTGTTATTTGTTTTGATAATTCAAGACTATAACTGTCAATTATTTTTTTTTGATCATAAGTTAACTTAGTTGAGCTTAGCCCGTGTAAATGTACTCTAATATTCCATGCAAGGCGATCCACCCAAGTTGACGCTTTTAATCTTGGACGCATGGCCTCTTCCTGCCCTACAAACTCGCCGTTTTCATCAACTAAAAGGCTGTTCATTTTATCTATACTACGTACAAGTACGTCGCATAAACAGAGTGCCACTAAACAAGCCAAAGTTTCCGAGTACTTTTTGCTTAAGAAAATGTTTAACAATGATTGAATCTCTTTAATATCGCAGTTTTTATTTTCTATTTTATTGTTAAAATCTTGTAATCTCTTATCCCACTTAACCCTTTTCAAGTCTCCGGGAATTATTGAATAGCATGCTGAAGTATTTGGGAATACTAAACTGCCGAGCTCTGACAAAATTTGAAATATGTATAATTTTAGATCTTTATCATCTGTGATTAGATCTAATTGCTTTTCTAACTGTTGCAAATAAACAATTAATCCTTTACCAAATGTTCCTTCTTGGTCTATAAATTGCTGAAGTTTCTCTAAGTTAAATTCTACAGAGGGTGAAATACCGCGCTCTAAGAGCAATTGGCTTAAGTATTCATTATATTTTTCTAATGAACCTCCTTGTAGCAACGTTATGTTGCTTTTTAATTTGTTTTGTTTTTTTATTGTCATAATTAATTATTTTATTTATTTTAATTCTTTATATCCCCACGAAACTCATGGCATACGCAGGGATTTTCAAGGAAAAAGTAAAACAGGTAAATTACTGTACTGTTTTACCCAAAGTATGATGACTCGAACATGCATTTCTTGGGGGGCTAGCCCACGGATTTATGCCCATAATCCTAACTTTGGGGGGGGGGGGGGGGCATGCCCTTACGTTTTATTATTTTAGCCGATAGTTATGTAGTGGATTGATTGTTTCTAAAACAGCGAAATAATCTATTAAAAAACGAATTATTCTTTTGATTTTCTAAAGCCTTTTCCAACTCCGCAATACGCTGGTCTTTCTGGGCTAACTTCTCTTGGAGAGCTACTAGCTCTTGTTCTGGGGTTGCTTCTTCTTCCCCAGATTCTAAATAATTTGTGACCGCGCTATACAGCCCTGCTCCTACCGCTCCTGTACCTAAAGAGCCTATGGACGAAGTTGTATTTCTAGGTATTTCAGAAGCACCTTGAGCCATTTCGGAAGCTGTCCAGCTCATCGTTTGCCTAGTTGCCTGAGCCGCACGGCTCAAATGCTGTCCTTCGCCTATAGGTGATGAAGGCTGCTCCTCCGGAATTATTGATGCTGCAAAAGCAGTTGATCCTAGGCCATTTATTATTAGTATAATAGCAAAGAATAAGCTCTTCAAAGTAAATTTTGGCTTAAGATCAACATTTCCAGATATTAGATTTTCACAACGTTTATAACTTTCTATAATATAATGGATAAGAAGGCAGCCTGGAAAAGCCACGTTTCCCGCGTCATCATATTTAACTAACAGTGCGAAAGAAATTATTGCTGTAAGTATAAGTATCACACAAGTTAAGCATAATGCCGTATATTCAGCGATACCCATTTCTTTAAAACTGACTAAAATACATAGATTTAAACTAGAATAACAAAAGGAAGCCGCGGACGATAATATATAAGCATTGATATTTTTCTTGGGCAGCATATTTTCAAGCAAGTTAATTTTATTTACCCAAGTTTGTTTTCTAATAAAGGCCGAGACTTTATCGTGATCCCAATAAAATAAGTCACAAATTGTTAATATAAACGTATGCACGCCATAATATAAAACAATAGGCATCGTATATAGTAGCGGGGGTAGGAAGTATAGAACAGGTAAAGCGAGTCCAAGAGTTACCAGGTTTGTAGTAAAAATGAAACTTATTCTATACTGTTGCCGTACATAAAACATTTGGATGATTGCTAAGCAAGCTAAATAAGGTCCAAATATCGTAAGGGGGGTATTTAGTATAGGCTCGTATTCCTGACGATTTATCATTGAATGATAATCTAATAAGGTCGCAATAATCGCAAGTAGTGTTGCAACAATTAAAATAGTTTCTGTGAATACAAATAGCGCACGCGGTAACTTTACTTGCGTAAATATTAAAGATAGAGCCCAATTAATTATGGGTATTAGCATTGATAAAAGTATACTTACTGTTAATAGTTGGCTGATCATAGATTAAATTTTGTACAGAAAAGTGTTTCACTGGTTTACTGCCCTTTCCCTTTTTAGGCCAAGCCTTTACAGGAGATGGCCTGTCTGTCCGGGCAGTTTCGGACGTATCTGAGCAGAAAACTTACCTGCACAGCAAGACAAATACTTGGGGGTGTGGGGGGCGTATCCAAGGGGACACCCCTTGGAGAACCCCGGGCGTATCCAAGGGGACACCCCTTGGAGAACCCCGTTACGTTAGTAGGTTGTTTCCAGCCTATTAACACCTTTACAGTATGATGGCTTAGTTGGAGTGAAGTACTCATCCCTTTTATTCCTCTGCTCACTTTGGAGAAACTTTCGAGAAATAAATAAAATTTATTTAAAAAATAAACTGAAGGATTTTCCTCTATAAGGGGGCCAAAAAAATGCTTGAGTTTCCGCGGAATTTGCAAAATTTTAAATGCTTTAAAACGCAAAAACCTTGTCCTGTCGCGGGCAGCAAGCACCAAAATGAGGAGTGTTGCGTGTATACTCAACGTTTTTCTCTGTCTTGATTTATCTTGCGTTGAACATACCCCAAAATCCCGGTTACTCAAGATAAATCTCGTTTATGCTTGTTTATCAGAGGTAAATGCTAAATGCTCTCTCTTTTAGTGTTCACTCATAAATTTTATTTTTTTGATTTGTGGCCATTTTAAATTTAATAGTGTAAACACCTTACTCAAAAACGAAGTTGCTCTTATATCAGATTCTAATGGCCTTAGAAGCGAAATCTGAAATTAACAGGGGGGCTAATTATCTAATGCTAATTTAATTTATTAATAAAAAATTAAAAATTAATTGTATCCCTCATAAATTCAATTTTTTGACCATTTAAAAATTTAGTAATGATAACACATTACTTAAGTCCAAAGATGCTCGTAAATCGAACGTATGAACGTTATAAAGGAATGAATACTTTAAGATTTTATACTCTAATTATAATGTTTGTTATTTATTATCTGGGAAAAGGCTTTCCGTATCATCTTCTAATATTTCTTTCATAATATTATAAGAATCTACAGATTTACATACTTTAAAATACTCTATAATATCGTCCCAATAAGCTTTGTTTTTTAACGGTATCACGTAATTCTTAACGGACTCCAATATTCTTATAATACTTTCACTTCCCGGAATTTCTATGTCGCCGTCAATATTTTGATCAATATTTTGTTTTGCTTGAAAATTTTCAAGGTTCTTAAGAATACGTTTTATGGCTAAAAGCATCTCAACGGAGGAAGTCTCTTTAACTTGCAGAGATTCCATTATATCATGCAGCCAATGCAATAAATTGTATTGATGTACTACTAAAGCCAATACTAACCCTTTTTTATACATTTTTTTTAAAATCTCTGCTTGGGGAGGCTTTACAAAGAAACAATCATGAATGGTTCCTAGCGCTAAAGTGTCATCTTTTTCCAGCTGTTTTATTATATAATGGCATACCACTCCATCTAAGAAATGTACATAGTTGGCGACAAAAGCATTAATTGTTTTTGTTCTTGATTTTTCAAGATTGCCGTCTTGATCTTTAACAATTTTATTGATGCTTATTCGCTGACTTTGATAACGTTTACCCCTTTTCAAATATATACGCAGTCGTTCTGTTTCTTCTTTATGATAGACTACAAAAGAATCACTATAGGGACCTCTAATAATAAATAAATCCAAATCAAATAATAATTTACCAATAGATCGCAACATTCTCATAAAATGATTTATTGTTTTAAATGTTTCATCGTTTTTTAGTAGCTTCAGTATTTGACTTGCTAATGCGATTAAAAGCTTATTATCAGGATACAAAGAGCCTTTTGCAAAAAACTGTTTTAAATCTTCAGCAAAGCCTACCGATGTTTTTCCATAAATCAACGGCATTACAATTGCTTTCGTTAATGATCTATCGAAATTGGTTCTAAAGTATTCTTTGTAACGCACCTTTTCCTGGTTTTCTTTTTCTAACAAAAATTGCTCAACATTATCACGAATGCTCTTTTTAACCGTCCGATCAAATGCTAAGTATTGTTTATTTTCTAACCAATTAAAGAAAAAATTATAAATATCTTGTTTCATACCATTGGGTGACTTTATCACATTTGTTAATTGACACAACTGCCTATCACTATTAATAGTTCCCATAATTTGATAAGCTGATGCTGAAGCATCATAGAAAACACCTATTTTATCATAAGCTCCTTGCCGAATAAGTAATAGTTGGCCTACTTGTATCAAACTAAGCTTTTTAGCTAAAAGATCTGCCAGTAATAATTCTTCAAATTTATTATTGTTAATTAAACGATTTCCAAAAATAGCATCCCATTTTTCAATTAAATCTTTTTCTACTAAAACTTCCTTTAATAACAGGCTAAATTTTGCCATTGTGTATTTATTTTTTTTACGATTTACAAAAGGTTTATCACTGTGAAATGAGATCAAACTTCTAGTAAATTCGTCTAATTGAATATTCAAATGTCCTATTCGATACACGCGCCCTCTAAAATCCTGAACCGCCGGCCAATAAATTATCTTATTGCAATAAAGATCGGCTACTTTCAGTATTTCTTGGTTTCGTAAGGTTGCGTTTTTTCTTGAAATTCGTTCTTTTACAATAGCATCACTTACGTCACCGGCTTTTGTAAACATTTTTGCCCATTTTCTAGTAATTTCTAAAATAAGATCTCCATCCGGATTGAGCCATTTATCCGAAAGCAATAATCGCTCACTGTTTGTTAATTCCAGTTGGTACTTATTATAAAATGCTATCATTCTTTCATTTATTGAAAACTTAACTTTTTGTAGACTATTTAAATGAGTAATATTTTTTAAATACAAACGATGATCATGGATTCGGGAGGATTTACTATCCAGATACCCTTGGTATGAAATGTTTGTTAATGCACTTAATAAAAACCCCCCATCATCCGCGCCGTCATTGGGGTTGATAGTCCAGTCATTTGGTGGGTATACCATTGGCAATGCTAATGTTTTAGGCAGTGCTAATAAATTTGATCCCGTCCAAGCAAAGTAGGCAGCGGTTTTGATTTTTTGATCTTTTTGCGGCGCCGATTGTATGGTCTTATAGGAATCAAATAGCTGTTCATGCAACAACACCTGTGTTATTTGTTTTGATAATTCAAGACTATAACTGTCAATTATTTTTTTTTGATCATAAGTTAACTTAGTTGAGCTTAGCCCGTGTAAATGTACTCTAATATTCCATGCAAGGCGATCCACCCAAGTTGACGCTTTTAATCTTGGACGCATGGCCTCTTCCTGCCCTACAAACTCGCCGTTTTCATCAACTAAAAGGCTGTTCATTTTATCTATACTACGTACAAGTACGTCGCATAAACAGAGTGCCACTAAACAAGCCAAAGTTTCCGAGTACTTTTTGCTTAAGAAAATGTTTAACAATGATTGAATCTCTTTAATATCGCAGTTTTTATTTTCTATTTTATTGTTAAAATCTTGTAATCTCTTATCCCACTTAACCCTTTTCAAGTCTCCGGGAATTATTGAATAGCATGCTGAAGTATTTGGGAATACTAAACTGCCGAGCTCTGACAAAATTTGAAATATGTATAATTTTAGATCTTTATCATCTGTGATTAGATCTAATTGCTTTTCTAACTGTTGCAAATAAACAATTAATCCTTTACCAAATGTTCCTTCTTGGTCTATAAATTGCTGAAGTTTCTCTAAGTTAAATTCTACAGAGGGTGAAATACCGCGCTCTAAGAGCAATTGGCTTAAGTATTCATTATATTTTTCTAATGAACCTCCTTGTAGCAACGTTATGTTGCTTTTTAATTTGTTTTGTTTTTTTATTGTCATAATTAATTATTTTATTTATTTTAATTCTTTATATCCCCACGAAACTCATGGCATACGCAGGGATTTTCAAGGAAAAAGTAAAACAGGTAAATTACTGTACTGTTTTACCCAAAGTATGATGACTCGAACATGCATTTCTTGGGGGGCTAGCCCACGGATTTATGCCCATAATCCTAACTTTGGGGGGGGGGGGGGGGCATGCCCTTACGTTTTATTATTTTAGCCGATAGTTATGTAGTGGATTGATTGTTTCTAAAACAGCGAAATAATCTATTAAAAAACGAATTATTCTTTTGATTTTCTAAAGCCTTTTCCAACTCCGCAATACGCTGGTCTTTCTGGGCTAACTTCTCTTGGAGAGCTACTAGCTCTTGTTCTGGGGTTGCTTCTTCTTCCCCAGATTCTAAATAATTTGTGACCGCGCTATACAGCCCTGCTCCTACCGCTCCTGTACCTAAAGAGCCTATGGACGAAGTTGTATTTCTAGGTATTTCAGAAGCACCTTGAGCCATTTCGGAAGCTGTCCAGCTCATCGTTTGCCTAGTTGCCTGAGCCGCACGGCTCAAATGCTGTCCTTCGCCTATAGGTGATGAAGGCTGCTCCTCCGGAATTATTGATGCTGCAAAAGCAGTTGATCCTAGGCCATTTATTATTAGTATAATAGCAAAGAATAAGCTCTTCAAAGTAAATTTTGGCTTAAGATCAACATTTCCAGATATTAGATTTTCACAACGTTTATAACTTTCTATAATATAATGGATAAGAAGGCAGCCTGGAAAAGCCACGTTTCCCGCGTCATCATATTTAACTAACAGTGCGAAAGAAATTATTGCTGTAAGTATAAGTATCACACAAGTTAAGCATAATGCCGTATATTCAGCGATACCCATTTCTTTAAAACTTACTAAAATACATAGATTTAAACTAGAATAACAAAAGGAAGCCACGCACGATAATATGTAATTATTAATATTTTTCTTAGGCAATATAGAATTAATTAATTTGCTATTATTAACCCATATTTGTTTTTTTAAAAGCGCCAGAATATCCTCGTGATTTTTAGAACTCAAAATAAGAAGTACAATTGTGTGAACAAGGTAATATAGCAGAATAGGCAACGTAAATATTTTAGAAGGCAAAGAGTATAGTAGTATTACTGTTAACAAAAGCGTTACAAAATTGGTAATAAAGACATAACTAATTTTATAATATTGTTCCGCGTAATACATTTGAACAGCGAATAGGCATAAAGCAAAAGGGAAATAGGCCATAGGCGAATACTGTTCGCGATTTATTACTATATGGTAATCAATTAAAGTTATTGAAATTGTAAGGGCAATTACAAGGGTGAGTAATACCTCAAAAAATTTTAATATAGTATACGGTAACTTTATTTGTATTAAAGACAGTAACCAATTTATTAGTGCTAATAATAAGCTCAGTAAAATACAAAGAGGTAGTAATTTAGGAATAATTAAAAAGGATGCCATAGTCTTGATTTATATAGAAAACGAAAAAACATTTATTTTTATTTTACGGCCCGTCAGGACCGGCAGTTTGGACGTATCTGAGCTGAAAACTCTGCCCCACCCTGTGACGTATGGAGGGGGGGTGTGGGGGCGTATCCAAGGGGACACCCCTTGGAGAACCCCATTTATAGGTTGCGGTACTCATCCCTTTTATTCCTCTGCTCACTTTGGAGAAACTTTGGAGAAATAAATAAAAAATAAAATAAACAAAATTTATTTTGAAGGATTTTCCTCTATAAGGTCCGCAGTCACCTTTGGCTTCAGTGATAGCACAGTAAAATGCTTGATTATCCGGTTGATTTGCTACTTTTTTGATACTTAAAAAGGCAAAACCTTGATTTATCAAGTAGATCAATGTGCCCTGCAGCCTTTGCTCTCGCAAAGGCGAGAGTCAACATACCGGAAATCCGGGTTACTCAAGGAAAATGCAAGGGCCCTTGGCCCGTTAATCAGGGGAGTTACAAAATGCTCTTTTAGCCTTTGCCGCAAGGGCACCTGCAAGGGCACCTTTGCAGTTAAGTACTCATAAATTAGATTTTTGATCATTTAAAAATTCAGTAATGAATACAGCTTGAGTGTTAAAAGAATTGAACTTCTATCATTGACTTGTAAGGTCAAGGTTTTACCGTTAAACTAAACACTCAGGATATTAAAAAAAGGGGTCTAATAGTTAGGTTTAAAAAATAACTACAAAGTTTACATTGCAAAAAGAATTAAAAAAACAACCATTAATGTAAACAAAGCAATTGCTTCCGTTAGCGCGAACCCTAAAATACTATAACTAAAGAGTTGCTTTGTTAAACTAGGGTTTCTGGCTACGGCAGTAATTAAAGATCCAAACACAATACCGATTCCTGCTCCGCAACCGGCTAAGGCAATTGTTGCGCATCCTGCGCCAATAAGTTTCGCTGCTGTATCTTGCATATTAATATAAAAATTATGTATTCTATTGTTTTATATTATTCTATTTAATACCTGTTATTTTACTAGTATTTTCAGATTAATTAAACAACTAAAAGCAGTTAAAAAGGTTCTGAGTAGTTACTTTAATTAAAAAACACTAAACATCACTAATTAGACAATAAGATATTTGCTTATTGTAACCTTTTAGCACTAGACAAACCTAAATGCTTTTTTTGCTGCTTTGGGTATTCCATTATTAAGATCTTTTATTGTTTATTATATATCATGATATAGTTACGCCATCTATAAAGCGTATGCGTAACTATAAAACAATAATATTTATTTATTAGTTAGTTGAAATTTTTCTAACAATCTGGTCGCATAATAGTTTTTTTAAACGTAGATTGTGCGCCAATTGGAGTGCCACTGTACTAATAAGCCATTGATTTGCTGACTCAACTGCATTTGCTTGACAGGTGTTGGCAAGCCACGCTTGATTAAGTAAGTGATTATATTTTAAACCGGCGTTATTACCTTCTGTTACCCATAACGGACTTATTGTAGATTCTTTATAGTGCTGGCTTAATGTGTCAACTACCTGTGTACTATCTAAGTTACCCGAGTGTTGCTGAGCGGCGTTTTTATTATTTTCTGCTTGGCTAACAGTTAAACTGTTTAATTTTTGACGAATTTTTAAAGCGCTAACAATTTTCGGTATTATAAAATATAATACATAGTAGTATACTGCGCTAAATGTAATTAATAAATAAACATATTGAGAAAAATAGGTTAGTGCGTCTAATTGTGGCATTTGATAATAAATATACTTTTTCTTGCGAAACACAGGACTTGAACCTGCACCTTAAATAGAGTGGTTCCTAAAACCACCGCGTCTACCACTTCCGCCAATTTCGCGATTTTAAACTAGATAACACATCAAAATTTAAACTTGTTGACACATTGGCTAAAAGGGACTACGCGTTCATAGACTTATTTCAGCGTAATAAATTACAGTGCGTATCTTATATAACTAGCTGTAAAACTATATAAACCTCTTAGTATCTACTTTATTTTCTATTTTTAGTTTTCTCTGAAAGCTTGGGGTTTGCATAACCCGCTCTGAATGCGTATTTTTTTATTTTTTTTGAGGTTTGGGCATTCGTGCGTGTTCGTTGACCTCTTGCGGGTAAACCAAACATATGTCGAGTACCCCTATAATGTTTTAGCTGAATTAAACGCTGTATATCATTCTGAGTGTATCTGATCAGGCTAGTATCGACCTCTTCTCGACAAATACGCATAAGCTTGTTTAGTTGATTTACCCTTAATTTTTCAAGTTTTACTTTTGGGCTAATTCCCACTAAAGAGCAAATCTTTAAAGCATTTGTTGTATTTAATCCAAATAAAGCCTGTAAAGATATTAACAATGACTGCTTTTGATTTAAATGTGTTCCTAATATTAACATATATCTATATATAAAAAAATCTACGCTAATTTAATTTTCTAAAATAAAGCGTTTTACAAATAAGGTCAACCTTTTTGTTTATATAGTTTAGTTTACTTAATAAGAAACGTATTATATTTAACAAATAATAATAATTAAACCAAATTTTCAATTTGGTTAAGCTTTTCTATTTATAGAATTATAAAAGCCTCTTATTAATGCAAGTAAACCAAAACAAATTTAGCTTGTTTAATTATAAGCAGCTGATAAATGGAATTGAACCATTATTTTAGGTTTTGCAAACCTATGTAATACCAAATATACTATATCAGCTGCTAATTCAAACCAATTACCTTCTTAAAAGCGTATTTTGGCCTTTGCTCTCGCAAAGGCGAGAGTTAAAAGATTCACCAGCTTACGCAATGGGCTCTTTAAGCTGCTTAAAGTGCCTATATAAACAATTGACTGCAAATTACTAACAAGGAGGCCATTAGATCCTGCTGATGCGCTTGACCTTACCTGCTCACTTCCAGCTAAGGTACCCCCAAGCAAGTTATTTAATTTTCCGATTGTTTCATTTGGTAATTTTATAAAGCGTGGCCATTGTGTTACTTCAATTGTTTGCCTTTTCCTAAAGTTTGCCAATGCACACTGTTTTAGTTCATGGTCGGAAATGAAATACCCAATCATTTTGGAATTTACATTATTTTTAAAACCTCCATTTTTCAAAATAAATGCCCCTACAACTCCAATATGTTCTGAGTAAGATGCTTGATAACTTTTATTTATACGTTGCGCCTTACATAATGTTTGAGCTACAATATAGCTAATATGACTTTTTGCCAGGGGTATGTTTTTTAATTTTAAGTCGATATATAATTCATATTCATGCATGCTAATATCTGACCCCACAATATTGTTTATATAATTGAACCCTCCTTGCATAAATTGCTGTTTTAGTAAATTATAGGGCTTAAGCCAATGCGCAAATTGTTTTGAGATTTTTATTTTTTTTGAATGTTTTAAAATTACGCTTTTTAATGGTTTATTAAAAAAACAGCTTACATCAATGCTATAAGAATCTTTAGACTTTTCAAGTGTATGAAATTGCAATATTATTATTCGTAATGGTCGAATATATAAGACATCTTTTTCATTTTGCACAGTGCTTTTTACCCCGTTACCAACTAGAGAAAAGTTAATTGCTTTATAGTGCTTGCTAACAGCTTTGTAAGCTAGGTAGTGACTCTGATTTAAATTGTGTTTTCTTATATTACTATTATTATTTAATACGCTTTGCTTATAATTCATATATTTTTTACTTATAAAAATGTTTTTATAGTGCTCCCTCATAGGAATATACAATTCTAATATAATTTAATTACGTAGAAGCAACTACTTATAGTGAAATGTTAGATCAAATCCTGGAATCGGTTGAAATAAGTTATAATTGAGTTTATCAAGTTCAGGAAAAATAAAGATATTATTAATTCCAATTGATACTTGGTTAAGTACTTTTCGACCCTCCTTTTTTTTTTGTAAATAAGTCTGATGATCCTTCATCAGTAATTGCAAAGGGGTCAGTTCTGCAGATAAAAAACACCATTTGTAACAAAATAAACGCGCTGCTTTTTTATGTAAATGGCTTTGCGCTCCTACAACAGCGCCTTTTATTACTTTAAAAGCAGCAATTGGACGACCGCTTTTTATTAATCGGGGTGTTTGGCCACAACAGCAAAAGCATTTGTAAAAAGCAGTGTACAGTTGGTTTTGTGCGAGTAACTTTTTTGTTGTTGTATGCAAAACTATTTGCGTAATGCTATTCCAGGATTTTGGATGATTAAAGTGAGCTTTTGTAACATCAACATATTGACTACCTTTTAGAGGCGGCTTCTCCAGATTAATATTTTTACAATGTTTGTAATTATCCATTAATTGATAACGTTGTATGCTAAATTGATGCCAGCTTAATATTTGTTGATCTACACATTTTTGATATTTCATTATTATTATATTATTATATTTTATGTAATTATTTACTTTTTTATCTTAATAAAGTTACTAACTATAACTTTTATCTGTATGACTATTCAATATCTAATTTCTTATATTGCTATAGCAATATATTTCGGATAGTATTGGACTCGAACCAATGAAGCCCAAAAGGACAACTGCTTTAGCAAAGCAGCGCTTTAACCAACTTAGCTAACTATCCTTTCATTAAATATAAGTTATTTTATTTATAATTTAAATTAAATATTTTATATATTTTTAATTTAAATAAAAATTTATTTTATTTATAATTTAAATAAAAATTTATTTTATTTATAATTTAAATATATTATATTATATATTTTATTTTATATATTTTATTTATAATTAAATAATTTATAAATTTATATATATATTTTATTTTATATAATTTATAATTTAATTATTTATTTTATTAAATTAAATAATAATTAATAAATAATTTATTTTATTTTTTATTTATTTATTATTATTATTTATAATTAATATTATTTATTATTATTATTTATAATTTTTATATTTGTTTTTTATTCTTTTTATATAGGATTAATAAATCAAATATATTTCAATGAAAAACTATGTATTTTACTAACAAGGATTCATTGAAAATACATAGATGTTTGAAACATATTTTGGGCTTTATCCTACACTGGGCTTTTGTAATAAAAAGCTTAAAATTTGAATAAAAAAAGCTTAAAGTTAAATAAAAATAACTAAAATTGAGGGGTTAAATCTTAGTTTATTTAATAATTAATTACTAATTACTTACTAATAAGTTTGTATTTATAATAACAAAAATAAAAGCAATTGCTTTTATTTTTCTTTAATTTTCTAAACTTTAAACGGCTCTAAATAAAAAATAAGTGAGCCCAATTACTTATAAAATTTTCATTTACATATAAATCACAAATTTTTCAAGCCTGTTTAGCCGCTTAAGTCGTGATACCCCAAAAATGCAAATGTTTTGATTAGTATATTAAGGGTTACTTTCTTTATACAATAGAGGTAATCATGAATTTACATTATTATTATTATCGGTGTATTCGCTTGAAAACCTACATTGTAAAGGTAAGAATTAGAATTATCTTGTAATAACTCTTTTTTATTAAAATAAATATTTAATAAGCACATATTTAATAACTGTAGGGCTTATTAATAATAAATATTCATCATTACTTTTTATTAATAAATAATAAATAATTGTATGCCCTGGTTTACAGTAGGATTTTCTTGCTGTCCGAGCAACTGCCAAGAGCGGGGCGCCTTAAAAGCAGAATTTGTGATCCTATTTATATACTTATGAATTTGTTTTATTTGAAGTGCTATAATTTTAAATGAAAATAATAATATATCACTCGGGCTTTTTAAACAAAATATCTTATTTCTAATTATTTATAGAATTAAGTATACCGATTGAATAAGTAAATAAATACATTAAACACTATTGGTAATTGTCAGTTTAAAATCTCGAATGTTTTGTTCGTAAATATGTTGTCCTTTAGCAGTAGTACTGCGACTTAGAGTTAAGGCAATACTACCTAGCATAGCAGATAATAAGATTAAACTGGCAACAATAAGTTGCAAAGCGTAGGTAGTGTAAAGTATCGATCCAAGACTATAAATTTGAGTGGTATAGTCTAATATACTAGAACTAAAGCAATAGTGTAGTTCATAATTTAAGTAATCTACACAATTAGTACTGTTATGTAATAATAAGTTGACGTTTGCAAAAGAGCTACTAAATTCATTTAAAATATTTTTGCATTGCAATGCAAAAATAATTGCAATTATTGTATTTATTGGCGCTTGCTTTAATCGTTTTTCTGATATTGGCTCAACTTTTATGTCCAAGATCATAATAGCAAATAAAAAGAACGTACACATAGCGCCAACGTATAAGACAATAAATAAGGCCGCCATATAATCATGGCCGGATAGCAAAACAAGCGCGCTGGCATTAAAAAACGCTAGAATCAAAAAAAGCACACTATAAACTGGGTTTGAACTTTGTACAACTAAAGTTGCACAAGTGATAAGTAATGCACAAAAAGTATCTATTAGAATTGTCATAAAATATTATTAGTATTATTTGTTATGTTGGTAACTAAAGGGATTTGAACCCTTACGAACGCATTCACAGCGCGCTATGCTTACCATTACATCATAGCTACCTTAAAAGTGTGATAGACTGTTTTTCTTAATTAGTTATATAATTTTGGTACAATAGCGTAAAAAAAACAATACTTGCTATTGACTTAATGCTATGCAAACAAAAATATAGTTGGGTTTTACAAAAAATAATACGGTTATTATTGTACTTAAAGCACAAATGTAAGCATTGGCAGATATGGGCATAATTGTAAACATTTTAAATTTATGCTGGTTAGGCCCTATATTATTTTGGCCTGCAAATCCTTTTTTGGGTATTTTAGCCTGTACCGGCAATACACTATATTTATTCTGTTTTACAAATGCTCTACTAAACTGATTATGTATTTGCTGTACTGAATATTTCAAGGTTTCTTTAAAAGGTAATAATGTTAGCAAATTTGGATTAAATGAAACACCCGTGTTGGTAAAATAGATTGTTTTAATTACTCGAATATAATAAAATGCGCTTAAGATAGCACAGGCAAGTGCAATTGAAAGAGTTAAATACTGTTCTGTCTGTGTTAAAGCATTTATAATCAAATATTTGCTATAAAAACCTGCAAATGGGGGTATGCCAGCCAGACTAAATAAAGCAATTACCATTGCTAACGCTAAACTTGGGTTTGTTTTATTCAATTGGTTTAGGTCACTGATATATTTAATAGTTAAACTATCGGTACCATGATCAATCATATGTTCAGAATTATTTTGCTTTATTCGTTGACGATACTCAAGATTTGGGTGTGTTCTAAATAAAGGCAATACAAAAATACTAAACAAACAAATACTTAATAGTATATAAACAACTAGGTGTACTATTAATAAATCCCATTGACCTGTAATAAGTGCTAACAGAAACCATCCAACATTTGCAACTCCACTAAATGCAATTAAGCGTTTTAACTTAACTTGTCGCATAGCGCTAAAGCTACCGACAACTAAACTAAGTATCGCAATTAATGGTAATAACTCAAAAATTGTAATATGTAATTCTAAAATCCGGATTAGGGCACTTGCAGCAGCAATTTTAGCAGTAATTGCAAAAAATGCCGTTATAGCAGTTGGGCTTCCTTCATATACGTCAGCAACCCATAGATGAAAAGGTGCCGCCGCTAGTTTAAATAAAAGACTTATACATATACAAGCTAACCCAATACCTAATGATACCGGTATTGGGTTTTCAAGGGACTCTGGACCAATCGCTGTATTTATATCAAAAACCGAGTAAAAGTAATTTATTATAATACTTAAATCTGCAAAATTTTGGGATCCAATTGCTGCATATATTAGTGTAATACCTAATAGTAATATTGCTGAACTAAAGGCACTTAGTATGAAATACTTTAAGCCTGCTTCTGCGCTAGCTTCGGTTTTAGAGCGCATTGCTGCTAACATATAAAAACTTAGACTTTGTAATTCAATACTTAGATAAAAAGTTAAAAAATTATAACTTTTTAGTAAACAAAGCATTCCAATAATAGATAACCAGATTATAAAAACAAATTCGTATCGACCATAACGTTTTACAGCAGCAAGCCCTAGTAATAATGATGCCGAAGCACTTACGCATAATAGTACACTCATAAAGCGGCTTAAACTATCCCATATAATTGAATCAGTTAAACCAATTGCATAAGTAAGTGGGCAATTAATATATAGTATTTTTGAACAAATTAGGCTAAGAATAATTAGTTGAATAATTGGCTCAATCAAAGTAACGGGTGTTGATATATAAGCATAACTTGGACGAATAGTATTCATTTGTGTTTTTATCAATTGAGCAGAATATTCTATATTATTGTAATTATTTATAGACAATTGGTTTTGTTGTATTAATTGACCAGACTCAGTCTTTAAAGACAGCCTATCTTTATCCAACGTATTTTCAAAACCGTTATCTAAATCTTTTTCTCTCGCCTTTGCGAGAGCAAAGGCGAAAGTGCGGGCATTACGCTTGCTAAGTGTAGGTAAATTAACGAAACGCTCAAAAGGACGGTATGTCGAGTGAGTCAGTTTATCTCTAGTAAGGTTTTGAGTGTTATAATTAGAAAAACAAATTGCAAATAATAAAAGTATATTTATTAAAATAATTTGGAAACATTCAGGAATTACTACTAAAAAATCGATGGTATGCATTTATATTTTAATGACTGCAAGGGCACCATTACTTTGTAACAAAAAGCAAAGGTTAATATAATATTGTATAAACATATATGTTATATAGTTTATTTTTTCTATTTAGTTGGCCGGACTATTAAATTTATTGGCTCGGCTCAAGTTTATATAAATATATATATTTATTTTAAGTATTTTTTAATATTAATAAAATTCTATTTGTAAATAACACCATCAGTTTTGAAAATTAATTTAGTATAATATAGCTAAGTAAGAATAATTGCCTTAGCTTTTGTAATAGCAAAAGTCAGAAAACTATCCTAATATTTATTATTTATTAGCTATTCTTATTAACTATTTTTATTTAATATAAAGAATATTAGCTATTATAACTTTAAAAATTTCCTTCTTATTTAAAATAATATTGGCTTAGTTGCTGTTTATACTATATAATGAAGAAAAATTGATAGTGTATATATATATTTAAAATTGCTTTAAGTAGGGGTTGAACCTACAACCTTTTGATTTTCAATCAAACGCTCTACCAATTGAGCTTTTAAAGCTTTAAAAATTTTGTAAGTTTACACAAAAACTAATTAGTTTTTGTGTAAACTTAACATTATGTATTCTAAACTAGCAAGCAGCTGTATTCTTTTATAACATACTAGCTTTTGTAAATTGATTTGATCCATACTTCCATGAATCATGCAGCTAATTAATTCAGATCTTATATTTTGTTTCTGTTCTTCCAAGCTTGCACTAACAGGATCATTTTGTACGATTAAGGATACAAAGATGAAAAAACAAATAGCTAAAATTGATTCAGAGTTTAAAAAAACAATACCTAAACCACTTAGAGTAATAAATGCTATAATATAATATATAGTTAAATTTAAAGACATTTTAAATAAAAAACAATTATAATCAGTTTTTCTAACGGTCAATAGATCCGAACACTACATCTAAAGAGCCAATAATAGCTACAACATCTGCAAGATAATGTCCTCGACCGATTAAATCAATTGCCTGCAGCGAAGCATAGTCTGGTGATTTAATTTTAACTCTATAGGGGCGATTAGTTCCGTTGCTTACGCACAATACACCAAATTCACCTTTTGGAGCCTCTGTTGCACAGTAAGTTTCTCCTGCCGGTAAGGCAAACCCGCTACTGGTTGCTTTAAAATGCTTTATTAAACCTTCCATTGATGTTTTAAACTCAGCTCTTGAAGGACGATCTTGATAACCTCCTTTATTACTTAGCAAATTAAGCGTATCGTTGGGACTAATTAGCGTAGTTCCTGATATAGGCATTAAATCAATAGTTTGCTTTATAATACGTAAACTTTGCCGCATTTCTTCTATTCTTAGCAAGTACCGATCATAACAATCTGAGTTTGCTCCTACGGGCACATTAAATTTTACTTTATCGTATAACTCATACGGTTGTGCTTTCCTCAAATCATAGGCTATCCCAGAGCCGCGTAGTAATACCCCAGAAACCCCCCAAGCAATTGCGTCTTGAGCGTTTAAAACTCCAATATCAACTAATCGTTGCTTGAATATTCGGTTTCCTGTTAGAAGCTCTTCCATTTCATCAATTCGAGAAGCAAATTGGTCAGCCCATTGGTGTATTGATTGTAGTATACCTGCTGGCAAGTCTGCCGCAACTCCTCCTGGTCGAAAATACGCTGAATGCATTCGAGCTCCGCAAACTCTTTCATAAAATTCCATAAGTTTCTCGCGCTCTTCAAAAGCAAATAGAAATGGTGTTAAGGCTCCTGTATCCATGGCAAAACATGATACAGCTAATAGATGATTTAAAATTCGTGTTAATTCGGCGTAAAGCATACGAATACATTTTGCTCGTGCACTTATAACAGTATTTGTAAGTCGTTCAATTGCTAAGCAAAAACTGTGTTCCATAGCCATTACACTAACATAATCTAGGCGATCAAAGTATGGCAGAGCTTGAAGGGCTGTTTTATACTCAATTAATTTTTCTGTACCGCGGTGCAGCAAACCTATATGGGTATCTGTTTTTATAATTTGCTCCCCTTGCATAGACAGAATTAATCTGAGAACACCATGGGCGGCGGGATGCTGTGGTCCAAAATTAAGGGTAAATGGGCGTGACTTTGGTTTAATTGGTTGTTGAATTGCCATAATTTATTATATTAATACTTATTTTATTTAGGTAACTATTAAAGTATTTGCTATTTTAATTAGATTTTTCTAAATTACATTTTTACCTTTGCTGCAAGGGCACCTGCAAGGGCACCTTTGCAGGTAGTGACAAATATTATCAATTGTTATTACAGTTATTATAGCTATCACGGTGTTTATAATAATAATAACTCTTTATTTTTGTACATATAAAAAAATCTTTTTATACTAAATAACACCGGAACTAACGAGAATTGAACTCGTATCTAGCACGTGACAGGCGCTTATTTTAACCATTAAACTATAGCTCCTAATTATTTGATTTAAAGATATTTATAATTGATTACTTTAACCGCAGTCACCCGAAGTTGCTTTGCCCCCAAAGGTGCTTTGCGGGACGAAATTGGCCTTTTTACTGCAAGGGCACCTTTGCGTTAAAAGCAAAGGTGCCCTTACAGGGACTGTGACCTTTTTAGTGAACAACTGTTTTTTTCTCAAACAAGAGTTTACAAGCAAGAGTTTACAAGCAGGGGTTCTTTAAAGGGATTTTATAATACTGTATAATCTTTATATAAAATTAATGCAGTTCAATAGCGTCTTTTAAATAGATACAAAGTAGCACTGCAAAAACATAGGCTTGTAAAAAAGCCACGGCTAACTCTAAGCCATAAATAGCTACAATTACAACAATTGGTATTATAGATAATATTGCGTATAAACCATTTGTTGCCATTGCCCATGCAAAATTTGCTATAATTGCAAGCAAACTGTGCCCTGCTGTTATATTTGCAAACAGCCGCACCCCCAAACTAATTGGTCTAAAGATGTAACTAATTAATTCAATCACAACTAGTAATGGAGCAAGCCCAATTGGTGCTCCTCCCGGTAAAAAAAAACTCAAAAAACTAAGCCCGTGTTTAAATACACCAATTAAAGTAACCCCTATAAATAAGCTAAAGCTTAGTCCAAATGCTACAACTAATTGGGCAGTTGTTGCAAAACTAAAAGGAATTAAGCCAATTAAATTTGCTGTAAAAATAAATAGCCATGTAGTAAAAACAATACCTATATATTTTCGTGCTTCATATGAACCGAGTTGTTCTAAAACTAACCCGCTTACAAATTCATATAGCATTTCACTAACTACCTGGTATCTACTTGGTATAATAAGCCCACCATCAAGGAATAAAGTTGACCATATTATCCGAATGCATCCTATAGTAAGTAGGCAATATATAGCACTATTAGTTACACTAACATCAATGAAGCCTATCTCTAGAGAATAAAGGCTTATTACGGAAAATTGTTCAAGTGGAGAGTACATAAAAATAAATTGAAAGTTGTGTAGTAGTATATATTAATATACTTTAAGAAATAGTTTGCTTACTGCGGGACTTGAACCTGCATTGTTTATAAAAACAAAAAGCTTTTAAAGCTTTCGTGTCTACCAATTTCACCAAGTAAGCAAAGGAATAATTTTTTTTTTTTGAGAAATTATAGTCTAATGCTAGACCCCTTTCGCAACCAAAGCTTGATATTTTCTGAGTCTGACATATGACGATGATTTAAAAAAAAATTATTTTGTTCTATAACCGACTTACCTTGATTGTTTAAAGTATATAAAAATTCAAATATTATTTGGGCTCTTAATCTTATTAAGCCAGTTTGTGTATTCGTATAATTAGGAATAAAGCCATTATTTGATATTCGCCTAAATAAAGCGTTAGAAAAATTTATATTTAAACGGCTTTTAGATAATCTATTTTCTAAAGCAGTAAAATAATTCAAACCAGCTGGTTCGCAGAAACTGCGATAAATAATTAACTCTAAGGGAATTACGGACTTGGCTGTATTAGAAAAAAAATTAATATGCTTTTGAACTTTACTAAAGTTTGATCTTTGCTTTTGTCCCGACCTTTGCTCTCGCAAAGGCGAGAGAGGCGGCAAAAGGTTATTTGGCTTCTTTAGGCCCGAATAAGGGCTTAGTACATAGGAATATTTAGTTGACAAATCATTATGTGCTGTTGAATCTAAATAGTTATTCAAATTTGTAAATTGTGTAGATTTTTCTGTATATAAAAAACTCTTTTGTTGTCTAGCACTAAGTTGGTTTGTCAAACTAGTTCCTTTTAGCAAACTATTGCATATTGTTTTATTTTGTGAATACAATAAATTTAGAAATGCCAATAAAAGCATATTATTAGTAATATCTTTATAATTGGGTCTAAAGCAACATAATTTATGGATTTTTTCTAACTTTTGAAAAAGAAAAGGTACAGGGGAATAAGGATAATCTTTTGGAGCATTAGAATTTATGGGTAGGCTTAGAGAATCCTCCATTACAATTTGCATTTTTTTGAAGTTTTGCATATACAAAAGTTTACTATAAAACAGGCTAATTTCTTTTGTCTGCATATCTATTTTAGGCTTTTTTGTTATCTTTACTTTTGAAAAACCAAAAGGCCGGATTCCGCCCTTTAATGCTAAACTAGAAAGGCGTATTAAGCAATTTATAAAATTATCACCGGCCTTTGCTCTCGCAAAGGCGAGAGGATAGGGTAGACTATTGTTGTAAGATCTGTTAAAAACAAAATATTTGAATATATCACTTATTTGATTAGCTTTTGTAATATGACAAAACTGGGTATAATTTTTTTTTACTTTACTTTGTCTAGAACCATTAAGATAAATAGGGGCAATCGATAGATTTTCAAACTTATAAGGTAGCAACTTTAAGTTGCTACCAGTACCAGTACTAAAACGTTTATAGTTTATATTGAAGTCATCTTGTAACCAACGCACATAGTGTAAAATAGCGCTGGAAAAACGCCTTTTGTTTAATCTGTATTTTATAGAAAATAATTGTTTTGCTCCACATGTTGTATTTATTGGTAATAAGTGGGGCGTCAATACCGTAAGATTATCAGAATTTGCTTTGTATTTTACTAGTTTATTTGTAGGCAAAACAATTTGTTTACTAATTAGCCCGGTCAGTTTTAAAATATTTAGGTTTTGTTTAAGATGATTATAGAAATAATACTGACTTACTCCGATAAACATAGAGGTTTGTGTTTTACTAGCGATTCTTAATGCAATTGGGTTTGCTCTGCTCATTTGTAATAAAATATGATATTTTTAGTTTTATCAACTAAATTAATAAAAAATTTTTTTATAATTTTACCTCACCCAAAATAGAAGGAAAAGGCAAATCGAATAATTTAACAATTCGTTTTTTACTTTTTACAAGCCTAATTAAGATACTAATATTAATTTATAATTAGCTTGAACGAAGTGTTTTTATAAACACCCCAATCAGAGTATAAATAAAAAAGCTACTAGATGGATTGCCGAGAATGGGGTAATTTACAAGATCGTTTAAATTATAATAATTACAACTATGACGACCTAGTTTGCTGGTTGGTACACCTGAAACTATTCCAATTGTAGGTATTTTTAAACAATTCGCTTGGTTTACTAGATTTTGATTTTTTTCAGGATTAATAAAAAATAAAATATCAGCCAGCTTATTATTTATAAAAGGGCTTTTAGCAAACATTTGATATTGGTTTAATTGGTTAGAGTTAATTAATCTACCATAGTAGTTCCTTTTTTTTTCGTGGTATCTAAACAATTTTGGTATAACTCGTTTAGAAACCCGCTGATTTTTATAGGCTTTTAAAGTATAATTATTTTTAAATAAGCTTATTACCGAAGATAGATTCGGTTTTATAATATATTTGTTTTGATTGCTATACATTCTAGCATCTTTTACACTATGACCCACAAAGGCACCTTTGGGGTTTGGGTGCCTTTGCAGGTAAAATCGGTTAATATAAAAATTATTAATACTATTTCTATTTGCCTTTTTAGCTAATATATTTGAATTATGGTTGTTCTTTTTTAATTTCAACCTAATAAAGATAGATAGTAACTTTAATCTATTATCTTTACTATTTATTCTATGAGATTTATAATTTGACCTTTGCTTTTGTAAAAAGGCAAGACGGTAAAAGTTTAAACTTACTTTATCAATTCTTGAGCTTTTAAATGTGATAAAATTTTTGGTATTTTTAAATAATACTTGAGTTTTAGATGATTTATTTAAAATAAATTGGCCCATTATCTTAAAAGCTTCTATATTGTTTTGGTTTGAAATTGTTAACTCTCTGGGCTTATATTTATTCCGTTGATCAAATATTTTAAATTGACTATAAAATATACTTGAAAGATGCTGACCTTTTAGCCTCCAAGCAAAGACTTTACCAAATATATTTTGTCGAATTATTGACTGCTTTGCTTTATATTGTCCGCTAGTTAATAAGTCAAACTGAGCTACCGGTCTTATATAGAAGGAAAAAGGTAAATATTTTTGACTGTGTATAGCTTTTTTTAAGTTTGATTTTCCAATTCTTTGAATTCCTTGAATTATATAGTTGTTGTTATTAGTATCTTGTTGTATAGACAATGTCAGTACCTTTTTTGTTTTGGTTGGTAGATCATAATTAATTATGCTTTTAAACAAGCTCTTTGAGATATTGTTAAAATTGACTGATTCACTGTGATTATAAAATTCGTCATTTAGTTGATTTTGCAAAGTATTAAATCCTGTCTTAGTGTTAGTCAAAAACCCTACAAGTGGGGCAGTGATTTCTCCTGCTATTTGTTGAGTTAAAGTTTGGGCTTCTTTTACTTGTAATTGTATAGCATTTTTCATTTTTAGGATTTTTTGGGTTTTTAAGATCTTAATTTGTAATTGGTTATAATCTTCAATTTTTTTAGCTTTTTGAATTTTTGACCCAGTTTTAAACTGTACTGTATCATAATTCTTTGTTAATTGAGTTAAGGTAGAATTAAATAATGCATTTGAGTTTTTTATAAAGCGCTGGACTTTTTTACTCTGTACATTAGTTGTTTTAATTTTTAAGCTATTTAAAAAGGTATTAAAATGATTAAACAAAGCTTTGTTAGGCAATGCACTTATTGAGTATTTGGATGAAACAGTTAAATGATTTATATACTTTGCTGCAACATTTGATATATTATTAAGTTTGCGTGGCATATTATGTCGCTTACATTGTTGTATCAGCCAGGTATTAATTAAAATTGAATCTGCCTCAATAGAGTCATTTCCATTTATAAATACAATTTTTTTATTGTTTCGGGCAGCAGACCAGCATATTTGCAAAGCTTTAAAAATATTTGAAAAAGTATTTCTTAAATTTAAAAATGCAAGGTCAGGCCCCCAGCAAAGAAGTTGTTTGGTTTGAAATAAATATGGTTGATTATTTTCAAACATGCCGGAGTTTGTTATATTTTCAATTGTTTTTACTTTTAACAAAGCATTATAAATATGGTTTGGTCTAGTAGAATATCTAGAATAATTATAAGTTGTATTATTATTTATAATATATATCATATGTTTTTATTTATTTAGATTATAATAAAATTTGGTATTTTTGTTTTATAATAGTATTTATTATTATTTATATAGGTTTATTATTACTTATGTATAAACATTTTTAATGACTTTTTTTAACTAGTCCAGGTATTAACCCTTGCCCGGCGTAACGTCGAAAAGTTATCCGACTTAATCGAAATTTCCCGATAATTGTATTTCGACCTGTAACTATACAGCGATTTCGTATGTTTGAAATGCCCTGCTTTTTAGTATATTGTCGATTTATTGATTGTTCTAAAATAAGCCCTGGGCCAATATAGGGTGAATTCTTTTTGAAGGACTTGCCTTTTGCCTTTGCGGCAAAAGCAAAGGTAAAATTAATATCAAATTGAACTTTTAGTTTTTCAAAAGTAAAGGGCATAGGTGAAAAATCAGCGCACAATAATGATTTTAATAAAGTTCCTGTTAGTTCCTGATTATCAAAAGAGATTCGCTTTTTTTGATCACTTATAATACTTCGAAAGCTAGTTTGAATTTGTTTGGTATTAGTTATTCTTTTAGTATACACAAAATATGGCCAATTAGATAAACCCTCAATTTGTTTGTTTATACCGTTACTTAAAGTAATTGTTTCTTTAATTGATCTTGTAGCTTTTGTTTTTAATTTATTATTAAAATAAATTGCTTTCAAATTTAAAAGGTTTTTATTTAATAAATTAGCGGAGAATGTTTTTTTAGATTTTTTAAGTAATTCTAAAAATTTCTGATTTTTAGTAATTGCTTTAAAATTATAATTGTTTTTAAATGTCATATTTAATAAATGTAGTTTATCAGTTTTTAAAAACGGAAAAAGCGGAGCTTTTTATAATTGTTTGATAAAAAACTAGAAAGTGGCAAAAGGAGTATTCGAAACTCCGCATTTGACGTATGAAATCAACGTTCTAACCTCTAAACTATAATGCCTTTAATATATTTGTTCTTACAGCCTTTGCTCTCGCAAAGGCGAGAGATAGAAGAAATCAAAATAGAGTTTTGCTCTGTTTAAAATGGAAGTTTATTATATATCATACTAATTAATTAGATTATATATATATACCTATACCTAAATAAAAATATATTTTTTTATAAGTATTTTCCCTGTCTTTTAGTTTATGTTTTATTTAGTTACCCGTGTTGGATTGTCTTGGTTCTCGAATTACTGGTAATTCTGGGTGAGTATGAAAATCCATTGGGCTTGACAATAACCATTCTGGGCTATACACTGCTACAGGCTTTTGTTTATGTTCAATTGGCCAAGGGTTTCTAGAAGCCTGTCGAGCTACAACGAAAGCTTCAATAACAACGGCAAAAAACACAATTAAGCTTGCAACACTAATATATGCCCCATAACTACAGATAAGGTTCCACGATGCAAAGGCTGTTGGGTAGTCAGGAATACGTCGGGGCATTCCATTTAGCCCTAACCAGTGCATTGGTAAAAAGGTAAGGTTCGCACCTATAAATAGTAACCAAAAATGGACTTGCGCCCAAGTTTCGTTATACATAAGCCCCGTAATTTTTGGAAGCCAGAAATAGAATCCACTAAATATGGCAAACACTGCTCCAAGGCTTAAAACGTAGTGGAAATGCTAATTCTATTATTCATTTTTGGACTATCTCTTTATCTATAATTAAATTTTTTACGAACGGAACTCTTGGCCATTTTGGGTTCTGGTATTTGATAAAATCGACTAAAAATGATGAATAAATACGAAATTCTAGACTATCTCTTGGATATTTTTGATAATGCCTTATAGTCAAAAAATACTTAATTTTGCTAATTCGATAAAATTTCATAGAACAAAATAATCTGTTTTTCATGAAATATTCGTATAAAAAAATCATTTGATTGACCCTTTGATATGTAAATTTAATACCGCCGTTTCGTACATAATAGACACTTGGTGAATAGTTTGGTACAACAAAATCGAAATTTAATTTTTTAGAAAATTCGTTTAGTTTTAGTTCCAAAACACATTCAATCCGATTACCTTTATAATTAAATAATATTGTACCATCACTATCTATTATGCCGGCAAAATACGGATCTAGCGGTTTTAAGGTATAATCAGCCGGTTTAAATGTAATATCTAAGAACGCGCATGCCTTTTTGAATGAGTCAACTTTTAGTCTAATTAAACCATTTATTAGACTAATCATCTGCCTCATATGCTCTTGTGTTGATATAATATAAGTACAATATGGATTGTTTTTGTCATATCGAATTCTACCAAAATGTAACGTATTCTGAATGGTTGTAACTATTCTAACATCGCGTACATGAATTTTAATTCTTATAGCTTTCAATATTATTCTTTTATTCAGCTTTCGAAGATCAAAATTTCCATCCCCATCAACAATTCCGGCTAACCAGCTGTTAAACCAAGCTAAGCTTCGGCCTCGTTCATTATTTTTTAAACTAGATAATTGACGTATAGTCTCTGAGGATCCCGTCAGGTTTCCTGCTGATTGTACAACTGTATTATTATAATTCTTACTATTTAAGTTTTTCATATTTGTGATATAATCTTTATATTTGTAAAGAATTTAAAGTAATTTTATTAATTATTTATATACTTGTAAAGTAATATTCATCTATTTGTAAAGATCGCGTAATTTAAGCAATAGTAAATAATAAATCAAAACAAACATAAAAAGAGTTTTGTTTTTTGTAGTTTCCAGCATATAGTCAATTACAAAATAGAGATTTCTTTCTATTTGGCCCATATTCAAGCAACCACGTAGTACGTCTATACCAAATAATTTTCATTATTTGCTGGACTATGTCATCAAACGATAAGAAGTTTTAGCTTTGTACCTGCAGTCACCTTTGCTATTGCAACGGTTTGCTCAAAAGCAAAGTTAAAAATACTTACTATTTGCTTCGCGTATAGTCTCTGAGGATCCCTTAAGTAATGTGTTTTTTAAGGTTTCCTGCAAATTGCCCATTGCTATACTTTGTATAAACACTAATTTATTTTATTTATTATAACTAAAAAAGCATCTATTGTTTTATATATATATTTATATAAAACTAAAGCCTTTAGGGGGTCTTTGCATACAGCGAAGTTTAATCACGACACGTTTATTTATTGATACTCTATATAAAGATTAAAAATTTTTAAATTAAACTTTTTTGAGAAGTTTTTGATTTAATGAAATTATAAAAACCTCATATTGTTTTTTCTTTTCACCCATAAGGCCCACGGTATCTGGGGAATTATAAAAATTACAAATTTTTTGTAAAATTAGGCTCGCATAGGTTTCTAAAATATATACTCTTGAAGTAGTACGAATTTTATTAGGTATGTTAAAGGTTTGCTTAATTGCTGCTAAGACCTCATAGCCGTCTTTTTGTGATATGCTAAAGCTATGGCTATTATTTGATCTAATGCAAAAGCAGCCTTCGGCTTCAGTAAATCCACAAAGCCAATTCGGCCAATGGCTATAGTGTAGCAATTCATCACTAGTATAGTCAGTAATAGTATCAAAACCACGCCAAAATTGTTTTAAATTTTTTATATGTATATACTCACTATAAGTTATTTCCTTACTATAGCAGTATTTAAAAAAAGCATATTGTTTTCTTCTGTGTGTTAGCAGTAAGCCATACTTTTCAATAATAAGCATAATATTTCGTATTTTAACACGATTATCTTCGACCATAATAATGAACCCATGACGTATGTGCAAATTCATTATGCCTAACTGTTTCTGAATTTTCGTACACATAATATAATTTGCATTAGTATATTTTAGTTTAACTATGATTCTATATTGTAGATAACGTTTCTTCCATGGGTTTACTTGAATGCTACCATCGCCTTCTAAAAGTCCCAAAAAAAACTGTTCGTAGATTTTTGTAATATAAGCATTTTTATTATTTTTATTATCTTTATTGTGTGTATTCATTTTTATTTCAATATCTAATTTCATCGTGAAGCCCTATATCTAAACCGGCGTTACTTAATATAACACCCGTTAACCCACCAACGGTAAATAAGAATAAAAACCCTAATGCAAATAGCATAGGTGTCTTAAATGTAATTCGACCAGCCCATAGTGTAGCAAGCCAGCTAAAAATTTTAATTCCTGTCGGTACTGCAATAATCATTGTTGCTGCTGTAAAGTACGCTCTCGTATCGATATCTAACCCCACAGTAAACACTTAGAGTCAATTAATTTAATTACTTAAATTAACTTCTCCTCCGAAACCGTACGTGCACCTTTCAGCGCATACGGCTACTCAACATTATACTTAAATGGATTTCTTCTTGTAGTTATTTACAAATAATTTATTTTATCTATTAGCATTATTTTTCTTATAAACACTTGTTAAAATTTTTTGCATTGCTTTTACTTGCTGCAACCCTTTTAAATCAAAATGCTTTTTAAATTGCATCAATCGGAAGCATCGACGAAACATGCGATAGTGGGCATACTTGCAAGTCTGCAAAGGGTATTTATCAAAATAACTTATAACTGTGGGCACACGTTTATAGCCTGAAATTGTTATTCTAAAATGTGGGTTTTTTGTATTTTTCGATTCATAAATTTGCGCAGTAGTAAACTTTTGCTGTATCTGTTTTAATAAATAATTATCTTTTTGCGCAATTGTTAAGCGTAAATCCACTCGAACTTTTGTAGTACTGGTATTAGATTTACGTATGGTAATATTAAAACATCCATCGGCTTCAATAAAACCACAAAACCAAAAGTTATTTAACGCTAAATTTTCATCTTTAGGGGGTTGCAAAAAAATATTGAAGCGTTTGTCATAGTTATGTTTTAACAATTGGTTATATTTATGCCAACCTACAAATTTTCCATTGCATAATAAAATTACCCGCAGTAATCCCGCTTTACTGCTCACCACAAATCTTAATGCTCGGCCTTTTGTATATTTACTTATTTCGCCATATCTCAATAAGTATTTTAGGCTTCCAAAAAATTGATAGTCATTTTCATGCCCACTAATGATTAGTTGGTTTTTTGAAAAATGTCCATCGCCTTCAATAAGTCCCGCTAGATAATACCCTAAATCTGTTTCTGACTTGGGCACAATAATAGATTTAAATATGTGATTGTTTTTTGTCATAATAATTATTATAAATTTAAGTAATTTTGTTGCGATGTAAGTGGGCGTATCCTGCCCATTACAGGCTTTACCTTTTCAGTAATCAGATTTGTTGTTTCAAATCAGGCATTTGCTTTTTACACCATCGTCTGCCTTTAAAAAGCTGTTCCCAGCTTTTGAAGGTTTACCCTGTTCCGTTATAAATCATCAATGTTGAAGAGGGCTTGCGCTTTGCGCCGGGGTATTTTATGCGGTCCATCATGCTATCACAATTACATTACGCTTAACCCGATTTCTTGGTATGCTTTCGACGCGTTCATTAACACATTTGTTTTAATAGCATTTCACTATATTCTAGCCCTTCAACGTCTGTTCTGTCCCTGCTTCTAGATTTCCAAAAATAACGAAAACTATAGGGACTTGCAAAGCAAGCTATACAGACTTTCCCCGTGGACCACGCGGCTAGGTGATTAATCTAGGTATTTATAACAGCTTAATTAAACAATAACCTAAAAAGATAGATTACTATTAAAATTCCAATATCCCTTTAAATGTGATTTAATTTCAATTGGTCAGGTCGCACTGTGATGTGCATAAACAATGAATCCTAAAATTCCAATTGATGCCATTGCATAAATCATTCCGATAGTACCAAATACAGGTTTTTCACTAAATGTGCTAACTACATGGCTAATAATACCAAATGCTGGAAGAATTAAAATGTATCATAAATTTTTTTTTACTAAACCTATAAAACTCTAAAATCTAAGCTATAAGCTTTTGCTATAGGTAGTCTATATTTTTCAATATAGGTAGGACTATGTCTTAATTTAATCTAAGTTTACTCATTTGAGCTTTAATTTTTTCTATATTGTCGATGCCTTTTTGATTTAAATGATCTTTGTTTTGAATTATTATATAGCATTTTCTCCACATCCAATAAAGTGTAGCGGATGATCCCATTACTTGAAAGTGGTCCAAATATTGGATAAGTTTAGCAGCTCGCTCGAAACTCACACTACTATAATAATAAGTGTTTTGTGAAACTCTGAACCCAATAAACCCACCAATCAAGGTTTGAAGTTGTTTAAGAATGCTTAACTGTTTTAAATCGATTTGCAGTACTAATCGAACTTCCTTTTTTAATCGATTTTTTTTTGAAACTAGTTTTACTTGAAAACTTCCGTTACCTTGTATAAATCCTGCGAGCCAATGGTTTTCAAGACTAGGTATCCCCGGACTTTGCTGGCTAAAATATCGATATGGCAAGCCGCATTTTGGTATCAACCGGTTGTTAAATTGTTGTACTCTATCAGGGTTTACTAATTTCTGATTTATATATCGGCAAAAAAGGATTTTTCCTATTGGATGACTACACACATAAGTTATGGCATTTTTGTGTTTATTTTTACTTATTTGGCCATAACCTATACGAGTTTTTATATAATAAGCTACACTAATATCTCGGCTATGAAAAGCGATTATAATATTACCAAGCTTATTAATATGCCCATCCGCGTCGATTAATCCGGCTAAAAAAAACTGAAATTCCCCTAGGGTTAAAGGTTGCGATTTTGGTCTATGTATAGTTATATTTTTAGATTTTAACATACAAATAAATATATAGATTTTTAGCACTGTAAAGTTTTACTGTATAAATTTTACGCGTATAGTCTCTGAGGATCTTCTTTGCATGCTGTATATATAACAAGTACAAATAATTTCCTGCTAATTAGCTTTTCTTTTATAGTAGGTTTTTACTGCTAAAATACAGTACTACTTCAAACAGCACAAATAGCTATAAGCTTTTTTAGCAAATAGCGTAATTATGAGGCATACAAATTTACCTCAGGGTGCTACGCTTTACTTTTGACTTTGCTTTTGCCGCAAAGTCAAAAGTAAAGCAATGGACCATATCATAATCCTTAATTACAAACTTCAAACCATGCTTTTACAAACGTCGACCATTTTATACGGTAGGCTTTACTTTGGGAATTGCATAGATCTTGATCTGAACCTTTGCTTTTTGCCTTTGCGGCAAAAGCAAAGGACGCAAACTTTTTTTTGAAATTAAAATATGCAGGTACTAAATTCACACGTGTTTTTCGACTGCTTTGCGGGGGGTACATTTCAAAGTATTGTAGAAGTTTACCGATGTCTTCTTGGCTAGTAACGTACCACGTGTAGTAGCCGTTCTGACTTCGGTCATAACTAATCTTACCAAACCGATTAGTACACAAAAAGTCTACACAATGGCGATATTTTGAAGTAACCCCAATGATTAATTGACTGTTTGAGCTGTGCGTCAAACGCATTATTTTGCCATAGGTTTTTGGTATGGTACTATGACTTTTGAACTGTAGATTTTTCACACTGATGGTTATTTTTCCATCAGCGTCGAACAGGCCACTAAAATACCCGTTTTGCCAGGAAAAGGCTTGAGTTGGTTTAACGCTAACGCCGTAAGCCAGTGCCACAGTTTCAAATTGCTTTTGTCGTACTGAATTCTGGAGACGCCCATTTACAGCATGTAACAGGGCGAGTAAACCCACTTTATTATGCACTCGCAAGCGTACGCTGGCTGTACCTGCGCGAGGTTTAATGCGTCCGTTAAATTCTTTACGTATGTCTTCTAACATAGGGCGGTCCGCGGATGCGACGGTTAGCTCTAAACAGCCATAGTTGGTTTTACTTAAATAAAAGTACCCGTCACCATCAATAAGGCCGGCCAACCAATAATAATTTAATTTTGTTTTGTAATTTGCCATAGTTTATGTAATGATTATATATCAAGAACTCACGGCGTGTGGTCTCTGAGGATCCTACTCCAACCTTGCGTTGTTTGGTTTCCTACTGATTGTTGTATTTACAATGTCCCAGTATATAGCCGTGTTCAAATTTTAACTTACGTTAAAACCGGGCCACTTAATTTTTAAGGTTTAAAATTAGGTTAACCGAAAAACCAAAAGATGTGCTGGAAAAGGACGGGATCACCTCCTCCTGCCGGATCAAAGAACGAGGTGTTGAAGTTTCGATCAGTTAGCAACATGGTTATGCCGGCGGCTAATACTGGAAGACTTAGAAGTAGTAAGAAACTAGTTATAAGCACACTCCAAGCAAATAGCGGTACTCTATGCATTTTCATTCCTGGAGCTCGCATATTAAAAATAGTTGTAATAAAGTTTATAGAACCTAATAAACTACTTAATCCAGAAACATGTAATGAAAAAATAGCTAAATCAACTGATGCTCCCGGCATTCCTACCAGTGATGATAAAGGTGGGTAGATGGTCCATCCTGTACCAGCACCTGTTTCAACCAATGCTGAACTTAATAGTAGTAGTAAACTTACTGGCAACAGCCAAAAGCTAATATTATTTAATCTTGGAAATCTTGAAGGCATCGTACTTTCGTACAAGCACGGACCATATCTTCATCTGACATGATATACCCATCAATCAGAGCTTCGCGTGTAGTCTCTGAGGATCCTACTAATAATGTATGTATTAAAACAAATGTATGTTGGTTTCCTGCATATTCTTCCCATGTGTAATAATAATTTAACAACGGACTCCGGAGATATGCTCCGTTCTTTACCACAATAGTAAATAGCCGGGGTTATTATTACCTGTATATAGAAATTGATCTATACCTGTTGCAAAAAAAAAAAACAGCGAGAGATTCCATGCATATAGCGAAGTTATAATCGTTTGCCTCACGGCAAAGACGGCATTTCCGACATTCCAAGGAATACAATTTACATAATATAAATTTTTTTATAAAAACCGTACTTCATTTCTATTATATTGTTATACAGTAGTACCAATACTCAAAAACGGTTTAAATGATCCCAGTTAAATAGTGACCTATTTCTATTTATGGCATCTTTAATTGCAGCAATTTCATCAAGCCCGTTTTCTGTGTAGTGAGTTTTATTAATCACATGCTGGGCTACTTTATACCAGTCATTATAATCTAGCAATTTCGCTGTTAATAAAGTATAGTTGTTTAAATAATTTATCAATATCACAATCCCAACTAGGCTTGATACTTCTATTTTATAATATGTTTTACCGGTGCTTCTTTGTATACGTGTACTTAAGCGTGTACATAGATAATTAGCTATTAAAGTTAACACATTTCTATAGGATTGATTTGTTTTGGGATCAGACATTCGTTGCTCGAGGCGAAATCTACAACTTACCCGCCGTTTACGACCGGGCAGCTTTTTAGTATATCGAATACCAAAGCTTCCGTCAGCGTCTATAAAACCCGCGAGCCAGGGGTCTTCGCTTACAGAGTTTGTATTAATTGGTAATTTGTTTATTTGTGCGCCATGATGTTTATTTAGCCAGTCAATTAATAAATACATTTGACTAATTTTTGGTGTTCTTAATTTACCGTTGGTCAGGGTAACTATTAATTTTAGGCCTTTAACTGCACTAACTGTTAGAACACAGGCGTTACTTTTTATTTTATAGCGAATAAAACCTGATTCTATTTTGCTTAATAATTTTTGCGCTAAGGGCTTGTTTGTTATGTGAAATGTTATGTGCCATCTAGGGTTGTGTTTGTTAAGCATAGTTGGCATAACAATATGACCATCGCCTTCGAACAGTCCCGCTATATAAAAACCAAACATTTCCGGTTGCTTATAAATTACTGACATTATATATTATGTAATATTATATTATTGTTATTGTTCTTCTTTGCCATATCTGGGGCTCCAATCATAACGGGCACCAGGATGTTTCCAAAACCACCCATTAGGGCAGGCATTTTTTAAAGTATCTACACTTTAAAGGACTCTATCTTCATCTTCTAATTTAAAAATTCTAAAAAAAAAGCAAAGGTTAAACAATACGTAATTTCCAAACTTTTCTGAAACACTTTTCTTCTGTATTATTTAACAATTTTCTTAAAGTTCCTCGGTCTACTTTTAAAAATTTTGCGCAATCACGTTGGCTTTCGAATACTTGGCTTAAAAGAGGATTAATTATGTGTTGTGCATAAACTTTTTGAGCTTTTTTATTTCTATACTTATATGATTCGAAGTGGCTACGTTTTTGTTTAACCAGATTTAAGAAAACACTAATTTCTTTTTCTTTGTACAATAATAAATTATTACTACTTATTATTTTAAATTTAAAGCTATTTAGATAGGTTGTGTTTGTCTTCATACATTTCATTAAAGTTGAGTGATGTATACCCATTAAAGTAGTGCATTGCTGTTTTGATTCAAAAACCCATAAGAGTTCATTTGTAGTTCCACAAACCGCTATCGCGTGGCTCCGTTGGCTTACAAATTTCTTATACGTTTCCCTTTTCATTGGCGCGTTATAACGACTAGAAGTCGCCTTGCTATCCAGGTTTAAAGCGGGTTTAAAAAAATCTAAAAAGGCTTGCTCCACATTAACAAGCTCGTTAAAGGTATATTTTTTTTTTTTGGCAATAGAAAAAGAATCAGACGCATACCATTAAACCCATGTTTGTTTAAGTAATTTCGAATTAAACTAGCTCCTTTGTACTTTGGTATTCTATAAAAGTAGCTTCGTACTCGTGCATATAAATTGATACTTCGTCCCACATATATCTTTTCATTCGGTGTTAGCCAAACATAAATTCCTGCTCTTTTATAACCATGGAATTTCAATTGATTTCTGTTATTATCGACATTTAATATTTCGATTGGAGTTAAATTATATTGTTCATACGGAATACTAAATGGCGCATTATTGCCTTTGCTCTCGCAAAGGCGAGAGTACAAAGGATTAAAGCGCCTTAAGGGTGTAGTTAAAAATCCGTTATTGGGGAAAAGGCTGTTATTTTTTAGTAGCTTCTTTTGTATCATAAAAGTAAAAAAAAAAAAATTTTTAAATCAAGAGCGTCGCGTATAGTCTCTGAGGATCCTACTAATAACTTGTTATTAAAAAAGCTATGTTGGTTTCCTGCTGATTATATCAAAATTTAGTATATTTTCTATTTTTACCCAGACGGCTAAAATAAAGACTAAATATATACGATGTTTTCCAGCATATAGCGACGTTTTATTGCCTTGCTTTGCAAGCAAGCTATGGCAATGCTTTTACCATAAAGAAAATCATAAATAAAGCATGGGCTGTTATTACAACATTATATAATTGATAATTTCCTGATAGTACTTGTGTACCCGGTAAAGCTAGCTCTGCTCTAATTATCATTGAAAGGGCGGTACCAATGATTCCGCTAAAGATTGCAAAAATTAGGTAAAGATACCCAATATCTTTTGCTGAGCTTGAAAATAACCAACGAACGACCAT